ACAAGGCCAATTTGTATGTAAGATCACGGTTGGGTTGGGAAGTAAAGAAGAGAGTAGGCTGGCTAAGAAATTTATTTAGATTGGTGAAGGATCAAGATAATGAGAGATCGACGGATTAATAAGCGAATTAATAAGTAGGCGAGGGTGGTACCGAACCATCTGAACCCGACCGTTATAGTTTCTAGACTGACTGGGGGGTCGGGCATTATGGGAACCGCGCACATACGCTGAACGAGGGGGGGTACATGTTGTAAGAAGCAGAGGCGTACATTACAGCCATTACTATAGAAAAGACGCATAAACGGCGGAGCAGAAACGAGCGATGAGTAGATTAAATAGTCAATTATTTTCTTTGAATCAATTTATAATTCTGTATTAGTATAAAGAGTTTAGAAGGAGAAGGTGCGAAGCAATAAAGATTCTTATTATCTGAACTTCTATCTCGTTGGTCTACGTATTTTATATTACTTCATAAAGCTCAGCTCGCGATCAGCTGCGCTAATTCCTCTATTAATCTTGGAATCTACCCCATTACCGTTACGGAAACAGTGGGCTTATCATCTTGCGGTGGCAGAGCAGGATCTTATCCTTTATTTTCAGGACTGGGAAGATAATACGAGCCTTTTTTACTGCTATCACTACCCGATACGATCAGCTCAGCTTACCAGATAAGAGATGCTTAAACCACATGAGCGCCGTCTTGACTACTACTACCTGAAAGGAGGTATCTAAAATCTTAGCCCCTTGTTAAGTATAGATTGTGAAAGCACAACGCTCCAGAGCGAAGAAGTACTGATCCCTCTATAGCTCTTTCTCAGCAAAACCAAAGGAAGCAAAATATGCCACCACACTACACGCCTCTGCCAAGCCTGGTCAAATATATTAGCCCTAGTAGTCCATACATTCCCTTTCATCCTAACTAGATATTCCGGGTCAAGCCCCTTCTTTCTAGCCACCTGACATTATTGGCGAGTTGTTAACTTCGAAGAGAAAGTGGTCTAGCGCCCGTAGCTTTCATTCATGCCTTCGACCGATAAGAGAACGTTTATTTAGTTTCACTAGCTATATTGACTGCAAAAGAATAAGAAGATGTAGGTGCCGATACAAAAAATCTCATCGGAAAGAGTGAATTACACTCAATAGCTTGCGTCGAAATCCAATGGAGAAGTCAACTTCCCCTCTTTTTCCTCTTTTTTATTCTTCTTTTAGCTACTACTTTTAATTAATTAATCACTGGGCTATAAATATCAACTATCAAGGTCTCGCTCATCACATAATATAAGCCAGATTCACCCGATAAAAGTATGCTGCACCCAGTAAGTGGGTTACTTTGTTTTGAGATCTTTGATAGACTGACTTTGCTCTCCGGTGTTACGGCCTTCCACTTTCCTATATCCCATCTTTATACTAAACTTGTACTACTCTCTTAACTGCACGTGACGGGCTACCCAAGTGGATGTCTTTCCTTTTCAAGGTAGAGTTGCTTGGACAGTAAGATCGGATGTTTACGATGAAAGTACTTTCTTTCTTACTTCCTTTCCCCTACCAAGAAAAAATCCTTTGATAAAGGATAAAAGGCTGCTTCTTGATGGGCCTACGTCCTCGTTTTAATGCTTTTAACGGCTTGCTTGTTAAGAAGTGATTTCAAAGTAATAGACTACTATAACTCCCCACGCTTTCAAAGTCGATTTGACCGGCACGCCGCTAATGGAACTGAACTACCCCAGGGAAGATCCTTTTCTTATTTTACATAACCACGTCGATCTTCTTTTTTTCTGCTATTCCCCCCTCTCTTTCTTACGTGCTTGATGCACGGTGCTATGTCCTTGCTGCGCCCAGTGAGTAACTACCTTTTGTTGAACTCTACACGGACGAGTAACTACCTTTGTTGTCACTCGTAACATTATACGTTACTCGTCTGTTGCGAGTTCAGTAGTGTATCGTCTGTTACGAACAAAGAAGCCCTACTCTGACTGCCTTACTCCGGATTGTCACCCACCGGGTTCAGATAGAAAACTATTCTCCTGCTACCGGTCAGCTAGTTTGATAAAAATCTCCATAAACCAATGACAATGGGAAGATAGTTTGATTACGATGGGAAAATACACATCTAAGGATAGACTTCTTACGAAGGCAAGATTCACATGGTCAGATTCAGATCTACAGAAAGCGAAGGGAACCAGGTAAAGGCTCAAAAATACTCTACATACGAGTTTATGCAGGCGCGCAGCGGTTATGCGATTGGGAATTTCTCATATAGAGTGAATTTTGGACTCTTCACACTTACAACTCGCAGGCTCGTTCCTTCCTAAGAAGTTTTTTAGGATTGGTGCGATGGTAGGAAAGTCCCGCCTGCCTCTCTTCGATCGAGCCTATTCTTTTGTTTTATAGGTTGGTACCGTAGGGTTCCTGAGACCACTACCACCACTACTCTTTAGACTGCCCTATCCAATACAACTGAGAGAGTGTGCCTAAACAACGAATGTGATTATAGTCTGAAATCTGGTAAAGCAAAACTACTATGCTGAAAGCCCGGGTTCATGCTTTTTAGGAGAGGAGGGAAGAAACCAAGCAGCCGGCCCCCATGCTTTTGGTATTATTATTGGCATCTCTCCCTTCTTACTTCAATACGAATTTAGCCATCTGAACGAGCCTGTAGGACTTTCACTACACCTTTCCTTATCGATTGGCTTCGTCTTCCGCTGCTTCCCACTCAGTCTGATACTTAAAAGAGTGGTGACCCCATATAGACATTCCTTTAAGGGAGGCTGGCTCCATACGGGAATGGGTTCCCCTTCCACCGAACTCTCAGCGCTACTTTTTCCTAGCAAATAGATTCCTCTTATTGGCGACTAATCCAATCCGGGCTAACCGGAACTGAACTTCAAGAGCAGGGGAAGGGGCATAAGCCGCAGAAAGTAATCAAATCGGGGATGAGGTTTACCTTAAACTAAAACCATACCGGCAGACATCGATTGCATTGCGTAAGTCTCTCAAGCTGAGCAGTATTACGGGCGGGCTAACAACTGGAATTAAAGAATAAGTTTACTTTACTGATTCGGAATGGATTTCCTGTTGATGGCGGAGCGAGCGAGACAGCTACTCACTGCTCGTATACGAAAGATAGGCAGGAAATTAAAGGGAAGGAGAGTTGGAAACCAACGGCAAAGAAAGGTTGCTCCTCAGAAAACGCGTATAGTAATCTCATTGGCCTTCGTCGATGGTCAGCTGGCTGTTTCATAAACTCCTTAAATGAAGGGGAAACTGCGTAGCTTAGAAGAAGGTGTGACTCGGGGTCTCGAGCATTGACATGGACCTTAAGATTGGTTATGGCTCCACTCGAGAATGGCATTGTGATCTAATGGAGTGAGTGATTGTGTGGTGTTCAGTCTACCGTGCATGTTTACGTTCCGTTCTCAAAATCAGGCTTTCGTTGGAAAAACTAACGCCGACCGAGGAAGATTTCTAAGAACGCAGGTCTAGCATTTTCAACAACATTAGCCAATGAAAAAAAAAAAAGTATGGTAAGCAAGGTAGGCTTAGCTGACTGATGCTTACTAAATCGAAACTGTGACTTCTATATTCAACTCAGATAAGGAGGATCAGCGGTAGAAGCTGGAGACGGAGATCGGCACAATTAAAAAATTAGTAATTCACTAGAGTTTGCATTCAAAATAGTTGAGGATGCTGGTCCTTAAGTTATTTGAGTTGAGGAATCCGGTGGTTATCTATCTATATTTGGTTCTCTATCTCAATTAGTAGAATGCCCCTGTTGTGACCTTGAATGGGGTTCACCCTTTGTTGGTACAGAAGAACACGCCGAGTGGATTCCTGAGTTTTTTCTTTAATATTGTATAAAGTTGATTTTGCTTTCCATTCTAGCGCGCGTCTTTTTTGATTGAAATAATCAAGAGGCTGCTTACCCTAAATATAGCTTTTCTCTATACCCGGTTCTCTATTCCATTACTCAGATTGGCCCTGGCGGTAAAGATGAAAGGAAAAACATCGTGCTTCCGGGTGCCCGGAGAGAGGTGGAAAGGTAAAGCCAGCCACCTCTACTTGGAATTAGAAAGGCGTTGACTGCATACAGATTTTCTAGGTCACCCTTGCTAGGCTTTCATAACCATCTGTCTTTTCTCCTGCATCTCTGAGCGAGCGTAGAATATACAAAGCTTTCCATCTCCACCACAAACAACGTAGGCAAGGAAGAAGAAAGCCTCCCTCGCGGGTACATTATCTTATTATTTATATGCAGAGTCTTACATAGATAGGTGGTGAATGGGACGAGATAGATAGGTAAAGATCGGACCAAGATCCTAGAGAAGAATACATGCAAGACTAGGTATGATTTTGACCTGAAGACTTTCAATCTGTGTATGATGAGCGTAGGTAGCTTCCATTCCTACTTCTTTTTCCCCGTTCAGTCTTTTTCGAACTTCTTCGGGAATGAAATCTCCAAGGGCCGGGTCTAATAAGGGCACCTGTTCACAGTCTTCTTCGACTTGGAACTTATCATTGAGTTCAAAGATATGTTTATTCTTTCTTTTCTTGTAGGTAACATTTGGTTGTGCTGCGGGAACATGTGGAATGATTGGGGTCATTTCATCCTCCCACTTGATGTAAGAATTCTTATGCAGAGTCTTCAACATCTTCTTGGTTTTGCGGGAGATATGCATCTCCCATTATCCTTCCTCCTGAGAAACGATGCACAAGGACCCTTCACTTGAATGAGATATCATATTTACACATTCATGGGGGGCTGTGTCTTGCCTTACATTTTCAGAAAGAGTGATCTCGCCTTTCTTGATTCTGCTCTCTAACCAATCCTTGAAAACAAAGCAATCTTCAATGGCATGTCCCAACATTCTGTGATAAGGGCAATAGTTTGGATCATCTGACTTCTTGATGTCGTCTGGCCGCTTACTTGGTGGTTGGTAGCTCGAGACCTTCCTTTAGAGCGTTCTTGAAAAGCCTACGCACTTTTTCTTTTCGAAAATAATATTAAAATATTTTCAATTCTTCAAGTGTCTTTCCTGCGTAGTGGCTAGGTCCTGTTCTGGGGGTCGATTTGTCGAAGTTGTTGCCACCGTTGTCATTACCACTGCGATTTTTAAGATTCCCACTATTAGAGCCACCTGCGTTGTTCGACATACTAGTGTTAGTGCTCATCGCTTTCCCCAGCAAGAAATAAGAGAATTAGAAAGCGCTATTTCATTTGTGTAAATAAGGCCGTGCTCGAAGAGTTATGAGTGCCTTGAAGGCTGCCAGACGATTAGGTGAATCAGTTTCGTACTCAATCGTAGAAGCGTGAAATGCACCTTATAAGGCAATGGGCATATAGCTTCTAGGTTAGCAGACATCGTATATCTGCGCTTTAGTTTAGTTCATAGGACCACTCATTTTGGAGATAGCAGGCAGTGAAAGAGGAGAAGCAAACAGCACAGCCTTTACCTACCCGGCACACTCAGTTAACACCTTCTCAAGATGTACAGACCAGTCCAATCCCCCTTCTTTGAAGAACTTCTAGAATTAGTGCATTTCTTTTCCAACCAGCAATACTTGGCAGAATCTCACTCCCCCCCCACGTTGCAGACTCCTGGGAACCTGTAAAGTATGTGAGTTTGTAAAGTGAATGTAAATTAGAGTGTCAAATGTAAGTAGTCTAAAGGATGCAGTCAGTATGTTGAATTCCTAATTCGTTTTTAAATAGAAGTGTAAATATGTCTGGTTCCCTACGTATCAAAAGTAAATTCTCCGTCCTCTTTTTTTAGTAAACCTCGGTAAAAACGTCCTACTCATGGATTTCCTTCATACGACTTTATTGACGGCTTTCTTCCTTTTGTTAGAAACCCCGTAAAGCGGATAACTCTGTGCTCATTCCCCCGTAAAGCAGATAACTCTGTGTTCATTCTGAGCACAGCCTATTTTTTTTTTTTTATTTACAGCTTCTTTTCTAACTATTGATAATATAGTTGAATATAGGGAAATCCTACTTGTATTTGTAGCTTTACACGTATAATGTTCCGTCTTTCACTCTATACATTAGGAGTTGATCGTCTTTTTCACTACTATACGGCATGTTGCGAGCGAAAGGAGTTTTACACGTACGTAGGCATGTTACGAAAAAAAAAAAGTATAAAGAGCTTTTATATCATAAATTTCCCTATAATAGGCAGGTCGCTATCTTGATCTTGAACCAAGTTGCAGACAGATTCGAATCTGACTCCACAATCAGGTTACATATTCCTTTGTCAAGCGCCAATGGAAGACCTTGCCTAAAAGCTTTACCCAGCAGCACCATAAATATCTTCTCTACTATATTGCTTTGCGTTCATCTTATTCGAATGCGCTACTATTCCTCAAAAGTCTATCGAGAAAAGGTTGACTTTCCAGGCATATGCTAACGCCCTTGTTGCTTAGTAGCATACGACTACTTATTCCAATAAAAATCACTCCATACGCATAAGGCACTACGCCTACGAAAACGGAAACATATGCCTACGATCACTTCGACTATGCTTTTTTACTTTACTTATATGCGTTTTTCCTTTTCTTATTGGTATACTGAGTAAAGAGGTTATGCTCCGCTTTCTCTTCGCTTTCACAACCCAGAAGCTATTGCTTGTCTGAGCTCTTATCTGATTGGACTTAGTAAATAAAGTATAGACTCTTAAGCAATTAGGGCTTTTTCTTTTTGCTTATCCTCTTGTACTTACAAGACAAACTGCCATTTAACTGATCTTTTCGAATGAGGAACAACATCCTTTTCTGATTAGTACTTTTATGCCGAAGCATTCTCCCCTTTCTTTGGATAACATCTTGTCGCCGTATTCCATTTTTTATAAGAAAGTAAGCGTAGTAAGGAAAAAGTAACCGTAGCAAGGTAAAGGGATAAGCCTGTCCTACCAGCCTCAGCACGCCTGAGTGTTCTAGGTAATAAGGAATATTATACGTTTCTACAAGTCGGTTATCCGAGTTTGCCTTCTCTTATGATGCGGTTAACCCTACTATGAGCTCTATGTCGTACAAGGCTGGGGGTGAAAAGTAGAATAAGATTGCAATTCCTAAGTAGGTAGTGCAAGATGTCAAAGACTCAGTCGGCTGTTCGGCAGGCAGGTTTGAATGCAAAAGATACGGCTACGTGTTCGACAACTGGATATGTACTTTGCAACTAGAAAAACATGACCAACTTATACAACTCGACATCATGGAAATGCACCTGGGAAAGACGGTATCTCCATTCCATTCTCCCACCCACTACAACATCTAAAATATAGGGTAATCATCTAGAATCAAGCATTGACTTTCTATTGACTTAAGTCGCGCTATGCTAAGTAGACTACTGAATTATTGGAATTGATTGACTTGCCACTAACATACATACCTGAAAATAGATATACTATGTTATGTAAAGTTTGTCCTAGATAGAGGAAGTGGGCGCCATGGGATTGAAGCACTTTATGGAGGCCCAGAAAGAGGTTGCCGAAGGTTGTCTTCCACATCTGACTCGTATCTTTTATCTAGCCTAGCTCGCTATATGGAACCCTTTTCATTGACAGGATTCCTCAGTAGAAGTCAGGATTTGCCAAGAAAGCTTACCAGGCGGGTGGAATTCTTGCTTGCTTATTGTCATTTTTGGCATTTGTAAGCGGAAGCTACGTCCCAGCCTAAAGAGTGGACCAGTGATCATGTAGATCAACCCCCTCCCTCAGAGAAAGAGGTTCAGGCTCTAGTCTCCGCTCCACCTTATATATTATAGAGCAGATCATCTGCGCTACCCACCCGAAATCGCTCTACTGGTGAAAGTAGACTGTCCGGAAATCCTTCTATTGCTCTAGTTACTAACTTGATACTCTGATCAACGACGAAACAATTGTTTATTAATAAACTCAGGTAATAAAAGATGGAATTGTCTAAGGTCATACGCGGAACTCAAGCTTGAAGTGGTTGTGAGAGGGGTGCAGTGTAGCTAAAGCTGAATTTTGCATCTTCCGTACTCCCTCGCTCTTGTTGTTTAGGAGTTTGCCGTAGTGGCGGGAACATAGCAAGCAGCTTCAACTATTCAACTCGGACCCGCGTTCACCATCACGAGAATCGCAAACCTCAAGCAACTCGACCCGATATCACCCATACGATATCATAGTTTGTAGTTTATGTATAAATTCAATAAAGTAGTAAAGAGAACCAACCGTTCCACTCCTATTGGTATAGTGTGAAATTCCTAAGCGGGTATATCACGAACTCCTAAGCTCTATTATCCCCTACGTACCACCCAGGGCTTGATTTCATTGTTTGACTCATCCATCTTTCAATTAAATGCTTTTGAACTAGTGCGTGCATGCTTACTAGGTGAATGGCTTATGGAGCCAGGGTCGTGTTCACGATGTATTAAGATAATGGAGACAGGAGACAGTCCTTCTAGTGTAGAATCGGCTGAGCGGGAATGCATTTGAGAGTATGGGGCCAGCCTTACCTTAGTTTTGAGTAGTTCCATGAATTTCTCCAGGAGATAGTGTAGTTGCCTTCCTTCGTAGCTAGTAGTCAAAGTTGCAAGAGAATCATGAGAGCAGCGAAATGAAATTCCAGCAGTAGGTTCTTCGAGCTGCTAAAGTGGCTAGTTGCTAAAGTGGAACGTCTGCGACCAGTGAGTAACGTATAATGTTACGAACAAAACCTTGATAAAACAAGGGCTGTAGCTAGAGAGTAACTGTCAACCCATAAAGAAGGTGAGGCTCCGAGGAATGGTTTCTAAGTGGGATATTACGGTAGTGTGGACTGAGTAGTTTCCGAGGTTGTGTTAGGGGATCCTGTTTTTCTGTATCTCAATCGTTCCGGAACTGTATACCCAAACAAAGCTTCCGAATAAGGACCAAGGCCGTAGGTTCTACTAAGTAGGTCGTCGAAATTCACCCTATCCTACATATCTCCATCTCTCACTGCTTGAAGCATACACATACGTACTCTCCTTCATAGTGCAATGGTCTGTAAGCTTCAACTGACCTGATGCGGAATTTCCTCTCTTAGCCCAAAGGAGAGTCAATCTATTCCCTTCCCTCTTCCAATTAGTCTTCGTGAAGTCAGTCATTTAAATGAAATCAGTGAAAGTGAGACACGTAACGAAAGGCGGAAATCCCCTAGCCAATAAGAGAGCGCCAGTATGCATGCTTATGGACGGACCCAGAGAGCTGCTTAATAGAGAGAAGTAGCAGTGAGGGCGCTAAGCATGAGATTGTGTTCGTAAGATGATGGAGATGAAGAAGAGGACAAAGTTCTAGATACCACTCTAGATTTCTTACTGGCTTACTCGAGTGCTAACTCATAGTGCATAGCATGTTAATAAGCCTTGTTCACACAATTAGGGTTAAGAGCAGTAACCATATACTTAACTTCCTCCTTTAACCCACAACGAAAAGAGGGCAAGAAACACTTCTCCTTCATATTTGGCCAAGAGGCCCTTACTTTTTCAAACTCGCTCATATACTCCCTTACAGATCCAACCTGATGTAATTTTCTTAATTCATCCACTGAGCTGTCCGTTATAGTTAATACGGGTCTGAGCTCCAAAAATAGGTGAAATAATCCAATCTATCCATTTAGAGAAAAACCCCTTTCCCTTGTTTCCAGTACTTCTTTCAGATACCCCCAGTGCACCATATAATATGCTTTTTTTCGAAATCCAGTGTGACCCCCTTTTATCTTCTTTGCTTACACCTGTGTAGAACCTCTTGTGCAGTGACAACACTACCCGGGCTGAATACCCTTCTTTGGTTGGCATAACTATCAAAAACTGGAACAGAAAGAGAGAAGCATAAGGTTAGGGTCAAACGCTATATCACTTTCTTTCTATATACGAAAATTCGACATCGACAACAGAAGAAAAAGAACTTACATCTTAAAAATCTTTCTTCTTTCATATTTTTAACCTATGCGAAGTATTCTATGCTGACTTTTCCTACGGGATACACACACTCATGATTGTCATAGCAGGACGGGAAAACTTTCCTGCTTTCCAAGCGAAGCTTGAGTGAAAGGGCGTAGCGTTTGATTTGTAAAAAACAGTACCTTTCCAGTAGAAGACTAGGACAAAGAATCGCTCGCCTTTTTATCCTCCACCTAGGCCCGGGGGGAGTCTGTTTACAGTTTCAAATGCCCTAGGTGGTATCCTTGTACTGAAATGATATGAGAGCTTATAGTCATTTTGGAAGAACTTTCCAAAATCTACAACGGAAATAAACAAATCTAAAAAGACAACAAATAGGTTAGCGTCAGGTGAGGATAAAAACAAAACTATTAACGTATGACTTGAGAGCTCTTTCAATCAATGCAATGTATTCAAAAATTAGGAGCTCATCAAAAGAGTAAAAAGCGCTAACGCCCTGACTTTCTATATTCTATTTCCATAATAACAAGTTTCCAAAGGCTTACGCCGCTTCGCGCCTTTATAGAAAGAAGTCAAGTCCTTGGTTTTGTAGACCCATGCATAGTAAGTAGTATAGCAGCTTGGACGCCATTTAATGTGACCGGCATTTTCTCCAGGAGGAAATAAAGGTGTGCTATTATAGGCACCTGGTATAGAATCTGACCAGACCATATACCAAAATAGTGCCAGTTTCAAAACTTGAACAGCCTTTACGCGAATCCAAGTGTGACCAAACCAAATAGTTATGGTTACTGAGGACTAACCATATGAAATGCAAATCTACCAAATTGTTGGTGTAAGCCTCAAGCCGTTTCATTTCGTAAAGGGAAGTCGCCTCCTTGCTTCGAGCCACCATTTGTGTCCTCAGACAAAGCCGGTTCTACTTGACTAAGCTCCGTGAAATTTATCTTTGATGCCAAGACACTAGCAGTAGTTTGAAGAAAGCCAATTAGCAACTGAAGTAGATTTGCATCCATTGAACGACATAAGGATTATAGGAATATTTGATACTAAACGTTCCTCGTTGCAAGTGAAAAACATTGATTGCGAAGAGGACGTTGAAGTCGTAGATTGCCTTAAATCTGAATACACACCATACGATTTGAAAACAAACCCAATAGTAAAAGGGACTAAGAGAATTTGCATAGCAATAGTGTGAATCTCTGTTATATAAAATAATAATTTTTCTTTTTTATTGCGTTAAATAAGAAAAAAGAGCACCTCCACATTTTCTGAGCTACTTGAATATCATCATTATTTATCGGCTTCCACACCATGCACGTGTGCTCACCAACTCCGCAGTTACCAGAAACACAGCACAACTCTAAAATACAAACAATATCGCCAATTTCCAAAATCCAAGCAAACCTTTATAAGTTCAAAGCTTGAATTGGTCATCACAAAGTGATAGAACTGGAATCTGACAACTTGATCTTTGTGGATGAATTTTATGTCAAAAGTCTTCTAATCTCATTAGATCAAAGCTAGAGGGGAAAGGGGTAGAATCAGTTCATTACTGAACTAAGTCAGTACCAAAATCAAAGACTATGTATGAACCTGAAATCAAAAATAAAGAATATCCGACCATTCTTCCATAATTTTCAGAGATCTAGAGTTAGGGCGACCGCCCGCCCAACCCAAATAGATCCGTTTTTCGGGGCGCCTTTCGCGGAGATGTACAAGAAGGGGAGGTAGGTTTGCTCTCGGCTGGCTTTATGCTCTCTGGAAACAATGATGCCTAAAAAAAGGTATATTATCCCCTGAAAGATAATATGGAAAACCGTAGACCACCGTACTTCTTTTACCAACGGAAAAGTTAGTAAATATAGACTTGAATAAATAAAACCTGGAATCGGGTAAGGTTACTTATTTTATGCTGTAGTTCTAAGGAGTCCTTAACATTTTCAAAGGCATCACACCTCTATATATCTAAACTTTTTGACTATTACAATAAGAGTATCCGCTGTGGTGGCGAACAAGTAGATTGAATTGGGTCATGTTCCAGTCATTTCAGATTTTGGTCAACTTCATTTATCAGGTCATCTCAGGTGCAGGTCAACTGTTGATGTCGGGCAATCAGACCTAAAGAGAGGTTAACACCCAAGCAAGAATAAATCGTACATCTGCCTAGGGAGGAGCCTTTGAACTTCAGCTCTCGTCACCTCACTCGCCAATTTTAAGTCTTTCTTGACTGGTTCTATATTCATAAACCCTACAGCTTTGTGCCACCAGGGGCCCCTTCTTTTTCATTTGGTGAGCTACGCACCCACATCTCATCTTCAGCTACGGACCCCCCCACGGACGTCCATCTAATCTTCCCCGCGTGTACTCCCAGACAGACTCTCGGGCTAAAAGAATGAGCCTGCCTCAAACTCTCCTCATAGCATGGTCAAAGAAGAGGCTAAATAAAATCTCTCGTTCAAGCCGACACTACGGTGAATCATATAAGGTATACCTATATATGTAAGGGTTTTTCACCCTCCTAAGAAAAGAGATTCCATGCGAACATCTCTCATTACCACTCCTCTGGGTTCCCCTTGAAGTGGAAAAGGGCTAATTCATTTCATTATTTTAAAAATTCCCACGACTCCCGATTGCAGTTCTGGCAGGAGTAATGAGGGAACTTTGACAAGACTCATGTAGATTTTAATTTCAGTACTACAGGCTTAACTAGGCCGCACCAACCCTTCTACTTTGACATTGCCATGGGTCCCAAGACTGACCTTAACGGAGCTATACGGTTCGCTGACCGGTAAAAGATGAATGGAAAGAGTATTGGTGCCCGAGGATAAGATCGATTTACCGAGGCCAAGTATATACGACAGGAGGAACAGAAAGAACTTTCCATACGAAATTCTTTTATTTATGTGATGGAAAACATATCAAAACTACCCAATTCATCTCTACCTGGGGATCGACACTACTTCCAACACGTTGATTTGGCTTAGACTAAAGCCACAATCCACTTTTGAAACTAGCAAACTACTATTACTCGCACGCAGACTACTGACGGAAACAATACATACTAGCCATACGAGTTCGGTTCACCTGCACTGACAGCCGCTTAGCGACTAAGCCCTAATAGACCAAAATGAACCAATAGCGGAAACCCAATACTAAACTCAGCCCCTTGCTAATGTCGTCTAACTTCCTTCTCTTCTGTATTATATAGGCTTGAGGGCTCTACTCCAGAGAGGGGTGAGTGAGCAAGGCTGACTTGTGTAGGAGAGAGGTCCGTTGCACAAGCAGATAGATCATAAAAGAAGGGTAGACATAGACTAACAAGAACCCTACCTTAATTGACGAGTTCCTAGAACAGGGGGAAAAGCCTAGTAAGGAATCCCCCTATTCATACTCCTTCTAGCGGGACGTACCCTTATACTTTAAAGTATTAAAGCCCAACCAACCAATAGAGGTAACAATCCATCATGAGGAATTCCACACACAAGAAGAGTGTCTCGATGGGAAAAAATGGGTGGTGCGAAGATACGAGAGCGTAGCGAAGTGGTGCTGTTAGTAAATGGTTAAGGAACCGACTCACCTTAGACTGCTACCCACCGGATCCATGTTAGGCCGAAAATAAGGGCTTTCCTCAACTCAAAGACGGATAGGATTCGCTTTCCTTGCTTAGTCCAAGAAATTGGAAATATTGTTCTCAAAAGAACCGCCCCCACCAATAACTCAGATTGCTCGGGGTTGGATAATCTATCAAATGCTGGTTCAGTGTGGAGGCTATAGGTTGTTTGAGAATAGAGAATCGTTGGTTCCTTATAGTCATTTCTATGGCGCTATCGTACTTACTACTCTTCCCTCAGTCTCAGATCGGACTGCAGAGAATCTCATTAAAGTCACTCAGACACCGCTGAGTTCATATGATATTGGCGTTGGTTCTGCCAACGAAACTCAGAATTCTGGGAGATGAACAGCACAGGATTCGTAGATGAATACACTACTTTTGGCGGTGTTTTCCGCAGGTTCGCGAGCACTACAGAAAGTATAATTTTCAAGGGGACCAGACTTCAGTAGGCTATCCTCGAGGAATTCGCCTATATAATTGACGATAATATGCATTTGATCAATGAGATGAGCTATCCATATGAAAATATAAAACATTGAACTACTCTCTTTTTCTAGAGCAGTATGAAGTTCTTCTTCACAGGCACTTACTACGTCCTTTGCTTCGGTCCTTGTTTTCAGCAGTTATAGAACAGAGTCTTTGCTTGCAATGAGTAAGATCCTTTTAAGCTCCTTTCTAGACATTAGCTTTAATGAGAAAGCCTAGCTGGCAAAGTCTACATCGGCTTGCTTCTATACTTCTTTGTTGCCCCTCTCTAAAAAGACTTAGTAGGCAAGGAAAGTATCATTCTCCTATAGGCACAAGTAATAAGTGCCTTCTTTCGGTCTCACAAAAAGGAAAGTAGTAAAAGCTCTCTCGCTGCGCGCCTTACAAAGATTTGGCTTTCTAGTTAGTAAGCCTGGATACTCTTTCCTAGATCTTGCCTTGGCCTGTATTGTAAGTTTATGATTCTAGTGAGCTAGTTACAAACTCTCTTTATTACCCCACTTAACAATCTCCCTCTGCTTTGTGCAGAAAAACTCGACTCACACTCACTCCTACTTACTAGTAGAATTGAAAAGGAAAGGCAGGTAAGTTACATGAAATACACTAGCTGGGGCAGTCAATGTAAAGCAACTAGTAAGAGCAGCAAGTGTAGGCAAGTAAGGGAAAGACAGAGTAGAATTGAAAGGCAGGCTAGTTACATACTCGTGAAGGATTAGTCCATTATAAAATCATAGGAAGATTCTCTCCATTCCTCTCCTGTAGATTTCACTAGTAAGTACTTTTTTTACCAGTCTTTCCATCTATATTGGTGTCTCATCTCTTTGCATAAAAGTCCTACCGACGTTGTTGCGTGCTCATTCAGTTTAGCTGGACTTGACTGTCTTTATCTGGGTACGAATTGTTGTGCGGCTCTCTCTCGCTGCGCCCCTCATTCGCATTTGAACATAGATAATCAAGTCGAGTTGACGCTCAGTCGGAAGATTTGACGATTGATAGCTTTTCCAGCACTTCTTCTTTTTCGTTGGTTCATTTCTGAGTTCAAAACATTCAATTCTCCCCACGGATGCGCGTGCCGGCTTTCTAATAGTGTGCTTGCTCAAGACAGCAAAGTAGGAATCATATATATGCGAAAGTAATACTTCCCTTTTTCCCTAATACGAGACCTATATTTCTGACCAAAAGTAATAAACCTCGGTAAAAACGTCCTACTTTGGTTTTTCCCTCAGTGGGTCGCCCGATCAATGAAAAAAAGTAGGATCACCAGTAGTCAAAAGTAATAAAAACCGTCTTTTTACTACTTTTCAAAAGAAAGAGAAACACTACACCATCTATCTTTAGTAGTCAGTCGAAAAAGAGTACTTCGGTTGTTACAAGGCGAACCCGATTCCCTATGTAAAATAAAAACCTGGCTAATCTGCGCCAACTCGCTTGAGAGCTGGTTCGTTGTCTTCCTTTCCGGAATACCCGCCATCATCCCTTTCCCGAAGACCTTCTTCCCAAAGAAGAGAAAGCCGTTTTTCATCTGTGTGTGGCCTATGCTTTAGTAAGAAAAAAATCTTCAAGTGACAGAAATGCCTCAATACTTTGCCAGAAGACAAGGAAGTGGTACGTACCAAGCGGGCAATCCAGCTTGTAAGCCAAACAAAGTCTATTTTCTGGGTGGGATCCATCGCTATCTTGTCAACCCTGCTCGCCGCGCTCGCCACCCTGGTGGGCTGACCTTTTCAAAACTCATCTGGCTCCCTATTAAGTACGGAGAATGTCCATTCCCGCAAAACATTTGTTTGGGTTATTCACTTTCGTAAGCGCATCTTTCTATATGAAAATCCCTTCCTTTATATAATATTTTGCTGATGGAATCTATCTTGTCGGGTGACATACATAGCTATTTCTCCCGGGCTAGCGAGTGCGGAATACTTGCTCGTGTCTAATCTAATATTGATGTTTCTCCCGAAGAAAGAATAACTAAAGATTTAGCCGTGGAAACGAAAAGTTTGACACCGGATTCCCTTGCCTCTTCATCCGTAACCCCAGAAAGGATCTTGCCAACCCGTGGATCTCCTGACGAATCCGAAACAATTTCATAATGATCATCGGATGAGCATTTCATTCTTGTCAATTGCTTTGATAGCTCAGTTTAGAGCATTGCCAATCGGCCTTTAGCTCTCTGCTTGCGTAAGGTAAACTTCCACTCGTTTTAAGTATTCAGCGGAAGGTCTTCCTATTTGAGGAACATATGGATGTGAAAGTCTTATTTAAGCAGCAATATATATCATTTAGCCAATTCTTTATTACTCAAGCAAGGGCCTGTTGTGATATCTAGTGGTTTTAGTTATTTCGTCAGCAAGCGATAGAGTAGTGGAGTTACGACTCTGTAATCTTGAATCAATATAGTTAGTACTCTTTCATCCGCACCAGCAAACAAGCGAGAATGTAGACTCTGTAAATAGATAGACTCGAATCCTATTAATAAGCTGCCTTACCTTAACCCACGTTAATGCAGTTTCAGTTGCCGTAATTGCAGTAGTAGCAATGTCTTTAGTAGCTTTCAGAAGAACACTTGATGCAGAACAACTATTATATGTGTTCATTCCAGTATCTGAAATCTCCATAGGAGTAATAGCAGTATACGCTTCACTAGCATTAGCAGCAGTAGCTGCACTAGTGGTAGTTCCTTGAATAGGGGTAGTTCTTTTTAAAGTAGTTGCAGTAATCACAGTTTAAGTAGCTTTTTGATTTGAATAGGAGTTTACACTTTCATCGGCGTATCCGGAATTCCTTTAGATGTACTCGCTAGAGCAGTATCCGTTTTAGTAACAGTAAGACTTGCTTTAGCTTTAGCTCTGTCTTTAATAACTGCATTAGGAATCCCTCTTTCTAGAAGTAGTAGCTAGCTATTGTAGCTGTTTGTTTTTCTTCCTGCTAGAACTTTCTCAGTAGTTGCTGTATCAGTAGTTGTACTAGCTGTGACAGTAATATTAGTAACTGAAAAAAAAAAGAAGGTACTTGAATTAAGTAAAAAAGGTAACCCCATTAAGTACCCCTCCGTATACGTATAAGCTGTTGCTTTAGTAGCTCCTTGAGTATACGCAGTTGCTGGACGACTAGTGGTTCTAGACTAAGAGACGCGTCCACGCCCTCATCACCGATTGCTACTTCGGGCAGACAATGCAGTTTGGAATTCTTATTATTCCATTTCATATTCGAATATGATAACAAGTGCTGACCTATTCTCGTAGTGATGATGCAAGCACATCAAAAAAGGTTCCTCTTTTCTTTATACTAGCAGCTATGCTACATCAAAAGCTATGCTACATCAATAGATAGGGGTATTCTTATATAAGAATATATTAACTAAACATGCCAATAAAGATATGCTAGCGGTGGACGACAGTGGAATGAGAGTTCAAATCCCGAGCATTGAGTAGTGGGATTCGCCTCTTAAGAAATAGAATTTAGTTTAATGAATGCCCATATTTTATAGAATATATAAAGAAGGGTAGGGAGAAGTTCATGCAACAAGCCTTCGAGCCACGTAATCAAATGAAAAAAGACTAATCTAGCCAGCCAGGCTTTAATGAGCGATGCTCAAAGTCTCCTATTCTTTATACTTTTTCCCATTCAAGTAAAGCTTCCCCGGAAGCGCATTCAAGAGTCAGGGATGTTTGAAGCTAGCTCAGAAGAAAAGTCTCCGTATCCTAGCTCTCGAATATCCCCCCAGCCTTCGGAACTGTTTACAAGCCAGTGCATTAAAGTCAGTGAGAGTAAGTAGATGAAGAAAGAGCCGGCTCTAGATAAGAGGGGTTGCACCTCAGACTTTCTATTTATCACGAGCGGAGCGAGCAATCCATCTCTTTAACAAGCTCTTTCAAAGAATTCGTTGGATTACCCAACAGATTCAACTCTTCCTCTTAAGCCATTGAGAAATTGATCTACTCTTTGAAGGTTGTCCGAGAAAATGAAAAACTTACTTTTTACCATAGAAAGTATTCCAATTGGGCGGATGAACCAGGTTCGTATTCATATTAATTTTGAGTTTGCTTGCTCTCCTCGAGACAGATTTTCACTACAAATAACCGGATAGAGATATTTCCTTACTTATAGAGCCCGACTGTGCTTCTCCATTCATTCCTTACTTTGGCTTTAACCCAACCGTATCAGATCCAAACGTAGCTTACTTGGCTGTTTTGCTCGTGATACAGAGGAGTAGGTACTTTTTTGCCGTTTTATAATTAATAATAAACTGCAGAATTTGACCGAGGTGCCCTTGAAGTAGAGGAAAGGATTGGGGAAACCATCCTCAGTAAGCTTCCATCTCTAGTAGCCTAAGCACTTACTATCTCTTTTTTCTATCTCGGCTATCCATATGCCTATACCTCCTGCTTCCTTCTTTGTTTTCATTTTTACAGGTGGGTTGGTTCGTAACTCCACGCTGATTCAAAAAGAAAATAGGACAAAGGTCATAGAAGATTTCTGAGCTTCCATTTTTTCCTCCTTGACTTTTTCTATTCTTTCTTTTGGAGAGATTCTAGACCGAAAGAAGCCCTTTCTCGTGAACTTACACTATGCACGCACACCGTGAGCTCTTGCTTTAGAGGGGGATCCTACTATTTGAAAAGTAAGCCTGAACCGAGATGCCCCAAATTGACGATAGAAATTGGAACTAGAAAAACTTCCCACTTTTCACATGAACTTTCTTTCGTCCTCAATTACTGCATTTCAAGAACGTCTTACAATGGTATCCGCTTACCGACTCAACCGAAACCTAAGAAGGCACAAAAGACCAACCTACTAAACAGGAATGGTTTCTGAGGTAGGCACAGCTAAAGGAGATTTGACTTGTATGCGAAATAAATATTCATTTGTTTAGTACTCAAGGGCTTGAAAAAGCAGTTATTGCGGGGAAGGGCGAGCAAGTCTTACCGGCTTGTTTAGTTGGTGCCCCCATAGGCAGGCCAGTTTCTTAGCTCGGTAAAAAAGAATGCTTTGGGGACTTGAAAATGCACCACATGCGCAAAGAAAGATGCCGCTGCATACGACCGATCGCGGGCACGCACCTCTGATTTCTTCCCACTTTTATTTACTGGCGAACTGAGAAGAACTAGCTTTCGCACCTGGGGCTTTTACTCTGCATTTACTGAAACGATTCTAAGAGTACGTACTCATTTCATAGAAGCGAATGTACAAATCTCGTCCCTCCTTTTATTGAAATGCAGGAATTGCTTCCTTCTTTAGGGGAATTTCATACTCATATTTATTCATTTGTTGGAAAAATACCGATGTAGAGAAAAGAAGATAATTTCACTCTTTTAAAACACAGGAAATGAGAAAGCAATTACAAATCTTATAAGCGGTAGAGAGAAGTCTACGTAGGTATACGATAACTTGCAAGCAAGCCTGGTAATCTGATTTCAATCCGAAATCTTATGTGTGAGCGCGGTATGTGAACTGCTAATACTAAGGAAATGAGGAGTAAAGCAACTAATATTATTTATTTCTTTTAACCTGATAACTACAAGCGTGCAATCTTACTTTTATACTAAAAGGAGTGATACGACATAAGAGCTTTCTCTTCTGGCAGCTGACCGCCTACAAACTTACTTGAAATCTCATCTCTTACTCTTAATCTCCTCTCGTCGAGTTCTGTTCGTAGTTAGTTTTTTAGTTCTTGTTAGAGTGAATAGGTGGCCCGAAGGGATTTCAGCATCCGACCTTACAACATATAATAGGGCTGGGCCTTTTGTTCTCTTCTTTCTTTTTTATAAAATTAAATAACCGATGTTTTCATTTCTATCTTTATATCATATCGTTGTTGTTAGAAATAGAAGGCAGGGTTTGACCAACTTACTAACTTATAATAGCGCTATCTGCTTTGCGCTTGTCCAGCACCCACATTCTAGTTGCTCGGTGCATTTCATATTGTTGGTTAAAGTATATTCATCAGCAGATTCCTGGCCGCCATTTTGCATTAATAAAGTTCAGCCTGCGGCCTTCAAGACAATCATCTTCCTCGACTCCAGAAATTGAACTAAGTACGCACGGATACCTATCCGACAATCTCCGCTTCTTATTGAACGAAATACAAAATATATGAAAATTAGAAAAAAGTCAAAAGTAAAACACACCCGCAGAAAATGAATTCACTGGAGCTATAGAGCAAGCACCTACACTTTCAGTCTTCATTCCCGTATTCCCTCTACTTATCAATTGAGCTCCGTTCCTTGGGTAGAGTAACTTCCACCCTTCTTTTTCACTCCCTGCCAAATGCGCATCAGCCAGGTTCCAACACTAATGTAATGATCTAAATAGGACTAATACACTCACTAACAATGTAAATAAATCTGTAAAGAGTGAACTAGGGCGCCGAGCTTTAAATCCTATTAGGTAAACTTCCTAATAAAGATAGACTTTTCCTATGCAAGCAATCAACCTATATTATACGATCTATCCAGAGTTAGTCATCCTCACCCTAATGCCAGTATCTAAAGCAACTTAAGAAATGATTGGATAGGCTAAATAAGCATCCTAAAACAAAGTATATTTTTTAAGATAATAGTGCTCTTCTCAACGTTGATAGTGCCATCCTGGTAGGCTGAGGTGAAGTGCAGGATTTGCTTAGTAAGCAAAGAGGCCGCTAAGGCCCTGAGCCTGATTCCAGATTCTGAAGTGAATGCACTCACATATGTCAGAATGAATAGCGTGTTTTTGTTCAGGAAACTTAAATGGTAAAATAAGCACTAAGAAAGTCAGGCAATACCAAAGCAATTATCAAATAGCTAACGAAGTATTTTGAGAAGAAGTCAAGCTTTGAGTTCCATTCGCTCTTTCTTAAGTAGTATTGTTTTACGTTTCAATTTATAGCTTACTTTATTAACTGTAAAAAAAGGGAATGTAGGCAGTTTCACTTTTCTCAAATGCATTCCTACTTTGATTATCACTCAAAGCCTACTTAGTTCAGTCACAAGTAAGGGATGCGTGAAAGAAGTATGCATTGGATAGTATTACTAGGTTTAGTAGTCAAAGTAAAAGGAGTAACGTTTCAAAATAATTAGCTTAACGCTGCGCACCTTTCCTACTTTAGACACTTTCTTTCCTCGTGTGCATATTAAAAACTTTTTATCTTCTTTGAAGCTCATATATTATGATGTTTCGTAGGTAGGTTTGGGTAAGGAATGCACGTACCGAGTAAGGAGCTTTTTAGTAGGTTTCTTACTAACTAATAGAGAGTTCTTTTCTAGTAGTAAGTAAGCTACTGTGAATCGTTGGTTGATTTCAATAACGCATAGGACTAGGTAGCCCATCTTCGTCTCTTCGCATTGGCAGTACGGTCTAGATAGTTGTGAAGGAATAGGGAGAAGATAAGGCCGCTAAGGTTGAACTTATTTACGATAAAAGTCAGTGAGTGAGCGTAATACAGACGGGTTTCTCTTACAAGAAGAAGAATAGGCAAGCAAAAGTCCTGCGCTTAATGAAAGCGCGGTCAGAAATAGTGGAATTGGCTTGTTTCACTTCACAATGGAATAAGCTCGTTCCATCCTTCCACACGGCTGGCTATACGAGTTTATGCATTATCGGAGAGGGATCCTCTTAAGAATTCTTATGACTTGGTCCGCTTTCCCGTTACACTTGCTAGTTCGCTCCCAACCTGAAAGAACAGGATTTATCTTTTCCACGGGAGTTATGGAATGAACTGTCTTTCTTTATGAACTTGGCATCTAGCTTTTCTCAGCGGCACTTCCCCAGACTGGCATCAGTAAAGAAGTTCCAGCAAATAAAGTATAAAGAAAGCTACTCCAACTTCCACTACAACTCTAGATGTAGCACTGGAGGATTCCGGCTGCAAGGGTTTAGTAGTAGTGGGGATAGATCTATGTATGGGATAGGCGGCGTAGGGAAAGGTACTGCATAATTTTTCGTTTCGTTTTCTTTTTTTTAGTTAATAAGGAAAGCAAGGAATGTGGGCTAGCGAAAGGAGTTACACCAATTCATTCTTTTTTTTTGAAACAAGTGGAGGCGCCTTCCACCTCTTTTCATTAAAGAAAAAGAAAACCCCGCGCTTGTACAACACAGATCACTTATTGGTAACAACCAAAAAGAAACTATCTGCACCGGTATCTCCTCTCTATCTATATACCGGTGCATTCATATTATCTATCACACAGCATCAAAATCCAACAACAGCTACAGCTCCACATTATTACATTAAAATACCACATCACAAAAGCGAAACATCCCATCAAAACTAAAAAGAAAAATCTGTAATTGATCCAAACATTAGGTTTCCCAGCAAATCAAACCAGCTATCTCCATACTGGTGTCGCTTGCAACTGCTCCTATATCCCTCACTGACTCCTCCTGTAGCTGATCAGGCAGCATCATCAACAGTGATGCCATGCTCCATATGTCCTCCTTGAGTTTGTCAGACCAGAGCTCCTGCCAATACCCCATCAGGCCTTTCACTGCTGTGCATACTGAAAATACAGAAGCATGTTGAGAATTTCGGAACCACTCTGACCAAAACAAAGTAAATTCAGCGTTGGCTATTTTCTCTTTGATCCGGCACCTTTTCTTTCAACTTAAGCGAGATCTTGAGACTTTTCACTTCAAGGCTGAGAACCATGAGTAGTGAACTGCGATTACAGTAGCTAAGCGAACAACTAGAGGGATAGTACCCCGCGATTCCATTTGTTCTCTTTCTGCTTCTGCTGAGCGGCTTGGTGAAATACGTATATCCGTTGGAGCTTCTGGGGCTCCCAATGGGAAGGATTGCCCTCTGGGCCTAGCCCATCCATTCTATCTTTTCTCAATCGAGGGAGCTTTATCTATTGCTTGTAGACTTCGGGTCCTCCCGACAGCTTTCATTCCAACTCATATCTCCCCGACAGAATAAGTTTGGACGTGTGGCATCAACGCCTTGGCCATCCTTCAGCTGAACTCACCAAATCTCTACTTCACTCCAATTCTCTTTCAGCTAGTTCTTTTCTTTCTACTTTTTTGCTTTACTTAAATAAAAAGGCGCCCTTGGTCGTGAGTAGGGAGCTTTCTCTTCTTGTTCTCGTGACTTGATTTATCATAATAGGCGCCGGGCTTTGACTGAGAAAGATTCGAGACAGAAGCCTCTCGTAAGAAAAAGGTTGTTCAACAAATGGAATGTAAGCTCTCGGGTTTAATCTTATCCTCATTCATTTGGTTGGAGTATTTTGTTTGGCAAGAAAGAACTTGAGAAGACCAATCACTTATATAGAAAGATTGGACTGATGAGTGGATCTCGAGTGAATCCCCTGGCGGATTTTTTGGGGTGTGCGCCGGGGAAATATCTGCTTTCATTTAGCATGGGAATTGATTGAATAGCCCGAATAGATGGACTCGTTCGTTCGGGGCAAATCTCTAAAGTGGAATTCGTGAAAAGGTACCACACTCAATTCACATATGATATTATGTAAAACAAATCAACTAGCTAAAAAGCTAGGAAATTATGTATAAGTCTGGGCTGGTCAGAAGCCCCAGTCGAGTCATTTTCCTCAAAGGAGTGACCATCTTTTCTTCCCTTCTACTTAAACTGAGCGAGCAGCAAGCGTAGGCAAGAGTTTACGTAGGGGTAGGTGGGGGGAAAGCAAGCCTTTGAAGGCGGGCACGCACTTTTCTTCTGACTCATTTTAACTTTTTTGATCCGGGTAGGGCTGAGCAATTCCTAACTATGCCAGTTATATGGCCAAAATATAAAGAGAATAAAGTGAATTCAAAAAGAAGATCTTTTCTATCAAGGACTACTTATCTTTGGTAGTTTTTTGTCGAGAAGACAGTGATCATTAAAGGTCAATTCTGATCTGGCACTTTGCTAAAGATGGGAAAGTCAGTCCGCTTCCACTTAAATATAGATAGAGCCCAGAGCTGGACAAGGAGCTAGTCAGAGCCCCGCACGGCTACCCGAAGGGCTACGGAGCAAGGAGGTGGGCGATGGGAGTAAGACTCTATTCTATAAAGCTATACATGATATGGCGGGTTCTCCCTATCCCAGGCTGAGGCAAATCACCACCCAAGAATCAAAGAGTATTAGTTAAAGGCGGAGTGAGCGATTCTCATCGGTGCAGAAAATAGCGACCGCAACCACCAGCCCCGGAGACTTCAGTCTTCCCGGCTTCCTGTGTCCAATGACTACAAGACCCCTTCCGAAGAACCCTCAAGTACTCTTCAGCCAAACAAGAAAGAAAGGGGTCAGGCCCTATGAGAACTCTTCCAATTTCGACAAGAGCCCTATATCTAAGTAAGGTCAAACAATCCGTTTCATGGCCAAGGGAGTGGCGGAAACAACAACAGCAGTAACCACAGTCTCCTAGTCAAGTGGGGCCCCCTTTATCTCGAGATGCATGACCGAGCACTGATGGCGTCTTCACACGGGGCGAATAGATCCTGGGGAGGGTAAGGCGCGCAGCGGTATGAAAAATAGGGTGATGGATGCGATGCATGACCCTCGTACGATGGGGCCTAGAATGGTGGGGCCTGCGTGCGACGGCTTCCACGTCAGCGTTGTCCTGACTTCGAGGATTTTTTGGGGTATTGCATCAGTGGAGATATGTGCCCCATGGAGCACGGTGTCGATCATATCGTGGTAGAAGACCTTCAGGTTTGATTTGCGAATTGCGTTTCTTTCCAATTTAACTACTAGATAAATTGAGATAAAGGAAATAGTAAGCAACCTAAAAGTCTGCGGCATAAAGCTGAACAAAATATAAAGTCTTTTTTTAAGAAGCATTAATCAGCCTGCCTACTCTATTCTTGACTTCTCGTTACACTTCTTCCTATACTTACCCGCTCCATCGTACTCAACCCTCTCTCTCTGTTATTGTCTACGGGTCAATAGCCCGTTTCATTGTTCAATGCAAAACGTGAACAGGGGTGGATTGTTTACGTCTGATCACATGACTGGAGACATTAAGGTTGAAGTTTACAAAGTTCCACCCCTAAAAACGCACTCTCAACTTAGTTCTCTTGCTTAACTTTCTTGATTGCAATCTATTGTCAATTAGTATACTTTCCTAAGGGAAGATGATTGGCATGAGGAGATGGTCTGTACTACCGAAAAGGAAGGCCTTACCCAGCACTCTGCTATTTATTTCTACTACACATATTCAGTTATGGCACATGGGTCATCCTAGCCTCTCTCTCACAAAATTCCGCTAATAAACATTTGACGATTGATTATTTCAATTTCTTATTAGGATAGTAGCTTAGCTACCGACTTCCGGGTAACTACTGACTGTAAGGTTAGAGTGTGGGCTTCTTCCAATTCTTCATTCGTCGGGGATAAAGAGGAGGGGCCTGCCAATGATGCTGTTTACAAGATGATCGATTGTGAAGTAGCCATAGCCTAGTGACGAGAATCAAGTCCAGTCATAGAGACAAGATCCACACCTTCATTTGTTTTGTGAGTCATCTGGCCATTTCAAAAAGAAGCGGTAAGGAACCTGTTGTTGTCATTCATAAAAGAAAAAAAGAGGTAATATCCTAGTTGGAGTAGTCATTGGAGTACGAGTAGGGAGGTAATGTCAAGGTGTGTTTGTCAAGTGGTTGCCAAAGTAGATGATGGTTGTGTAGAACGTCCATACCCATCTTAGCAGGAGGGCGGTGGGTTTGTATGTAAAGTATGCCAGCGTACTCAAATATACTAGGAAAACAAACTTTGCCTCAAGGTAGTAGGCAGTTTCGACCTGAGAAGGTGCCTTGTCCTGGCCAAAAGAATCTTCTTTTGAGGCTTGTCGCCAGACCCCTGAATTTTCAGGCTAGCATTAAGTGTAGAGGCAGTGCGTTGAGGACGGAGTTTACCAAGATAAGATTTATCTTGCCAGCTAGTCATAGCAAAGGGCTCTCCTATCCTGCAAGGCGCATTTGTACTGCGGTTATAAGTGGAAAGAATGAATCTTTGGCGGGTCTTTTTGACGTATGCCGAGTTAGGTTATTGGTAGCGTCAAAGGTTTGCACTGGAGGATAGAGGCCACCATTGTAACATGCTAGGGCAGGAGGGCAATCATTAGGAATTCACTCTTTTGGAGCTTTACTCAACCGACAGGGTTTCAAAGTTTTGAAGTAAGGACTATCAACGCGAGTACATGCACATTAATAACAGAGGTTAACATTCAAGAAAGTGAGATGAGTTACTTTATGTTGGAAAGGAGTCAAAGTAAGAGAAACATGCATACATTAGTAAGAACAAAAGGTCCCTCGGTTGAAACAGGAACTGGATAGCGGAAGTAGTACGTTTTGACCTGTATTACTTTTGCCTATGGAACTTTTTAATAAAGAAAGACACTATTTACGACAAAAACCAATGAAAAAAACAAAACAAATAAAAAATAAGTAGTTCGTATGACGAAACACTCTCGTACCCTACGCCCCAACAAAGAGATCACCCAAATAATATTTTGATTTAGAAGTCACATTTTCTTTGGTGTTCTTAAACTGGGTATTTTGCATACTGGTAGCTGGGCAGAAGGGTTTGGACCAGAGCTCAGACTCAGGCTAAGGAGGATGTAGAACAACTTAGGTGGGAGAAAGAAGGAAAAGGTGCCCCGGTAAGGATCTGGATACTGGTACAAGACGTAGAGGGGCTTCAGCGGGAGAGAACACTTATACTCTGGGCACGGGTGATGATATGAGGAATGGAGTTATAGCTTCAACAAGTGCTGATAAGCAGAAGTGCAAAATGCCTCATAAACCTCCTAGTAAAAGTAGAAGTATGTCTGTAGGAGGAGTAAGTAAAGGGGTGGTAAAGGCCATTAACTAGAGGAGCTTGGAGTAGAAGTCTCTTGGTTGGACGATCCTTGATAAGACAAGAGTGAGAAGAAAACTCAATAAGTAAAGAATTATCATGAAGTAGCTTAGAAAGACTTAGAAGATTTCTTGTAAAGTTAGGAACAAGTAAAATGTCATGAAGTTTGAATGATAAATTGGAAAGAAGCCAGGAGGAGGAACCAATGTGTGTTATAGGCATACCCTCACCACTACCGGTATCGGCGCCTTCATAGACCACATAAGAGGAGAGATTGTTCATGTCATAAGTGACATGATGTGTCGCCCCGGAATCGATGCACCATTCATGAGGAGCGGGAGAAGTTACCGGTTGAGCAACATAAGCTGGTTTGGTTGGAGGGTCAATATATCTAGCAGCATACCTATGCCAACAGTTGCGGGCAGCATGACCCTTCTTTTCACAGATTTGGCAAAAGAGGGTTTCGGCTGGGGGTGGAAGTGCAGGAAGAGGCATATTGGTAGGAGAGCAGGCTATGAAGCAATTGCCAATGCAAGTGGTACGGCAGCACTGGAACTCCAGAATAGTCATAGTTCTCGCCTTGAAGGAGAGTAAGGATTGGACTATTTTACACTCCGGCTTGCATTCTAGTTCTCGCGATCGTAAAGGGGTAGGATAGTCTCGTGATAGATCGATCTGGGGTGGGACAAGCTTTTTCTCCAACACGCACAAAGAAAGGCTTCTATTGATTTGTTATCGGCAGTGTCTGAGCAATCCTACTCCAATACTTATCCAACTTCCACTCAATCATCTCCATTATAAGATCCATCTCCACCTTGTCTCCGATGCGGAGCATCTCTTACTCAAGATGTTGGTGTTGGCGCTACAGCTGTACATGACCTGAAAACATTCCCAGAACCACTTGTTCCTAATAATGAAATGGAAGCTCTTACGACTCACGGCGAGAGCTTTTCAAGTGCCGTTGTTCGTATCATCCATTTGCTTTTGGCAATGCATATTATCGTATTGAGTGTATTTGCTTTGCATTGTTTGGTTTACCATATGCAGTTAATTCTTCATGACTGATTCGGACGGAGGGACTGACTTTCCTTTCGGCATAAGCCCTTCCCTCTAGTAGTCCTATACTTCTAGGTGTCTAGTCTTTGAAAGCAGACAGACCGCAGTTAAACATCAACTAGCTAGCGTACCATACCACTTCCTTTCCCCGGAGGGGCCCCGGGTTATTTAGTAAGAGATCTTTGTTTGTATACTTTTGAGTGCTTTTTCTTTCATTATTTGGCTCCTTGAGCACCCTTCTTTAGTCATGTGGAGTAAAGAAAGCGGCGGGCATTCGTGGATCCATCAGTTGAGAATGATCGTTTGATCTTAATCTGTGGGTATGGTTTTTATCGAAATGACAGTGGATTTTCTTTCGTTAACTATGAATTGAATGGATCATTCTTTACATCTCTTATATTCTTCCAATGTATCTTTTGCAGGGGCCTTGGTCCCAGATCCTTCATTGAAAACTAAGCTTTTAAGTTGCTAACAAGAGAATAAAGAAGTGCGGTGGCGGTAATAATAATATGCTAAAGATAGAGAAGAAGAAGGAAATTAAATTCCGTGCAAAGAAAATTATAGTTCTTCAGAGGACCTTACTGCTCTTTCTCTTCTGCATGAATCTTACAATGAAAGAGACTTGAGATTTCTTGGGAGCACCTTTCGAAAGCAGCTAGAAATTAGAAATCTTGGATGGAGGTCAGGGCAATCTAAGTACAGTGGCTTTTGAAGAACAGTGCATGCCAGAACTCAAAGAATAGAGTGTTATTCCCTACCTCCTCACACTTCAACTTTGTCATAACGGTAATTGGGAACCTTATTAAACTCCAGAAGATTCCAGTTTATTGTGGTTCAGAGGAGAATGAGGTGCAAGATATGGTACAACGGCAAGTAGATGTGCATATCAACTGTTCCATGCTTATCGTTTACCTACCTGCTGAGCTGTACCTTAATTCCTCTTTGCTACCTTGAAACACAGATGGCTGAGGACGTGGAAGGACTGAGATTTTTTCTTTTTTTAAACCCGTATATGTGGTTTTAACTTGAAGTTCTGGTTTTTTCTTTTTCTAGTTCTCTGGTCACGGGGCACCACAAAAATAAGAAGAGAGTGAAAGAATGAGTGAAGCAAAGGCATAGACAGATAAATTAACATTACTTTATTTAAGATGACTTACTGCCACGTACTGCCGGGACCATTTCTTCATATTCATCCCAGTCGGTACAAGCAGTAACGCTATCTAGAGAATCTTTTGAGAAAGCGGAGAGTTCCTAAGACACCGCACCCGTAAGTATTGCACGAGAAATTCTTCTTTTACTCATTTTTTTCCTGATTCAACTACTGAAAGGAGGACTTGAGTGCCATCCAACTCTATAGCTATAAAGGGTTAGGTTTGGTCTTCACCGGATGGTCTTTACTCTTTACTATATATTGATAAGGGTCTTGCACTCTTTCTATTGCCGCTCTGGACAAAATTGTTTCCGGAATTTCCCTGCATTCAATTTCCAACAGAAAACATTTTTATAATATATTTAGGTGGAAAGTGCCCAATAAAATTATCATCTATTAGAAAGTACCCCCATCAAGGTGACGACTATACCTTCAATATATTTGTAAGGATTTCTCTTTTTTAAGAGAAAGGGGCTAATCATGAGAATGTTGGGTAGGCGGGAACAGCAAAATAATCTTTTGGGTCAGACTATCCAAAATCCTATCTACGCAATTCTTATATTTATCCCCACTGAAAAAATAATCTTATTTTGAGCTTTTCATCTTTCTTTTCTTCACTTGGTGGATCCGCTCATGGAACTCTTATTGAGTGCTCGTAAATCACGACTTATTTAAGCCTAAGATGCGAACTAGTGCACGCTCCTATTGACTGTCCCGGGTGGATGTGTGGATGAAGGAAATTAAACGTGGAATGGAACGACTAGGAATGAGGCCGCTAAGGTTCTCTTTTTTATATATAAGAGAATATGTGAAAGTAGAAAGCAAGAGTTCTTATTTAGGAAATAGAAAACTAACTACGACATGTTAATAATTCGTTGAAAGAAGTAAGAGAGTGGTGCTCTTAGAATATAATAGCCCATGTGAAACAACTAGTTCAGGGTGGTTAGGTAGGCAGCTATGAGATAGCACTTGGTTTTTTGTTGCTCGTCACCTTAGTGAGGCTTTTCGTGCTTATAGATCCAAAGCTACTACTACTAGGAATCTGGGTAGCTAGGTCAAGCTACTACTACTTCTGGATAGGCTTACAGGTAAGGAAGCTAATAGACATATGGATAGGCTAGTTCATAGTAAGAGGGTCGGGATCTTCAAGTCTCACCAGATCGAAAGCAGGCGTGTAGCGAAGACAGCTCTACTGAGACGGATAAGTGGTTGAATAAATAGTTTATCTTTTTGTTCTACAAAGCAACTACCGATTAATTAAGATTTACACTAAACAAAGCTGCTAGTCGAAGATCCATCCACTATTGACTTCATTTCTAATATGGTCGGCAGAAAGCAAGTAAAGTAGAATCCCGTGCTTTCGAGTGATTGCTCCCCGCATTCCACTGCTACTCACATGAATGCTAGTAGAATCCGTCTTCCCCAACCAACCACTAGTTTGATTTACTTCACTAGTTCTTGAGCGCAGCCCCACTTGAATCTTTATAATAAATAATGTACATTTATGATTCAATAGACGTGTAAGAAAGCTCAAACGAGAGTGTAAGGAAGTCTTGACTGATTGAACAGGAATTCTGGAACATTGGGGCGTAGCGTGTCACTCACAAGAGCACGGCGGCTAAGCGCAAAAGGTCCAGCTTAGCTTACAGTGCGTTGACCGTCTAAGGCGCAAACCCTTGCAAAGAGAATCTTCTTGCCCAGTCCCGAAGTGCTTTATCTGGGTTGATCGATCCTGTCCTTTGATCGATTTGGATCTTTTTTATTTTTTCTTTGGGGATATCGAATCATTTTTAAATGAAGATTTTCATATTAAATATAGGTTGTTTTCTTTGCGATATCATTTCTAGTTCTAGATCTTCGGTACCCAACAGCGCCCTACATTCGAGCCTTGCGGGGCTGTAGCGGCCGGTCACTGCCGGATGAAGATAGATGCTCGCAAGGTTTGAGCAAGAAACACCTAGAAGTCAATTGAGAGTATCTAGTTCGAGTTTGTGTGTGTTTGATCAGAAAGTAGGTTATGCTTAACACATGCAAGTCGAAGTTGTGAACATGTTGTGTGTTTAGGAATGAATGCCCGATCCGTGAATTAGGCTTATCTTTGGTTGAGGCGGGTTGGTTCCATGATTCTCGTAGATATTATACTGTGCCTATAGTAAAAGTCAGCTATAGGAGAAGTTGTCCAGCACATCTGATCAATGCGACTATATCCGTAGTAAGGTTCGGCATTGGTGGTTGTACACGGTGTTGTTCTGAGTTCTGGGCTTGATCCCAGTGTCAGAATGAGTTAAGTGACCTCTACCAAGACCGAACAGCGAATTACGGGTTTCGTTTCAAAGATAGCTGTTTATTTTCCATTTGTGTAAGTGCGGGTGAAATTCTACGGCACATTTCGAGTGGTATTATTATCTGTTCGAAAGAATGGATCTCTTTGTCCTTCAGGGCTATGAAGACTGGTTCCTGTCTAAGAGAAAAAAAAATGAAATGATTGCACAGTCCCTACCTCCTAATAAGTAAGAGAATGCGCATCATAGCTCAACTGGTCATTGAGTTTAGAGTTATTCTTCTTCTTATGATTCCCCCCAACCCAGGCCGCAGGAGTAGAAAGCTTTGCGAATAAGGATAAGTATGTAGTAGATGGTGTGACTTTATCTAGGTTCGAGGCTGACTATGAGTCTAAATATTAGTATAAAGCTTTGTATATAAATTGGGGATCCTATCTGTTCTTACTTTTCATGGATCAGGGAAAACAAAACCACTTCTTCCTTTTTCTTCTTTATTTGTCGGACAACCTTTTATTTAATCTCCTTTATTTACTTAAAGCAATGGAAGAGTGTCCAAGCGTCAGTCAAAAGCTGGTTGAAAGCTAGAACAAAAGCCTTTTTTACAGCTAGTTATAGTTTGAGGTTTCTAGTTTCTAGACTTCCTAAAGCTGGTGATGCGGTAAAACTATTTTACGGGTCATACACATAGAGCGAAGGAGCTTCTCGGTGAAATCTCTCGCCCGCCCTCGGAAAAATAGTTGGTCCTAGGTATGGTCTATAGGAGGATCTCCATAGGGGCCTTCTTTCCCAACCACTGCTAATCCCATGTCTGCGGGTGAAGAAGATTCTGTTCCGAATGCCCATTTCACTAATAAAAACACATCCACCAAGTTCAAAAGTAGAGGCGGCTTCTCCTACAACCGGGCTTACTCCCTCACTTGAGCCCGCTACGCGCCTTCTCTTCATAAATTAAACAGCTATCTATGTATGTCCCCTTGCTGATGATATAGCGCATCTTTGCGTGAATGCTTCATACTTATCTCTTATAAAAGAGGTGATACTTATTGCTGCGCACCTCTTTCTATGGCACCAATCTATCATAAGAGGTCAATTCCATCTGCTTGCTTGGGTCCTATTTTGCGTGGCAGCTTGCAAGAGAATCAATAAAAAAGAACTGGAGTGCTGAATTTCCCCACTGATGAAGTAAAATCTTCCATGCTACCTACATAGATGATCCTCTCGCATGTATGCTGCGTAGTAAGATTTTCAGCCCCTAGTCATAAATAACTAGTAAATTATTTTTACCAAGAAACCGTTGCAAATATGAGAACAAGCATTATGTCTTTTTAGGGCTTTTTTCTTTTTATTGCATTAAAACATTACGCTGCTTGCTCATTACCAGGCCGCTAAGGTTCGATAAGAATGTGGGAAACTCCCTCAAAATGATGATCATCAGCGAGGGACTCCATCACGTGAAAAAGCTTATCGCTTGCATCTCCATCAACAAATCCGATCATCCATCTGGTTCTGGCACGGGACAAGGCAAGCTTGTAGCAGACTCCTTTAGTTCCTTCTTTCGCTATGGGGAAGAAAACTTTGCCTTTCGGCTAACTAGCAGGGCTATAAGCATTGAATTCCACTATATGGATGTATGTCTAGGCTTCATATTTAAGTACATAGATATATGATATTATATGGCTCGCTCTAAGAATCTTTACGCAGATAAGAAGAGTGTGTCTTTTTTACTCAAAAGGGAATCTTGCTGGTCTCGGGAAATCATAGGCTTCCTGGCGCACTCCATACGTTCCTTTCACAATATACGAGAATTCTCTCTCTCTTTCAAAGGAAAGGCCGGTAGGATTATTTCTTGCTGCTTTTCAACTCTGTCAATGAGGCAGGCGAGCAATCAAGGAAAAACTTCTCAGGTTAAGTAAAGATCCAAGCAAAGAAAGCTAGAAAGAAAGCACCAAGGAAGCAGCACTAACTATTTCTTTGATCTTTTTCTTACACTTTTTATATGGGAATAGTCTGTCGAACCAGAAAGGGAAAGGAAGTTGCCCATTGCAGGGGAATGAGAAATCCTCCCTACTTGGCTTCTACTTAACTCGCTCTCTTGGCAGCTCTTTGCCCCGTATATTAAGCAGAATTTTATCCATAGGAAGACGTCCTTTCAAAGGCTGGCTTCGTCTCTTCCAAGGGCATGCCATCTCTTTGACCTCGGTGGGAATTCCCACATTCAATATTATTCCCCCACCTGGGATGCTCCCTACTATCTATATAACGCAGTAACTTAGAGAAAAGGGGGCCCTATCGATAGAATTACTCACTCTCGGCCCACCCAGGCTCGTAACCTCCTCTTTCTTGTCTTGCCTCTCTTCTTTCTCAAGCTCAAGATCGACCCGAAGCTGGCTACTCTACTCTTTTCCCTTTCTTATCTCTCTTGAGGAGTGGAGAATAGCGTCGTTGGATGCTCGTTCCTCTCCCTTACGCTCTCGCTCCTCTCCTTTCAGTCGAGCATCTTCGCTCCTTTTCGTTCCACAATACCTTCTTCCTAATCTATTAATAATCAAGCAAGCTGGCTAACACACCAAAAAAAAAGTTCAGGTTAACATTAAGATACGACTAGGTAGGGTTATTCTACCGTAAAACAAAGCTTCAATATATCTCTTATCTCTAATTAAGTCCATTTGAAGGAGGGACACGTGGCTAATGTGGAAAAAGAGGATAATAAAATCTATATAAAGTCAAGGCGGCGCGGCGTCCGCCTTGGAGTCACATCATAAACCCGAATAAGAAAGAGCTTGTAAACTCTATTTTCAAGCATCCAATATCTCGTATTCATATTTCGTATTCAGCGTGTCTATTTTCAATTCGATTTGGTGTGTGTTGTGCTATTTCGCGATTCCATTTTTGGATATTCTGGTTCTATTTTCTATGTATTATGCTTTCATTTCGGTTTCGGTAAATTCTGGGGTTTGGTAAATTCTGGGTTTTGGCCGGCCCCCTCTAGTGTGCCCACTATTTACTATTTTCATTAGCCCGCCCTTTGGCACGAGTTTGGAAGCTTCTGGTTCTTGAATGGAGCAAACAAATGCTTAACACGAACATGAATCGATGTTACTTGAGTCCTAGGACTAGCGGAATGGTAAGGCCCTATTTTACTAGTGAATGCTTTACGAATCGCTTTTTCTACTATTTTCCAGTGAGGTCACAAGGGAGTTTACAATGTCGGTCGAATTTCTTCTACTCGAAAGGAGTTGGACAATAACTAATAGATTCCGATAAAGAAATGCCAGTACTTAAAATCCGGCTCCTGAATTGGATTCCACCGTAGATTTATCCCCGACTTATTAATCTGATTGCAACCTTGATCGAACGCTACGCGCCTGCTTTCATTGCAGGTAACGGAATCCTGGACCTTAACCTTATTTCTCGCGGATGGAGAGGGATTCGAACCCCCGGTATTAAAAAAATACTTCGGTTTTCAAGACCGACTCTTTCAACCGCTCAGACATCCATCCTCGCCCGCCCTATCTATCTGCGGGCTGGCAGGTAGGGCTTCTCTATGTGATTCGCTACGCTTGCTTGCGCCTATCGGCGGACTCTATTGCCTGCCCGCGAAAGGAGTACGAATCGCTACGCTTCTTTATATATGATAATATGTACCTCTGACTGAGCTTTATGCCCTAATCCCAGGACGGAATCGTCTTTCTCTCAGGATCACTTGACCAGACCGCAACCACTGAAAGGAGCTATAAGAACTTCTTCTTTGGGGGGGCCCTTTAGAAAGAAAGCTACTTAGGGAGGAACAAGGTCACGGAGCAAGCAAGGATAAGCCGTCATTTTTTTGGAAGCTGAGACCGACTTCTTTTTTCTTTTAGTGTTCTTTTCGTAACTAGAAAAGGCCATGATGTACAAACAATTCGTATCCCTGATGTGCCCTAGGAGTGCTTACAAGTAGTGAGTAGTGGAGGGGGACAGTTGCGGCGGGAAATCGGCGAGTAGTCGTCTATGTTCTGGGAGCATATATGTATAACTGTTAGAGCTTGTTCATGGTTTATGCCACTTTTCTCACACCCAGCGAGCCCTACGGGGCCCCTATAGGAAAGCGACGACACAAAGAAAGCCCGTCTTTTTGCTCATAGATGAAGTGGCGGAAGCAAGAAAGACGTAGTGTCCCACCCCCTAAAAGAGACTCATTGTTATTACGGTGTTTAGACTTTGGAAAAAAGATGTTCTCGTATCAGAGGTCCTTTTTTCCAAAGAAAGGCTAATGCAGTTACCGAAAAAGCCGCACCCCGGTCATGCATGTAGGGTTTTGCAGATATACACCGAATCATCCGACCAAATCGCACGAATCTAACAATTTTATGACGATGAATGTGAGAAGAAAAATTTGAACTACTTGCTTGCCTGTGTTCAGCATGTAGAGAGAACCTGGCGGGCATAGAGTCATAATAAGCTTCTCTTCTCTCTCATTACCTCCTTCGTAGCCTAGTCTCGAAACTAATATGAGAATTCGTGGAATCAGTCCATTACTGAGAGAAGTGGTGATCTCATCTCGTCTTGCTGCGAGAGAGGAAGCTTACGGACTAAAGACAGATAGACAGCGTGAACTCAGCAATCAGACCGTCAGGAATAAGTACCTATCCCTTACGGGAATCGAACCCGTGTCTTCGACATGAAAAGACGATGTCCTAACCACTGGACGAAAGGGACCAAAAAACCATTCTTCATATACCGTCCTCTGGTGGGCTCCGAGTTTAGAAGTGCTTCGTTTTCTGTATATACGAAAAAAGACGATTTACTTTCTTTGAATCTTGGCCATTTATGATGTGAATGAGGGAGGTCGTCTGCGCAATCGAAGTTGATCGACTTGTCGGGTATCAAAGAAGCGACGTCAAAAGTATGTCATTATATTCAAAAAAATACAATGAAAGAGTACGAGCAAATTGTAGAGAGCAGTATTATGGTGGAATTCGGAGGTGAGAGGTAGTTCTTTCTTTTGTTCATTTTCTCGTAAATAAATAGCCAAATGGTCGATAATATGCTTTCATAAAGTGCCGTATTGGGCGATTGTTTGTTTCTTTTTGACTCAAAGGCTTCCCTATTAACTTGTATGGCTTGCATAGCGGTTCAGACAGTCATGCATGCAGTAACCAGGTCGACCTGCAAGAAGCACTTTCGAACTAATATTTGGACGACCGCGTCTGGCAATCAAGGGTTGTTGGATTAATCCCAAACCCCACGGCACCTAACGAAGCTTTACTCAAACAGCTTTCGTCAGGCTTTTCGTTCGTAACATTAGTAGTTACTCACTGGGTAAAGAAACATCTCAAACAGGTATGTAGTTGGGTAGGTAATTGCAAAACCCCTCTGACTTTGGAACATTTCACTATCATCAAAAGGTATCTTGGTCTCTCTCATTTCAAGTCACTTTTATTCCGCGGTGTGGATGAGCTGAATAAGAAGGAGCCCTTTTTTTCTGTAGGGAGAGGAGAAAGAGAAGAAGAAAGATCGGCGGGTTCATCTTGCATGGGTGTGATAAGCATAGAAAACTGAGGGTCATACTAGCAGCAAGTAAATTCCCAAGGCCCGAGGAATAGGTGTGATAAGAAATCCTCTTTTTAAATGAAAAAGTAAACGAGTTAAGTATGTTAAGCACAAGTCAATTTATCTTATCACTTCAGTCAATATGTTAAATGCCTCCCTTCCTTCAGTCAATATGTTAAATGCGATCCCAATCCGGGTAACATGTTTCGAATATGCGCCAGGTGGAAAATCTCTCCTTTCTTCACTCTCAGAGGTCGGGCGGCGGAATGAAAGCGTTTCGCATCAGACTTTCTGGGGAATTTTTATACCAAAGTGTCTTCTTTTTTTGCTTGGTCTTCCTCTGCTTATGCAATTCCCAATGCATCTACCGTCAATGTCGGAGTCGGGGCAGCCTGCTTCTTGGGTCACTTTCTCCTTCCTAAAGTAGAGGGACTCCGCTTGCGCTGCGCATCATTCCTCTTCTTCAAGTTCAAGTAAATCAATTAAAATGCCGCCCTTTTTGCGCTTTATTTGGTGGGGCAAGCCTTTCTTTCTGCAATACCCTTTACTTTAGTTACTTACTGCCTGGAATCAACAGAAGAAAAATCACTCTATGAGATTCTTGTCTTCCCGTGGAGCTCTTACCAGACCGAAAGAGAGTGCTTCGTCCTGATCAGTAGGATCAGCTCCTAGGATGAAAGCTTTCAAAGTCGTATAGCTCAACTTTGAACTTATTGTCATCTCCCGGGAATACTTAAGGTGCTTCATTATACCATTTGATTGATTCTCTTTGAAGATCGCCTTCCCCGGTAAAGAACCAAATCCTGAAAGAAGTAGGTAGCTTTCGTCGCCTTAAGTCAAGATTTATATTAAATAGGATAGGACCTGTGCTAGGTAGATTAGGCCTCAGGCACTCACTTTTGAACATTTCCAGTCCTCCTCCTAAAGAGCACACCATAAAATAATGCAAGAAGACCTAGGAGTAAATAGTGGAGTGGGCCCCGTATTCTTCATGGGGAGAGTCCTAAGTAATCAACGCTTAGCAATAGGATCTGTCTTTGTTAGTGAGGTTTTCCCTTCCTCCCCAAGGGGAAAGTTTGTAGACCAGTCTTCGTACAAGGAAGAGAGGCTTTGTGCGGCTATTCTTGATCTGATCCAGGGCATCCAAGAGCATTAAAAGGCTCTTATTCCCTAGCCCTAGGGATCTGAAAATAAAAGAAAACTGTCGGTAGCGATGAAGGCAGCACTCTCCACCGTCCAGTCGAGGAAGTAGAAAAACCTTTCCTGTCCAGAGTGTTTCTTTGATTGGCGGCGGAAGATGCTTCTCACCGAATTCGACATCATCTTCGTAACCCAGTCGAAGGACAGTCAATTGCAGACCATCTCGCATATCTTCCACGAGCAGAAGGAGAACCGCTTGATGCCCAATTCCCCGACGAAGAAGAGGGCAAGTCCAACCAACAACCTATGGGCACTGCATTTTGACGGCACATTTCCCAAATTCCAAAGGGCAAGATTGGGATCGCACTACTCACATCCCAAGCCAAAAAAGCAAGCCCACTACGCGCCGACAACCATTGTAGATTCCCGCCGAGAAGTTTTCATCAAAATGGGAGTAAGCCATTACCGTCAAGGCCTTGTCAGATTTGATTCTTCAGATGCGGTAAGATTCCCATTCTTCCTATTCATCCATTCATACAAGGAACGAAAGTAACTGCTCTCCAAGTGAGAGCTGGAACGAAACCCTTAGGCAAGGTAAAGCGAAGCTCTATCTAATATTCGTTTAACAGCTATACTGGTGTACTTGATCTTTCGGTGATGGCTCATCTGACACCGTGATCCACGACTTGAGCAAAAACTTTTTCAATTCCGCAGATTACTACTGAGAATGAACTATGACCTTATACACGGGAAAAGATTAGCTCAGTCCCACATAAAAGGCATATAGCTATCAGGTACTTTCGACCTTCCATGATCTAAACTCTGCTTGCTTCTTAGGCTTCGGGATACTAGTACGCTAAAGTCAATGACCACATTGATATTGGAAACGGGTAACCTTGCTCAGACATAGCAGACACTGAGTAGCGGGACAGGTGACGTGCTGATGCTTTATAGTAAGAGTGGTTCGTTGCGTGACGCGTAATGGAATGACTGGATCTAGCCAACTAAGCCTACTAAATTAGTGGTATTCCCGCGGTGATCTGATACCTACGGATTCTCCGCGGGGCTCTAAGGGCGTGTGAGATGTATATTTGGTTGGAATGAGATATTTGCCTCACGCACACTTTTCTTAATCCTTCCTCATACACTAGAAACTTTACACCCACAGACTGCCACTTATAAATTTTGACTACAACTCTAGTCACACACTCACACTTGCTTTTATGAATACGATAACATATAGGGCTTTGTCGGTTAACATTTACTAGATAAGTAGTAGTAGGTGGGGCCTTATATGTGTTTAGTTTCGTCTGTCTTCACCGGCGAGGATACTGTTAGGAGTATGTGTGTCAGCTGAAGAGGTTCGCGCAGGTCTGCGTATTCCGAAAGGGGACCACCTCTCGTGCACAGGGTGCTCACTCGCCACACCAAAAAAAGGGGTACTGCCCACAAGACTTCCCCTAAAAAGTGGGGAAGGCAGTCCATTCGAGGCTTTCAACTGTGCTTACTTATCGGGACCGCGTACCATACATAGGGCTGCCCGCACCTCAAGTTGCCATTACGTCGGTATCAGGGAAAACGCGAGAGGCCTAACCCTCAACCAAATATTATATAGTAGCACCCATCCCTATAGAATTGGGTTTTGATGAGCTACTTTGCTCAGCGGAAGGAAACTGGGCCCTAATCCCGTCCTGGACCAAGGCATTCAATGGATTCCTCCATTCATCGGTAGGAAAGAAGACATGGAGCTTCCTCTTTTGGGGTACACTGTCACGTGCTGGGCAGGTATATCTATTCCTTGCGCATGGAGAAAGCATGATCAAAGCTATCAACAAAAAAAGAATGGCGTATTGATCGCCCGGCAACGTCTTTCCCAAGAGAATGAGATCTTACTCTACACTCATTACGAGTAACGCTTGAGTTTCTAGATATTACGCATAGACCGACAGCTTTCTAACTCACTCTTGACTCAAGTGAAGTAGACCCAAATAACAAAAAACGTATTTGCTTGCAACAATAACGCAATGTTCTGGAATTGGCTATTTATGGCCAAGGGGAGACAGAAGAAAGCTCTACTGACGTACGGATACCACTAACTGACTAAGCTAGAGAAAAGGAGACCAAAAAAAGGTCTTACTGCTTAATCGAGCGGTAAAATAAGGAGCTTTCCCTAGCTTCTGCGACTGAATAAGCTTCTTTTCCGGCCTTAGCAGCCCATACCTTATTAAGTAACGTTTGGACAAGCTACCAAGCAATAACAAGTACTTTATTGAAGCAATTTGTGTAGGAAAAAGAAGCAATCGTAGTGGAGTAACTAAAGCACAACTTACTCTTTCTATTTCCTTAGCAAAGCAAGAAAAGAAAGGCGCTGAGCGTTATCGTTAGGCAAGTGACGAACGTTTGTAAAGCAAGAAACTAGAGAATTTGACTCTGCTCCGTCCCTCAAAATTTTCCGCATTTCCCTGTCTAAAATTGGCTTAGTGAGAGGAAAGTTAGGTAATTACCGATTCATTTATCTGATGCCTCCAACGGTCAGCATTGGTAGGCAATCCTTCTCTTGCTCTCTACTCTCTCTAAACCAGACTTTCTTGGGCTTGTATTCGATCAACATCAAAAGTGCGTGTTGAGTGGGTGGGGTCTTTCTACTTATCCCCCTTACTTGTTTAGCCGGCTCTGCTCTGTAGTAAAACTACAACGGATTATCGAGTTCATATTCGTGGTTCTTAATAACCTGTCCGGGCTTGAGGCGGTAAGAGCCCGATCTTAATATATTGTTTTGCGTTATGCCAATAGACTTTTTACTAATATATGAACTTAACAAAGGAAGCTCTTTGTAGAGGTATAAAGATAATAAGAAAGCTATTTTTTCTCTTTGAAGAAAAGCAGAGATTTGACACCTGGTCATCAACGGCCGGGCACTTATAAAAAAGACAGGTGGTAGGGCGAAGTGCTCTAAGGGCTGCAGGTGAGATTTCACAAGATAGGCTGCAGTAACAGCTGAGGAAAAGACGTATGGGTGACGGGATATGCGAGAGAAGAAATCACAGGTAAAGTAGTCCAATAGGATGGCTAGCTTAAGGAAGAAGAAAAAAGGGGATAAGGCAGGTGCAAAAGGAAAAGGAGTCAGGGCTTAGGAAGGTAGCGCAGTGGAAGGAGCAATCCCTATTGCGCATAGACCTTTCAGGGCAAAGTGCATCATAATACGCTTTTTGCCAAATGAATAACCGCTGTTGTCTCTTTCCTGCCCATGGATTCTGCAGCAGTTTGAAAGGTTGGCCTATTCCAACTACCTGTTGACTTATCTTCTGGTGCTGTGACCTATTCCCCATAAACCTGTTCATAAGCCCGTGCCTCTCTATAAGAAATGCATAAACTATATATACTGACCGGTGCTGCTTTCTAGCTATTTAGAAAAACCCCTTCCTATTTCTATCCCACTTCATGAATCTAAATAGATTCACTTTCCCTGATAAATGGCACTCAATACCTATTAGTATGGATGCTTACTCTAGTGCTTACCAGATAATGAGCCATTTCCTGTTAAATCCGGAGCGTGCTGTAAGTACTAATCTGATATTACCTGGTGCTGATGAGAGTAGTGACTTAGTGCGAGATCTTTATACTGACCTTCTAAGTGAGTTCAAGGACATAATTTCTAGCTATCTTGATAAGGATTTGGCCGATCTTGTACGAGACCCGTTATCGCGTAGTTTATTCCAATCTGTGTATATGCCTCTGGTATATGGGAAAACCAAGCATAGCGCTAGAGCTAATATTTAGAAGGCTCTTTACTTCACTCTTGGAAAGGGCGATGCGTACAAGTTGGCAGATGCGCTGTATCGATTCAGGGGTTAAGGGTTTCTGGCTAGAAATACCCTTATGACGCTAGTCAATGAGGTGGGTTGGATGACTGCTTTCTTTAATAGGCCTGTTCGCTATCATAACGAACACCTAACTACTATTCGGGACTCTCTATGTGAAGTGTGAGAAAGTGATTACAACTATCTACAATAACACGCTACAAAAAAACAAACTATTACATTAGCAGTGCCTACGGTTCATGAGAAAGCTTGAGCTCAAATTCCGACTTTCATAGCAAGAAAAGAGCGACTTCTCAGGCGATTTTTCAGGCGAATTTTTTAGTGCTTAGAGTGTGGTTATACTTTGGATAGCTGGAGAAATTTTTCTTCCGATAGTTGGAGAGGTCTCCCTTCGGTTTAGTCGGAGAAGTTTATCTTCTCCGGTAGCTTTCTTGGGTTTATACGGGAGCTTCTCTAGTTCCTTAGATTTCGTTTTCTGGTTATGGAAAAAAAGTGGGCTGAGGAGCCCATGGCCCCTCTGGCTCATTCTATAGGCCCAGCCCGTTTAGATGTCGCGCCACCTTCATTGTCGTCTCCAGTCGAGGCGAGGGATGTAATTGTCCCTCACTCTGACGGACAGTGTCAGGGGCCGTACAAACAGGCGGTGCAAGCAACGATTCATCAGTCTAAAGATTTTGCCGTGCTTCGGTCCAATAGACCAGCGGAGCAAGTTAGCACGAATCTTGACAAATTCAAGAAAGGGTCTTGGATACGTAGGATGCAAAATCGCTGTCTCAGATGTGGATCGAAAGGCCACAAAGCAGAGAAATGTAGAGAGCCCCCGATTTGTTTTAAGTGCAAATCGACGGGTCATTTGGCGTACAGATGCGACGCTTCGTCTTCTCGAACTGATCGCTCTCTCTCTAGAAAATCTCAGTCTAAAACCCTAGGGTTCCCTTTGCATTCTACTCCTCCGGTCCAATCCACTTCTTTTCCACAAAACTCTCAAGCTTCCAGTTTAGCAATGGCGGGTAGGGTTTACAAGCTAGAACATGATGAGGAATCGCTGCGACTGGAGCAGCAAATTGCTAGAAGCATAGTGGTGCAAGCAGATGAAAGGATCTCGCTTTTTGATGTCAGAGCGGAGATGCGCCGCCAGTTCCCGCCTGAGGACCACCGGGTCATCGCCATGACCGACAATCGGTACCATATAGTGGGGCCGAGCATAGATTGGATGCAAAAAAAGTTAAGGAGAGGTTACTTTGAGGTTACAGATCGTAACAAGGTACGTAGACCTCTGAGAATTCTTACTAGAGTTAAAGATCTGGATGTCAGAGCAGATATTTTTACAGGTTGGGTCCGGTTTGTGGATCTTCCATTTGGATGGACTGCCTGGTGAAATCCTACCACTTCGGTACAAAAAGCTCCTCCTAGAATTGGTCTTCGACGCTGCGCGCCTTATTGGGATTTGCAGAAAATAAATTAGGATAACTGCTTTTCAAGTTCTATATGAAGAACTTATATTGATAAAAGAGAAAAATAAAAAACCTGCGTGCGTATAGTTGTTTGTTCTTTCTTTCGTTGTCTTCTTCTTGCACTGAAGGAGTATAGTTCGTTCTCTCTCCCTTTATCCGTCAGGCTCGGAATGTGGAAATCCGCGGATAGAGAAGTCAATATTGAAAGGTGGGCAGATGCAGATCTGGAATAGGCTAGCACTAGGATTGAAAGGAAAAGGTGAGAAAAGAAGTAACGGGCCGTTAGTTGATGTTTTGGGCTGTCTCAGTGCTATCAAGCTTTCAGGTGGGGACAGAACGTTCGGCATCGTTAATAAAAGAGGAGTCGCTGAAGAGTGGATCCCTTCAGCGAGTAAGCGCGTCTTCAAAAAGAGGGTTGGGCCCACACTCAGCTTGTACATTCTACGATTTGGATAATTATATGAAGTCCGCTTTTTTGCTTCTAGCCGTGTTTTTGATGATTTTGCTTGTTTGCTTGTGTTGGGGCAAAACAGATATAATACTTGGGGTACATAATAGAAGAAGAGGGTGTGGCGACGGATCCAAGTCGGATAGATACCATGGTAGAGTGGCCTATTCCAATAAATGTCAGGGAATTCAGAGGATTCTTGGGGTGGGTCCCCTAGGCGATTTGTTGAATGGGAGCATTAGCAAGCCGTTAACTGAATTGTTGAAGAAAGGCAAATTTCCAATTCTAAAGCACAAGAAGCCTTGAACCAGCTGAAAAGAGCCATGGTATCGGCCCCTAGCCCTACCTTATTTTTCTCAAGCGTTTTTAGTTTAGGCTGATGCATCTGAGGAGGGAGTGGGAGCTGTTTGATCTCAATAAAAAAGTCCTATTGCATATTCCAGTAAAGTATTTTTTTCTCAAAGTGTCGGGTTGTCGACCTAAGGAACTTCAGGTCATTTCGTTAGCAGTTGACAAGGGGAGACTTGACCTGAAAATAAGGCCTGATCAAAACCGATCACCAAAGGTTGAAACAAGAACAAAAACTCACTCATCCTCCCCAATATAAGGTTCTGACAAAGCTCATGGGGGCCATAGAGTGAAAAAAAAAAACAGGGGATTACTAATCGGGTTGCTGATGCGCCCTCCCGGAGAGTGCACCCGAAAACGATTTATTTTGCCAGCATTATTAGTAGTGCCAGAATGGTTGGCAGAAGTGAGGCTGAGTTATGAAGGGGACCCTATGGCTTAGTTAGTGAGAGATAAGATAAAGAAAGAGGAACAATTGAAAGACTGGAGTGAAAGTGAAGGAATACTAAGAAAAAAAGAATATATGTTGGAGTGCATGGAGGAGTAAGAGATTCACGGATCAAGGAAATACTTGGCAATGCAACTGTAGGCCGCTCTGGCATCTTAGCTACGTACCAGCGGCTTAAGAGATCTCTCTCTTGGTATAAAACATCTCTTCCTGGAGTGCGAGATTTGTCGAGGGGTTGGAAGGGGAGAACGTATCTAGCCCGGATTCCCTTTTTCTTTTAGTGCCCGTCTGCTTGAAGCCATTTCTTTCCCGGATTCTGGAGATTGCTACCTACACATAGGATTTCCTTTTGGTCTATGCTCCGCTCTGACTTTACCCACTCAGACTGGGTGCCCTACTACTAATGCTACAAACCCCTTTTCTACCAAACCAAGCGAACCCCATCCATTTCCCTACCATTTATATTTGTTGTGGCGACTCGTGCGTGGAGTTCTAGACGAGCTTTTGTAATTTATATTTCTTTTTTTAATCAGCTGGAGACAGTACGACAAGACGAAGCTGGATTGGATACGTGCGCCAATCATTTGAAGCTACCTGACCCAAAGGAATCTCGTATCATAGAGAAGAATTCATGCTTGCTTCTCCTCGACCTACCTCTTCGGTTCACTAATTCTTTTTCCTTCCTCCGCATGCTCTGTCGTCAACTAGAGCTTTTGGGTGGGCATAGGCTAGCACTTTGATTTAGCCTTGGATGTGCTTGCCTAGAAACCGTGAAGTAGTGAAATGCTCCTTTTCACCGGTTTTATTGTCAATTCCTTTTGCCTTTGCCATACAAATCATTAGGAATACAATAAATGCTTGGGCTCTTACTTACCTACTCTACCTAAACTCATACTTCCTTTCTCTATGCTTTAAACTAGCATAACAGTCTTTCTTACACAAACTACGGCGCATAACAGTTATTCAACTGAACCATCAACTCCTACCTTCTCTCTGATCTACTCCTCCTCTATTCTCTCTATGGATACAAAAAAAAAAGCCAATTAAACCAATTAAGTTATGCCTAAAAAGATAGATAGAATACAAACTCTAAGCTACAATGCTCTCAATCCTACAATGCTGGGAGGAATGAATACTACTTATGGCTAAATACTAATTCTGGCTACTATGCTATTCATGGAGCAATACCGATAAAGGTAACGTTAAGCTGTTATCCGATAAAGAAATCGTGAAGCTTTTAAATGCAATGGGTTTACCTGTCCAAAGCAAAAGCAAGGGTTTAGCTTTCAAGGTAAAGGTAATTCCTAATGCTCTCCACAAAAGTGAAGCAGGAATGGGCAAGCTGCAGAGGAACCTACAAACTCCTAGCCTCTCTTTTCCCTATAAAACCTAGAGAAACTCCTCTCTTTACTAGCTAGCTGAACCCTACTCTCTGGACTTACCAAAAGCAGGAATCTCAAAGCAGAATCTATCTTTTAAGGAATAATATATGGAAATACGGAATCTATGCTCTACTAATCTTTAGAAGCTAACCACCATTACTATTGTACTGAAACCCTAACCTTTACTCTACTTAAACTCTTTAGAGCTCTGGATAGGTAAAGGAATCTCTGCTGAAGAGGAAACTCCATGGATCAATCAGAGTAAACACCATCCTACTCTGCCACCCTCCTACTACTCTGACCTACTATCTTCATTCCTACTCTTCAGGAATCGGGAAACCAAAGCAAGAAAGAAAGAAACGAAGAGCTAACGTCAAGAAAGCCTACAAGCAAGAACAAGCAAGAAACCGGAGCTCACTCCACTAAGGAATGTTCACTAAACTCGGGGGAATCTCTCTGGGTAAGCAACCATCTCGGGCTCTAAGGACATTCCTTCTTGCATTTAATCTTCCCGCTGCCCAACTCGAACAAACAAACAACATTCATCCAGCGCACACACATTTCATTTTCTCTTCTTTCTCACACGTTCGAGTCCTGTCTTCTTTAGAGTGAAGACATGCCTCTCCCTAACCAAGCTGCCACTTAACTGGGTTGTTCTCCTGCTCGTTTTGCAACCAAGGCCAGAAAGCAGAATTACATACAGTCGGGTTGTCGCTTCGCTCGTTTCGATACTCTTCTGAAGTAGCTAGAATTCTTGTAGTCGTATCAGTAGCTCAAGGTTGCTTGCTCGTACCCATTCTTTCATTAGTGATTTATAGATGAAAAGTACGAGGTTAAAAGGAGCGAATAAGATTGCAAAGCTGATATGTGGTTTACCGGGCGGGCTGGCTTAGAAGTCTCGAGACTATTAGCCAGTAGCTAGTAAGATAGAGGTTTGCAAGTGGTAGTTAAGAGTACGAATTGCAGTGAAAAGATAGATATAAGATTTCTAGGTAGCAAGTGCAGCTGCCAGTTATAGAGGTTTACTTAAGAATTTAAGATTTCCTGTAGTATCTATAGTTTGACCAGGAAGATTAAGAGATAGCTATGCCGTTATTGTTTTTTAGTATCTATCAGTGGTATTACAAAGATAGAGGCGCTTCGATAGTAGGAGCTTATGAAGTAGCTACAGCCAGAAAGAAGAATCGACGTAAGCTGACTTATCGTTTCGATACTCTTATGAAGTTGTTTGCCTTTCCTATCTATGGGGTTACCCGCTCACATAAGAAGAAAAGTTGAATACCAGAATTGCTTCTGTGGTTTCCGCTTTCGCTTGCTTAGTCCTTTCTCTTGCATTAGGCTTGAGTTCCCGGTCCCTTTCTTCCGCTTGCTGTCTCCTTTACGTAGTATTAGTAGGTAAGCTATCACGTAAGTAAGCGAACTCAACTATAAGGTTCAAAGCATGATACCAGAATCGAAGCTATAAGATTTAGAGTACAAAGTTAAGCTTACAAGTAAGAGTTCTGCCAGTAGTTTTAGTAGCTCCTTTACTACTAAGTAAGTCGCCTATCAGACTGCAACTCATAAATCAGAATGCCGGGCCTAGTCGCTTATCAGTTTGCTTAGTAGTTTATGCTTTCGTATCTGGTTGGTAATTCTTTTTATTGGCTATAAGTTTTCAAACAAGCTAGAAGAATTACAAGTCGGCTTCTCATATCGAGTGAGTAGTTTCTTATGAGCCCAACAGATCGATATGTAGTTTATACTTTTTTAGCAAGGAGGTAAGACTTCAAGTAAGGCCACTCTAAGCATTAAGTTTACTCCCACACTCATGGTGAAAGTGCACCAAATCTATACTTCTCTCGGGGCAGTCGAATCTCATCAAGAAATAAAACACAGTGACTTATCTACAAACAAAGAAGCTTCAAAATGGTTTCCTTCTGGGCATTTCCGTTATTTATTAGCTGCCGAGGCATTCCCTGTAACTGGGGTGCTGGGCTTCATGTATTGCTCTGTAAATCTATTCTCTTAGCTCTATTCTCCGCTTGCTTGCTGGAAGCACAGGAAAATCTTAGTTAGGTCTGAGCGAGCCTTTGGGTGGCTACTTCTCCTGGATATGTACAGGGGGGGTATTCTCCCACCCATAATGTGAAGGGATCTTTCAAGTATCTTGTTAACCCCCATGACTTGCCTGAGTTACAGGAGAGACCCTTGTGCCAGATCTTTCTTACGGCCAGGGATATACCCATATTCCTCCATCTCATCATCACTCATCTTCTTCTTCTCCAGAAAGCATTAGAGATCCTAATTTATTGGATACCGCAGAAAACATACATAGTAGCAGCCAGCCGGCAGTAGTCCCACCAAGAGATGAGATGATAATATACATACCTGGTACAGTAATATTATTTACTTCTTACCCTTTACCAGCACCAGTGCCTGTATTGGAATGTATAGTGAAAAAGGAATAAAGTAAGAAACCCGGGAAAAGGGGAACATGCAATACAGATGACAGTGTAATGGATGGATTATAATGGACCGAGCCAGTACCCCTGAGAGGTTGGGATGTCCCATCAGCAGTCTGAACTGTCTCAGGATGCATATGCTTTGTTGGATTTTCAAGTAGTATGGCAAGGGATGAAGCATTACCGGTGTTAGCGACGAAGGGCTTGTTTGCAAGAGCAGGTTGCCCTGTGTTGATACGAACAGGGGGCATGCCACGCATAATAGTAAAAAAAAGAGCAGAGAAGAGGATTGAGGGACAGTCGGAGCGGACCATTCAGACACTTGAGGACATGCTTAGAGCCCGTGCATTAGGTTATGGAGGTTCGTGGATTGACCATCTTCATCTGGGTGAATTCGCGGCGTATAACAAAAGCTATCATGCAAGCATTGGTATGACTTCTCCCGAGGCATTATATGGGAGCATTTTGTGTACTCCTCTTTGGTGGGCACCAGGCAGGTTAAATTCCTGTCCGTTGAACAAAAAAGACGAAACCCACAAATACACTTGATATGATAATACGTGTGTGAAGTTATAATAGGAACCCCGCGTTCAGTTTCAAAAGATATGACAAGTCTTCTGCACTTAAAATTTGACTATTTGTTCTTTTTTCCTGGCGCTTCTTAATTTGTAGATTCTTTTTCTTTGTCTGCTTTTACTGATCAAAATCTCTTAGAAGCTCTACTTGGAATCACTAACTGACTGCCTTGCTTAATCGACCTTGCTTGAAGCTCACATTTTGCGTTCAGTAGTTCAGCACATCGGATCGTGCTTTAGAGGGGTTTCTCCCAATGAAGTATTTCTCTACTGTTGACATCAGTGCTGAATATGGAAAATCACTCGATTCCGTAAAACCTATTAAGCAACATCTCTCCTCCATTCTTATGAGAACTGGCCACCTCCATTATTTAACGGATCCACTATTTCATTTTCGTGGGTTGCTGGGTCCGCCTTGTCAGACTCGTTTCTTCCATCCTGGGCTCTAACGGTCACCAGTCTCCATAATACAGACAAATAAAGTCCTAAAGCTGGATACAGATCAAGCTCCCATTCAACGAACCTACCCCAAAAAAGTACCGACAACCAACACTCATACACAAATACAGAGCCTCGGAGCATCACATCGGCTGGCAGAGGAAAGGGCAAAATAACTATAGTCCGGGTAAAGTCGTGCGTGCGTGATCACTAGCTATTTTCTAAGAAAAATTGGACTACGCTTTTCAATAGTTTGGAGTTAGTATACTCGAGTCAACATCTGTAACTTATGTATGGGCTTTTGACCTCTTTCTTCACCGGCTTTGTTCCTGGCTGAGGTAGGAAAAGTAGTAGAAAGGTAAAAAAGCACTAACGGTTGAATTCCCTCAAATCAAAATAGCATACATAAAGATGTATGTGGTAGATAAGGTTTTTTCTAGAGAAGACATGTCTTTTTGGCAACAAAGCAAATGGTTCATAACTTGCTAAGTGAAATTCTGCTTGCTTATATTTCTTTCTCTTCTTCTTTTTAAGTAAGTGTTTTCCTCGTGCCAAGTGAGAGAGAGACTAAGCGTGAAACTTTTACTAAAAGATTTCTTAATTCCTTATGGGTTTGTTTTATCCGGAACTTTTTACCTTCTAAAGGTGCCTCAGGTGGTATTTTAGTTGGTCTGGATGAATCAAAATTCAAGGTTTTGAATTGGATAGTAAAAGATTTCTCAGTTTCTGTTAAGGTTCGTTCTAGATTAGATTGAAACAATTATTTCTTTTCTTTTGTTTACGGCCCTATTGACGCTTCTCAGAAGCTTTTGTTTTGGGCAGAGTTAGATGCTTTAAACCTTTTGGCCACTGAACCTTGGATTGTGGGAGGAGACTTCAATGTTATTAGGAGTAGAATAGAGAAAATTGGAGTCTCTTTTCATCCTAGAAATATGAGTAGATTTAATAATTGGATTAATAATAATAGTTTGATTTATTTTAGGTATGTGGATAGGAAGTTTTCTTGGGCAAAAGGAGGAAATTGTAGACAATTAGCATGTTTGGATAGATTTTTCGTAAACCAAGAATGGCTAGATGTCTTTGAGAATTCTTATTCTTTTAGCCTGCCGAGGAATTATTCTGATCATACTCCTATAGTCTTGGATACAGGTAATCTTCGAGGGTTATGTCACTCTAATTTTAGGTTTGAAAAAGCTTGGCTCTCAAATGGGGATCTTGTTACAAGGGTTCCTAATTGGTGGGCTGAGATTTATTTAGGTACTAATAAAGCTTATAATTGGGATACTAAGATTCATACTATGACTAATAAATTTAGAGGTTGGAGTATAATTTTAGGTAGAGAAATCAAGGATAGGAAACATTCTCTTTTAGATTCTATCCAACATTTTGAGGTTGAATTGGAATCTAGGACTTTAGATGACACAGAGTTAGCCTCTTTCATTCAAGCTAAACAAGATCTTTTTTACATTCATGCCAATGAGGCAATTTATTGGAAACAAAGATCTAGGATCACTTGGCTTAGAGAGGGAGATGCTAACACTAGGTTCTTTCATAAATTTGCTTCTAATAGGAAGAGAAAAAATTTAATTTCTCATTTAGTAATCAATGGAGTTGAGTCTAGAGACTCCTCTGTGATTTCAGCTCATGTTTTAGATTTTTATAAATCTCTTCTAGGTAGTAACTCTCAGATTTGGGGCGATTAAACCCTAATGTTTGGGCTTTAGAGGAAAAGGTTACTGAGGAGGAAAATTTGAAACTAACAGCAGTCTTCTCTTTGGAAGAAGTTTAAGATGCTGTATTTCAAATGCACCCTGAGAAAGCCCCTGGGCCTGATGGCTTTTCAATTCTTTTTTATAAGGAATATTGGGATATAGTTAAGGAGGATGTGTTAGGTCTGTTTCAAGACTTCTTTAATTCTAATCTGGACATAGCCAGTTGGAATAAAGCAACTCTTTGTCTAATTCCCAAAATAACTTATGCTGCTAGAATCACTGAATATAGGCCTATTAGTCTTATTAATTGCATTTTTAAAATCTTTTCTAAGGTTTTAGCTAATAGGTTAGTGACAGTTCTTTGTAGAATAATTAAACCTCAGCAGAGTGCCTTCCTTAAAGGAAGGTATATCTTGGAAGGGGTGGTAGCGGCTCAAGAAATTCTTCATCATGTTCATCTTAATAAAGAACAAGGTATACTTCTTAAATTGGATTTTTAGAAAGCCTTTCACAAGGTGAATTGGACTTATATGATGAATATCTTTGAGCAGAGAGGCTTTAGTACTAAATGGGTAGATTGGATGTCTCATTTGCTTTTAGGAGGACATACCTCTGTGATGATTAATGGAGAGATAGGTCAGTCTTTTGAATGTAAGCAAGGTCTTAGGCAGGGAGACCCTATTTCTCCATATCTTTTTATTTTGGCAGCTGAGGGTCTCTCTAAGATTCTCCAAAATGGAATAGAGAAAGGTCACATTGAAGGACTGGGACCTACTTTGAGCTCCGGGTTTAAGATATCGCACTTGCAATATGCGGATGATACCTTACTCTTTATCAAAGCTGATTTAGGAATAGTAGAAAAACTTTCATGGGCCTTAAAGGCTTTTGAAAGGCTTTCGGGTCTTATAATTAATTATGCAAAATCATAAATGGTTCCTGTCAATATTTTGACTCCTGTTGCTTCTAGTTTAGCTTCCATTTTACACTGTAAGTTAGGAAAATTACCTTTCAAATATCTTGGAGTTCCCTTACATTGGAAAAAGCCTTCTAGGGCTGATTGGACTATTCTAGTAGATAAAGTGCAGAAAAAGCTGGCTAATTGGAAGGATAACCTCCTTTCTTTAGGAGGGAGGTGGATTCTGGTTAATTCCACTCTTTCGGCCTTGCCTTTGTACCATCTCTCCATTTTTAAGTGTCCCAAATGGGTTATCCACAATATTGACTTGATCAGAAGGAAATTTCTATGGGGGAATTGTCAAGGCACTTCCTTTTCTTGCTCAAAAGTGGGAGCATGAATAAATTCTTAATTGCAATAGTTGAAGTGTAGGTAAGAGCTTCTGCCATACTTCAATAACCTTGGGACAACAATCCCATACTTTCTTGAAGAGTGCATAAAATATTTTATATGATGCTGGCAGGCTGGGCACGTAGTAGAGACATTGATAGTCTGGCTTTTCTCTGGATATTTTACTACTCCCTAGCCTCTTTAAGCTAACAATCCAAAAGATCTGTCGACCATCTGGAAGGAAGTCACTAACCTGAGAACCCATCTCAAGCAAGATGAGCAGCTTTCCAGAGCAGGGATGAAGCTGCAGGTTCGATAGGGCCAGATTCGGATTAGGAAAAGGGCAACTACGTGTCATAGGTCGAGGTAAATATAGCGAGAGCGACTTCTACTGGCTTTCAAACTCACTTGTCTGGGGAAGAGGCAGAAGTAGTTTACTACACGCATATGTTATATATTAGCAGTCTGAGTATTCTAGAAGCGTATTCTCGTAGTCCTAAAAGAAAACACTGGATCTCTTAGCGGTTTTGCTCGTTCATTCAGGGACCTAATCGGCTCGGGGTTGTTGATTGGAGCTTTCTGCCTATGCCATTGTATTCATGGAATGACACAATTCAATTTGACTTGACTGAATGGTTGTACTAAACACTCTAGTTGGTACAAAGCCAATATGCACACCATCCACATCTTGCTATTCACTTATTCCAGTTGGTACATGCTACCGAGCTCTCCGTTTCATTCCCCTATAACGGAACGGCTGGAATAGTTGGTCAAGTCCTGCTCTTTCGCCAGGTCCCAATACCAATAAGGAAGTGTTAACTTTGTTCATACTTTTATTCTTTAGCCAGCGTAGCTAGTCTGATTGGTTTCATCCCTAGCTTGCAACAACTACTATATGTTTCTTTCTTTCTCATTTGCTTTAAAAAGATTCTTTAGCGGAGAATATTATATTTTTTCCAATTCGCCGTGGTATGAAAGTGCTTTGGTCGACTGGAACAGTTAGGGAACACGGGCACGATAAAGGAACTTGTTCACATATGATATTACAAAGAAAAGGGTTAGATCCTTCGATGCTTCAGTTCATATCCACAAGGGAAAAACCATATCCCTCTTCCCAAAGACCGAAAAAAAGTTAGTCGCGAGACATATATTGGATTTCATCAGCCTTTTTTAAGGCCCATTCTGTTTTACCCTTTCCCAGAGGCTATCCCGCTGCTTCAAAGAATCAGTACCCGTGAAGTTGTTGACCACTGCCATTCACTTGGCAGCACATCCCTTTCCTCCGGCATATCCTTATTCTGCCCCAGGTCCAGGAAGAAGCAGAGTCGATTTTTACCAATATTACTCTAGTTAGGGTACCCATTAACACATTCCTACCCCGGGCGGAAGAGAATCACAGTAGGGAGTGGCACCATGCATACCTTCGCACTCAATCAAGTCAGTCTTCCGCTTCTAAAGTAGTGTAAAGTCTTTCTTCAAAAAATACTTGTTTTTTAGTTTGTGAAATCACTCGATCTGGCGCACACGCACTTCTATGAAAATAGCACTGGAAAAAAAATAGCATACTGAGTCTGTCAAGCTTTATTACTTGAGCTAGTGAAAAAAATTACTCAAATCCCGTGAAGGAAGAGTAAAAAAAAAAAGACTAGTTACGAGTCATTCCTTTGGCTTATATAAATTTCCTCATAGGTGGTGTGGCTAGCTAGAGAAAATACTCTGGTGAGGATTCCGCGATTGCAGTTCTTATGTAAACACATTGGCGGATCAACAACCTAACGTTTACCCGCTTCTTCGCGAGACCATGAATTCGATCTACGCTCTGGAGACAGAGTTTCTCCGGCTAGGCTACATGGTGAATAGGCTTCTTTCGCAGGTGAAAGTTAATCCACAGCTTAGGCATCAGCTCTAGTAGGGCTATAAAAACACTAGATCTGACAGTTTTAGTTCCAGCCAGCAGTAAGCGCAGCTAGTTCTTCGAGTACCAGAGATATATCCCTGAGCTTCTTCAGATAGAGTATTAAAAATATAAAGCCATTCCTTTCGGAGAGCAAGTACTACTTACCTACTATTGATGAGACTATTCTTTCCAAAGCAAGTTAGCCAGAAATCGAACGCTACGCGCCTCGAGCTCGACTCCTTCCTCTTCTTCTTTCTTCTCTATCTCATAAACTCATATATAGTATAGTTCAGGTTTTCTTTGCTTTACAGTGTTAAGTCACTCACTCACAACTGGCCAAGTAAAAAAAAGCTATACGAATTGGCGTTGCATATTTCTAGAAGGGTAAGGCCTAGCCTTATAGATTCTACTCTTTACTAAGAAATCTTCCCTTATTTTGACTAAATGAACGGAGTGAAGGAAATGGAGGAGTAAAGACCAGTACAATCTTGATTGAGCCTGGATAAAGAAAGTAAGTCAGATGATGAAGATACTAGGTACATTTTTATGGGTGTAGATACATGTTGCTGATTGAGCCATGCTTAACAACCCGTAGGTATTCTGGTGCATGGTGGCGTGCCTCAAGAAGTCAAAGGTCGTGGTGGGGCTTGGTGTAGTAAGATAAGAAGAGTGAGCCTAAGTCAAAATAAGAATCTATTCACTTTATTTACAGGACTTGAGAAGATGATTCTTTATGGGTACCTGTTCAGAGTATGTGCTTATATGATCGACACTCTTGACCCTTGTAGTGCGAAAGCGCATCTGGCCAAGATTCTGCTTCCTTCCTTTATCTGAACCAATTAATTATGGACTGGCTCGTTCTGGTAAACTGCTGACTTATGCTTGCTTCCTATCTTATCCTGTAACTACAAGTTCTGTAGAATCAGATTCCATTATTGGACTATCCGTCGAGACAGGTTGCCCGCTTTATTTACCGTTCAAACTAGATTTAGTTGAAGCTATTGGAACATGCACTTCTCTTTCCTATTTATAAGCACCTGCAGAGCTTGATGTAACTGACCTTCCTGACTTTGCTTAAAAAAGAGGATAGAAATAGAACTACTTCTTCGATTTCAAGAGTTTATTATAAGATGCATTAAAAATGGGTTTTGTGGCTGCTTTCCTTTTTTTATAAGAGTGCAGTCCCTAGGCAAAGAAAGATGCCTGACCCCTCATCTGCAAGTGCAACTTATCCCGGGGCCTCTTTCTCGCTATGTTCATCTACTTTCTTAACCAAAAAAGACTCCTCCTCTTTTCTGCATCTTACCGCTTCGCCCCTCTCCTATGCTATTTCATCCTAAAACATAAGACTGGTGCGTCGAACTTAGCACTTTCTTCTTCCTTTGTTGACCTCCAAAGAAGAGGGATTCTCCTTTATAGCCCGACTTGACTTCGGTCCTTGTTAGAAGGTCTAGTGATGAGTTATCCGTCCTGCCTATAGAGTTTTTCCTCTCCTCGAGGAATCTGCCCTTTTATTGTTTTAGTAAGCCGGGCAAAGCAGAGTTCTTACTCATTCCTCTAGGATAATGTTTTGACTTTATGTGGTCATTGTGTAACTACCTACTCCTATCTTTGAGAAATCCACCTTGGCAGTAAATGCAACGCAGTAGGGATTTGATATAGAACTTCTAGTAGTAGGGTCTCTCGTTAACAGAGATGGATTGGCTCGTCGTGTACCAAACCCTCTCTTGCTGTATACCTTTAAAGTATGGCATAATCGTCCTTCCTATGGATAAAAGCGAAAGAAGAAGCAATTGATTGCCCATTTGATTTGATTAGATCATTGAATTTTCTTATTATTATTATTTGGAATTCCTGATAGCGAGAACTATTTTTCTTTAATTTCGATTCTGATTCGAAATCTTCACTGTGGTAATGTTCAAATTAGGCACTTCACAAGAGTGGAAGTGAGCTCAACATAACATGGAGACTGCTACAAGTACTTTGTTATAAGTTGAAAGTAAACTCGCCATAGCCTCCTCCAAGGCAAAATCTTCTTTAGGTTTTACTTTACTCCTTTGAGTTTATCCCCAGGATATGACTCAGCAGCTATTAAATATTTGCTTTTTTTTGCTTAAATATTGTTTTGATTTTTTCCACAAGGAAGTGCTGAATTTTCCATGTGCTTTTATTCGTATTCTCCTGCTGATATTCCAGAAACACTTGGTGCGATGCGAGGGCATGCTCCTGAAGCTCTTGAAGCCCTTTCTTCTTTTAGCCGTGTTTATAAAGACCATACTACTTTGACATCTTCTTGACAACGCCCGCTTAACACATTGCTGTACTTTGCCTTTTCCTTCCAAAAATACCTCCTGACTGACTTGCTTGTTGGTGAGTGAAGGTTTATCCTGAATGTGGTCTACCTTCAAAGGAATCTTATAAGCTGTTGGTTTAGCGGATTTGGAATTGTAACCAAGTATCGAACCTATGGGAGTGGCTGAGAGCAAGCAAGTTCGAGACAGGCTACAGACCAAAATTCTCCATGCTTTCAACGACTTGGACCTAGACGTTTCGTGGGCAGAGATCAATCGTACTTACTTTGGTATACCAAACCTGAGACAAGGAACCCTCAGCGTTCTCGGTCTTGTACTCACGTTAACTGAGGAGGGGCAGATCAGAGTGGGTATTCCCATGAAAAAGTGGGGTAAAAAACTTACCTGGACCCGAATAGAAGCACTTCTAAGAAGATCACAGCTCGACATGTCAATGAGGAATTGACTCAGAATTCTGAATTCCCGCATCGTGGTCTACTTGAGATACGCCCTCCAACTTCACCTGGTAGCAAGAGATCGGAAACGCATTATCAGGGTTTTTCGAAGTATTTTCCTTAAAGTAAGTAACGACTTCCTTAGGGCCTACCCAAAAGCACCCAGTGGTGTATCGGGCCGGACCCCTTTAGAAGTAAGGGAGGCATATAGCAAACAGCTGACAAGAGAATTCAAGTAAGTACGATATAAGAATCAAAATAAGAAATAAGAATTGTGGTATTGCTTTCTGCTCGCTCTGTCTTTCTTTCTTGCTTTGGTTTGAGTAGCTTTTGTCAGTGATACACTACTAATGTTACGAGTGAAAAGGGATGGTATGCTTTAAACACTGATTTTATTGGTAGCTAGGGAGGGTTTTAACCTTACTACTTCCGAAAGTACTGGATTAATAAAGTACACTACATTCTTTTCTTCATAACTTAATTCTACCGCTGCGCACCTTGTCAACTAGGCAAGAAAGAACTTGCTTGTTGAAACTGATTCTAGCTTTACAAACTACACTAATGAAGTTAGAAACTACACTACTCTCTCCTTACTACAACCTTTTCTTTAGAAGACAAGCGACGGAAAAAACTTGAAACACTGAACAACTTGTTGGGATTGAACTATTTGCTTTGTTCCTATCTCTTCTATTAGTTAGGCATCTATCTCTGCTTCCACATACAACTTGAATTTCTTACCTAGCTTACCTCCTAAGGTATCTATATGCCTAGGTATCTATATGCCTATTGCTTTCTCGCACCACTCTACTTGCCTACAAGTAATAACTCGAGATGCCAACTCTTTTACTAGCTAAAGCAGTGCTTGCTTTGTAGTACTAAAGCATTTGACTTGCCTAAGAAACCTCGGTTACACCTATCTCGGTAATAAAAATAACTATCTCGGCCGTAACCTTGCTTCTTTAAAGAAAACTCTATGAGTTTCTTAAAAAAAATAGGAAAAAATAAAGAAACTACTTACTTTTCTTGCTCCCCCATGCCCCCTTTCATATGAGCACTCACTACACTGCCCGCTACCTTACTTTCTTTGCCAGGTCTTTCTTTCCTTCCAAACATGACTTTCTTGCTCATTGAGGTCTTCTTTCCTAGGGAGCTCAGCACGATGTTACTTAAAAGATCATTATTAGATTGGAGTTGCTAACTAATATGATAATAAAAGAGAACTCCTTCTTTGTATTGGTCTGCCCGTCTTTACTTGATTGATAAGTAGTTTTTAATATGAATGAGTAGGCTCCTTTTTGCTGGCTCGTTGTTCACCGGCTGGCAAAGAGATCTAATCTTGTATATGAATGAATTGGTTCACTCTCCGTAGCCTAGGAAGCTTTCTGCATAAACTACTAGTCAATGGAACTCATTCAGCATAAACGCCTGGGTATCAGACGACACCGGTCGCACATTTGGTAGTTCCAATGGGAGTAAGTGAAAAAAAAAGGCCTATTCGGCACGTATCATTGCTCGTTCAGTCTGGTATTGCGTTCGTTGCCTTCTAAATTGGGTTAGATCACCTCGCGTCTTCAACTGTCACAAGAGGAAGCGTCAGCACCAACTCCGTTGTCCTCAATGCCCTTTCCCAATGGAAAATAAGGAATCAACATTGAAGTAAGTAAGAGGATTTTTGGAATAAAAGCAAATGGTCGAATCCAATCGTGCACCGAAAAAGGCATACCGGAGCCCAATCTCGCCGGTTCTAATGAATTTCTTCCTTCACCTGCTAGACGTGCGCTTCCTGGGGTTGGACATTGACATCCCAGTAAAAGAGCAAGAAGAGCCAGTGAGGATATACTATGCAAGGTATGCGGGCGTTTGGCATTCCACGAATGAAGCCCCCAATACAGCCAGAGCAAAGGAGAAATGCGAGTCGAAAGAAGAAGCTCGTTCACATCAGGGCGAGCTTTGTTAGCTTTAGACTAGCAATCCGCTTCAAAGCCAGATTTGCCCACTTATTAGAATATGCGGAATAGGAAGACAAACTAGCCAAGAGACAGAAAAAGGTGGGCCACCGAAAGAAGGTACTAAGGGCTAGGGGGATATGGGCATAGGGCTAGGGCAATACGTACTATAGGCTGGGTAGGATCCGTACTGGGCGTACCGGGATTCCATTCTCTTTTCTTTCATCGATGAAAAACCTACCTTGTCATTTATCTACTACTTGACAGGCTTTTATAATGGAATTCGTAAAATAGAGTATCTTACTGCCGGATACATCAATATAGGTTGGCTAGGTTTTATAGATAACGTTCATGGGTAAACAGAGATCTGCTTCACTGTTGGCAATTTTCATCTTTGACAATGGATCATCATTAAAGAAAGATCCTATAAATCGGTAGGCTTTATCCTCTCGTCTTGAGATACGATGCCCTACCTAATCTTGCATATAGAGTTATTTCCTTCTTTTATTCCACGACCTTCTTCCTCCATAAATGAGGCCAGTAGGGTTGGGTTATTTCCAGGCTAGGTCAGTCTCTATCCTGCGCTGAGTTGGCTTTATTCTGGTCTTTTCCCTCACAAAGTACACCAACGTAATCTTCTATGATATAAAACATGGTATATCTTATTCAGTCTAGTGACCATGGTACTTATGAAAGGTTGAGGTACAACCTTTTCTTCTTGAAGTTTCAAAGGTGGAGTTCTCGATCCTTGCTGAGACCTTTGATTGCATGGATTGATATATTGGCTTTTGCCAGGTTTCCCGTATCCAGAGACAAACTCCGAAGTGTCTTGAGTGGGAGTAGATTAATAGAAGACCCAGGGTAACCCAAGATCCTGGGTCTTTTTACCATCTCACTCGCCCCCGTTCCCTCCCTAACTACCCGCTCGGTCTCTCTCCTCCTGTATCTATTTTGAAGGTGGAGACCTCGCTAGATCCTTATCAGTTCACTCTTTCCTTCTCTTTTATTTATTCTTTATAAAACCAACTCCTGGCGCATTGAAAGAGTTTGAAAGGTGCAGATGAGCGTCGCCGTATAAGAGGATTCGGCTTAAGTGGAACCTTCTATTATAGAATGCTCCTTCTATACCTAACTCGCCTATCGAAGTCCCTCACACGCATATTTTAACACACGCATATTTAAAGTCATTCCTATCTCCTTTGACTAGTACTGAGTCCCTGTACTGACTCTACTTAGCATCCTTACTAAGCATATATACATATCTTGCTATTCCATGACTTTCATGCTTGTAAGCAACTCTAGCTATTCCTTATCTACTCTACTTAGCATCCCGGAGCATATATCCAAACCAGTAATTAATGCTGCTCGTAAGCAAGGGCGCGAGCGTTACACCGAACTTTGGTAAATCGTTACACCTATCTTAGCTTTAGCTTAGGCGCCGCTCGCTATCTATACTTTAAAACTTCGTTTACGGCTCCTACTAAGCCACATGCACTAGGTGGGCAGAACGAAAACTATGACTGATCGAGACAAAAGGGAGTCAAGGAGGCAAGATGAGTATGAGACTTCCGTATAATGCGCTTTTTCATGTTTCTACTCCAACTCCTGCGAGAAAGCCCCTCCCCACTATAGACTAAGCCGGGAAAGTCGTTGATAAGCAAGAAAAGACGAATTTGATGAAGAAAAGAACTTATTTATTAGAAAGACAATAATCGAATATAGATAGGCTAAAGGTCCTGGGATTAATCCTCTCCGCAGATGAGGACGACGGTAAAGTAGACATTGGGATTCCCTACGAGCTTTGGAAGAAGCCACTAAAACGAATTAAATAAGGAGGAAATTTCCACTCTTTACTACAGATTTCTTTCAGTGCGTAAAAGCCTGAAATCTCGTCAACTTTCTGGATTTACTAATCAATGGGATCGAATCAGATTATACATATTCTACACAATGCAGTCGGACCAAAATACATAGCATAGACCGAAGAAACGACGAGAATTACACGCTTCTTTAAACATCTTATAAGAAAAAGATCTCTGGCCGAGTCCCGCTATAAGAAACCCATAAGTGTTTTGAAGCAAAATATGGACTTTATGAATCTCCAAGCTAAAGAGAGTCCTATACTTAGAGAGGTTCGCCAGAAGTAGGAATAAAAAGAGGACGCAATGGCCGAGATAGGAGTGAAAGAGGGGGGGAGTCAGTTATTATGTCAGAGTGTTCCTTCCCTCCTCGCTCTTCATTATTAAGAAAGAATCTTTTCTTTCAGTCGGTTTACCTCGTTCGTGGTGAGTAAGATATGAGCGTTAGCAGGGGGCCTAGTGGATGCCCGCGATAGAACATGTAAAGAGGATTTCAGCTTCTTCGCCGAGAGGATATGTCTTCTCCTATTTGTTTTATCCAGCCAGGCAAATAATCTTCTTACAATGGCTGCTCCTACTCTCCTCAGTAAGAAAGTGTTCTATTTAATAATGTGAGGGAAGTTTCATTTCATTGGAAAGAAAGTATCTGTGGTGGGTGGTTTTCTTTCTGCGAGTAGTCAAAGCACTGAAGAAAAGCAAAGAGTCGAGTGAAATTCCAATATGCTGCTACTTGTTTTCTCTTTTCGGCAGATCGCATCCTCTTCAGTTGACTTTGTCTTCTCTCTCCTATGCTACTGGAGCTACTGGATATGTACCTCCGTCTGATAGACTAGACCAAGGGGGGGGATGCTCAGAAAAAAATAAGAGTATTCTTTTGGAAATCCGAAGGAGAAGGAGAAAGAAGAAAACACCAGCCGTACCGCCTTGGCTGATCTTCCCCCGATAGATTCCACGGTGGTTGCTCAAGAATTGACTGGGCCGGTATTCCCTTCTGAAGTGCTAATGCAGTCCGTGTCTTCACATCTGCGGTTGCCGAAAATAAGACTAAAGAATAAACCTTCACATGCCCCTTTACCAATGCTAGTGCTAGCATCAGACTTGAATATTTATCAATGCTGGTGCTAGCATCAGACTTGAATAATAATAATAAACATGAAGTGGTGCAAGGGAGAATAAAGAATCCATCTCGTTGTGAAAAAGGAGACCCTAAATCAGATAAGGGCGGAAAGCGCTACCTGGGGCGCGTGCGAATCGAAGAAAGTGTGACAAGTAATGTGGCATTAACATTTAACTGATTGGCCTGGCCACTCTATTTAGCTTTCCCATCTCACAAGGCAAGTCTATAAATTTGGGTAAGAAAGATTGCTATTCCTTGCGTCGTGTTGAGTTCTGGCTTCTAGGGCGTAGTCAAGATAAGATTACTCTTTCCTTGGAGCCGGATTGAGCTTATCGTCTCCGAATCTTACTCAAAAAGAGTCTATTCTGCGGACGCAGAGGAAGAAATCCTTGCTGGGTAAGAAGATGCTGACTTTACCGTGGAAAGACTAGTTCGAGGAAAGCCTTTTATTATCTACTTTCTTAGCTCCCTTGTTCGAATCTACCGTTCGTGCGTGACCCGGAGCAGGTGGATTTACTAGAAATCTAACTCTTCTTTATGTTTCTTAGGCAACATCTCTATCTGAGATACCCGCGAGAGTGACTCGTTTCCTTAAGGCATGCCCCAAGTTCTTACAGGACGTAGCTAAACCTTCCGAGGGACATCCTTTTTTGTAAAAGAAATATTCTCCCACCCGCCATGCCAGTAGTTTCTAACCATTCTACGTATGTGGGTGGCCCGAGGCTTGGGTAAAACATCAACATTCCTGTATAAAAAGTGGATCTCTACTAAAGAGGGTAAGCTAGACCCAGAAGCTCATAGGCAAGATGAGGCCTATTGGTAGAACGAGTGGCTAATGGATATCTTCTGGATATCTTCGACTATCCTTACCGAAGGTTAAAAAACTTAGTGACTGGCACTAAACTGAGATTCTTCCCTCAACTAAATGAATCAAGCTCTACTCGACAGAAGGGAGAGGCTGTGGACTTCAACGTAGTTGTTTTCTCCAATACGGAGGGATTCGGGAACGTCAAAGCAAAAGTAGATTTTTGACTCGCAAGTCACGCTTTATTATTTGATTAAACATAGTAAGTACTAAATGTTTCAATTCTATGAGAGACAGCGGATCTTGCTTGAATTCAGATCTTGGAAGGGTTTCTATGCTCTAGCCGCAAAGCTTCCCAAACAATAAATCACAGAGCTTCTTGACGCCGTCTTCGGCTTCACTCTTGACTTTCCAAAGTCAAAGAGTCCCCCATATTTCAGTAAGACAAAGGTGGTGCTAGCTTACTTTTTTATACTTCTAACGCATCCGTTCTAGCTATTAGTCCTAACAACTAGCTCTGTTGCACACTTTCCTGTTAATGCTTATTATTAAAAAGCCAATTACGAAGCCTACTTAGCTACTTCGACTTCTCAAGTAAGTGCCTTTTCAAAGAGGAGAGAGCCCGGTTTCAAGAAAGAGATTGGGAGTAACAGTCAAGAGCCTTTCAACGCTCCGCGCCCCCTTGCAAGAATGACGAGGAGGCATACTCTTTAGTGCGAAAAAGGAGCGAACACCCCCAGTCAAAAGAGGGAGTCAACAGGGTAGGAAAAGAAAGCAAGAGTGATTCCCCCGGGGTTACTCATTAAAGAGGGATGAGAAGCTTAGGTGCTTTCTCTCGAGAGCAAAGAATCCCGGCTGAAGACCTGCCTAAAGGCAAGAGAGAGGCTGGCCCCGTACATATACACAATAGAGGAAACAAGCGTGGGTCTTTGAGGGATGAACTCCTTTGACAGGTATTTTTTCAGAAAAAGCATTAACTACATTATGGGGCAGAACGCTACTGAAATAAGGCAATTCCTAAATTGAATCGGCAGAAAGATAACTCAACGTTTCAAAAGCAAGCGCGCATCCGGGGCTAATACGCTAAAGTAAGGCCTCAGTTACGAGATTTGCCCTTGGCACGATAGATAAAGAACCCGAATGTTTACCAATTTGCAATTTAATTTCCTAGGCAGTAACCATGAATGAAAACAATGTCTACAAGCGTAAAGCTCTTGTCAATGGCTTTGAACAGTTAAGCGCAAAGCTGGTGGATCAGTTGAAAGATATAAGGCTCCCTGAGTCACAAAGGTATTAACCCAGCTAGAAAGCAAAGATTCTAAGCTCTTGTTCAATTTGCTTCTATTCGTCTTATTTGGGCTCTTCTTGCACATTTCGGGAATTCTTTAAGATGGATGTTTTAACGGTCCATGGTCAACTATACTAAGTAAGAAGACCACTTTTTTGAATAGGAAGCAAATCGGTGAGCCGGGGCATATAATATGGGACTACCCGCGCCCGCCTTCTTAAACCAATCTCTTTCCTCATGTCCCTTTGTCATTTCCAAGTCTAGGATGGCACAATTTGAGGGAGTGTGGAATGGGTCAGCCCATAAGGTGATGGGCCTAGATGTGAGTATGAAGTATACTCGTGGCCTGGGCTACAATTCAGAATAAGATATTCGTATTCGGGACCCCAATGAATATGATTGGGAATTCTTCGAGTCTGACTCTGCTATCTCAAGAGATATCGTGAACATGAAGCAAAGTCAAAGTAAAGCAACCATGAAGATGAAATGGCCGGATGGGATTCCGCTATTGCGGAAACACGTGTTTCCGATTTATCTCTCCTGCTTCGCTAACGCCCCTGGTTCTCTTCATCTCTCTCTATCCTCTTAGCGAGGCTGTAATAACCACAAAACTGGCCGCTAAGGTCGCTGCGCGCCTATGTTCCCTGCTTTACTAATACTAAGTGCTATGTTCCTTCCTGCTACTGTACTCACTGGAACGAAAAGCACTCGACATACTAAACAGATAAGGAAGAGAGTAGCGTTAAAGTCAAGGTGGGAGAGGAATGAAAGTCACTAGGGCTCGGGAAGACCTTTCAATTGCAGGAAAATCCTATTTATAGATGGCTCGAGAATATCTAGAGATTTCTGAAGCCCATAGACTGGAGAATATTGATAGAGTCCAACTTTCACTACAACTCCCGAAATGAGAGAAGCGAGGGAACAGGCAAGAAGAAAATAAAGAGAGACCAGTGCTCATACTTAGTTAGGAATAAGCGATTTGGCTAGACAGCGAGTAAACCCAGCCAGAACTTGCCATTGGAAAAGAATGCCCATCCATCTGAGATGAGAAGCCGATCTCCAGCATATTCTGAGAAAACGATCAGGTTGACGAAAAAGGAATGCTCTACCGAGGAGTGGGCGTGAGCGTAGTCCCTTACATTCCAGCTGATATTGGTATCAAATACACATGCTTCTACATGGATCCATTAGATGAGTTGGTTTTATCAGCATTGGGCCGCGTGCTGTTAACAACCTATTTTCCCCACCTGGTAGACGAGAATCTGGTTCAAGCTTTCTTCTCGGATTTGGAGAGCCACGAAGAATTAAGTGAACTATTGGTATTCTATTTCGATAGGACTCTTCTAGAAGACGTGAAAGCATCCCAACTTATGGAGCTCTTCTCTACGCAGCTAGCTTCATTCCCAGGATTAACCGATCAAATTCGTTCATTGCTACTTACCTATTTGGGCTTGCCGTACGTAATTTGTTTGAATGCGCCAGAAAATAGACTACCTCCGTGCGGTGATCCTGTGAAAGTGGATAGATGCGCTCTAACCAAAGAAAGAATGATAAAAAGAGACGCTCAAATCGAGGAGACAGTGACCGGCTGAGGCGCTCTAGTCGTAGAGAGAACAACTTGCCAAGCAGCCTGAATCAGAGAAAAGACTCGCAGAGGAATAGCAATAGTGGTGGGGATGACTTGCAGGGGCAGCTCAATCAAGTAGAGACAAGACCAGCACCTGAAGCAAGGAAAAATATTCGTAGAGGACCATGCAAGCCTATACCTGCTGTTCCTGAAGCTCAGCGTCCAATCATTATGCTGGAGGGCATGTTCTGCATGTATAGACCCCCAAGGCTCTGACCAATCTTCTACTTGTGTAAGTGATTTGGTTGAATTGGGTTGAATGGCAGGTGGGCCCGGGCCAGATGGAAAATATTAATCCTCTGCTTGTTACTTTGGTATTGCTGGCGTGCATTGTTGCGGAGTAGTTGAGAGAATGTGCGTAAGATGGGAGTGCTGCTTAGGTCCCGGCTTTTTTTGTTTCTGTGACGATAAGGAAAACCCAAATTCCCCTGGGGAAATAGCAAAGTGGACAACTGGTCTATTAAGGAAAAGGGCGTTCACTCATTTTACCACTAGGACGTTAGTTGGTGAGGGAGAGAACGAGAAACCCTGCTAAGTGCGAAGAAAGTGACTAGCCAGCGAGTTAGAGTTACTTGTTCCAAGTACCTTTTGCTGAGATGGTTAAAGAGACGCATCAAGGCCCGTCTGATGTTCTCGTGTGATCTTAACCAGGCCATGCGCCTTCTACAGGTAGCTGGAGGTAACTAACAGATAAAAGGGATAAGCCTTTAGTACAGTAGTTTTGAAAGTCGTAGTAGAAGTTTCAGTCGGTACATAACATAGAGAAAGTAGTCTTTACTCTCTTTTCACAAGGGAAGTAAGTTTTAAAGTATAAGTCTTGACTTTCATTTTTGGAGGTAAGAAACATATAAGGGGAGGCTTCTTTATACGGGAAACCTCTGCTAAGTAGGAGTGTTCTTTTCCATGCCAAGCGAAAACCTGTCCCTAGCAATACAATACCAAGGACGAATGAACTGAACTATCCGCTGTCTTTTCTGCCGTAAATACGATACCTAAAAGGATTCAACCTTATATCGACCGAGCACTGTAATTCTTAGTCAAAAACTCTTGCTTAAAGTCGATAACTCTTCGATTTCCTAAATGGAATTCCTGCTTCTGGCATAACTTAAACCGACCCAGGCTATACCCACCTATAAAAAAACCTGCTTCCCCGGTAAACCAGTAACTAATACGTTTTTTTTTTTTATTTACTACTCTAGTGAGCTGTCTCTTCCATAACAGTGGCGAGTCTATCCACTACCTATACACTGTCATAGGATAAAAAATGAAATTACAAACATTCTTGGGACCTACCTAGTACAGCCAAAAGGAGTATATATTAAAATTACTACCTACCTGGAATAAAAGGAATTCTTCAAGCTTGTATTATTGCCAACCTGAAACCTGCCTATTCACAGTCTTATCATGTCACGCCTATCCATTAATAAGTTTATTTTTTATAAGACACCTTTCCTCCTATCTTAAACCTCTTTTTTTACTTCAGAGGGACAAGTAAGAGTCAAACTTCTACTAACAAGCCTCTCTTATCTGGGCTACCATTACTAGCAACCAATACAGTCCCTACCCATAATAAGTACCGACCCACTAATAAATAATTTTCTACTGCCATTACCTATTGCCCTATTCCCGACCTTGAAAAAAGCACTTTCCTAGCTTAAAGCTATACTAATTTCTAGTTTTATTCCTCTAGTAAGTAATACGTGGACCCTTATAGTGAATAAACGAGCCTATCAATGAGACTTCTCTACTTAGAAATTCTTTGAATGCCAATGCTTAGTAGTAGTAAAAAATACTCCTCTACTTACATATGCCTATTGGAAAGCAATACCCCGACCTCCTAATAAGTGGAATTCTTCGTCTTAATAAGTAACATTACATTCCTTAACCCTATATATACCCTTAGGAGAATAGTTACAAGTACGATTGCAACTTTTATATACAGGTTCAGAGTACCGCGCCTATTAAAAGCGGCAATAAAAGAACTCTCTCCTGATTGATACTACTATACTGCCACTTATATCACTTATGAACTATTATCAGAGTGAACTTAACTATTGTATCTACCTACCTAAAGTATTATTGAATAAAAATTATGGATTCTTCCCTTCCGGGGTGATCTTTACAACATCTAGGTTCTTGGTTAGGGTGGTTCCTTGCCTGCTGTTTGATAAACTCCCTTTGTAAGAACATTCAGTTTCTTTGGTTTTAAGATAAGCTCGAAGATAAAGAAAAAGCCTTTTCCGTCCAACTTGCCATCCAGGAATGGAAGCTACACCAAGCAATAGTAGAAGTTCCCTTTATTTGTTATGCGGATGGGGTTCTTTTTATTGGAATAAGTAGTCGTATGCTCCTAAGCGAAGGGCGTTGGCATCTTTGAAGTTAAACTTCTCTCGATAGACCAAATCCTGATTGATAAGTATTAGGCAGAGAAGGTGAAAGCATAACTAGCTAGCTCATCCCGGCTAGGCAGGAGTGACAAGAAGCAATAGTATGGTGGCTTGGATAGATGCTGTGAAGACATACGTGGCTGCTTTGAATGCTTACTCTTGAGGCGCGAAGCGGTGAAACACTCGCACAAGAAGAAGTGCAGTTATACCTACAGTGCAGTGGAACAGCCTATTACCAGAAATTATCTTCCATGCTCTTTGGGAGGTAATTTGCTAAATGCATTTCTTAACGTGTGATAAGAGTTTGTATACATGCAGCAAGCTGCTGGCTTTCTTCATCCTATTTGCAAGCTAAACAAGGCCGTCAGGTCTGAGTGTAAGTGAAGAAGAAGAGCCCTAAAATCTACCCGCAAAATCTAAAGAAGGAAAATTTGTCCACAAAAACAAGATAGATGAGAGTTTGGAAGCAAAGTGTTCAGAGCACTCTTCTTTCAACGAAGACTTTGTAGCTTCGCTCCTTCAATTATCTAAACCAAAGGGGCGGCTAATTGATGAGAACAGAACTGGGTCAAAATTCCTGAGATTTTAAGCAGAATTCTTCTTCATCTGTTAGAGTTGCATTCAAATTTACATTCTACCTTGTGAACCTACATGTACTTGTAATTGGAATGTATGGGGCTCCATATGTAGGGCTTCGATAGTACAGCGGTATGATATACTATATATGATGCTCCATGTAGGAAGAAGAAGCACTAACTGGAATCAGGAAGGTCTTCCATTAGATAGGTAGAAAAAGCGCTCCTATGGGCCTCGTGATAGCCCTATGCACCGACCGGCAGCGTAACCAACCCCCCTTCTCATCTCATCGTGCCCTGCCCCACTAAAAGCTTAGCAAGCCAATGCAAGAACTTAGAATAACTCTCAAAGATTGCATCGAGCATTTGTCTAGAGGGGGTCCTGTCTGTCTCATGGAATATATTGATCATGTATATCTAGATAAAATCCGTGATTAATAAAACAAAGAACTTTGCGTCCTGTCAAATAAGAAGGAGACCCTCGTTGTAAGTGGGACAGTCTTGGTTCTTCTTACCCGACTAAAGTACGTACCCATTTCGCCAGTTATGAGTCCGGTGACGACTAAAAAGCCTAGAATTGAGAGAAGAGGGGCAAGAAAACGGATGAGCGTGCTAACTAAAACGGCTTTCTAAAGGGACTGAGCCGTTGCTTGTTGGGGTTTACTAAAAAAAGAGGACCAAAGCCATGCGGGAAGTGAGACCTATATAAGAAGTTTTGCATGTACAAAGGTAGTATGGAGCTATGCTCTCCTCCCTTAGGGTAATCTCACTTCCAATGCGACACTTAGCTACATAAGCCAATTTCTTTTTTAAGAAGATGTAGATGAAAAAATAAGCACCTAAGAATAAGAGTGAGCTCTTCTTTCCAGATGCAATAAATAAGCTGAGAAACCTGGGGGAAGTCAATTAATCTATAGCCATGGTTTGTAATACACAATTAAAAAAAGGGTTCCATCAATAGTTCAAAAGAATATCCCGTTCCAAAGCCTAAGAATATCCTTAAAAGATATATGCATCGACAAGTGCCACACCCTCTTTCTCTGAATGGTATAAACTTAACATTGTAAAAAACAAAGTAGCTATCAGCGAAGCCAGTTGGAAGAGCTCTTTCTATCCTCTGGTGGTGATTTGGCCTTGTCTGAATGCCTTCTTACTAACTCAGAAGCTCAACTTGCAGTGCGTAGTTTCTCTGGGGCAGATGCTAAAGATAAACAAGCAAGCTATCTAATAAACTGAGTAAGGTAAATGCGCTACCCTCCCTGCTCGGGAATCCATTCTTTCTGGAAAGGAAAAAAAGAAAAGTAGTAAATAAAATTGGTTGAAAAAGGTAATTACGTCTATTCCATATGCCCGTCTAAGCGAAGAGTATTTCTTTCCGGCTAGTGTTGGAAGTACGTACTACAATTTCTTATTGAAACAGTTACCCGCCATCAAGCAAGTGTGAAAGCGTACATGATTCTGCTCATATTCTATTGCTGGAGAGCTCTCAAAAAAGAGAAGCTCATTTCGACAGTCAAGCCAGGGTATCGATGAAAGCTGGGTAGGCAGTCTATCTTCTTTCACAAACAGTGAGGTAAGAAATCAGTAGGAAGTAGGGGCCCGTGTTTGTTGAGGAGACAGAGGGCGTTAGCGTTCAAAACCGAGCGATGCCTTTATACTCTTTCTTTATTGTGCCTACTTGAGCCGAATTGTGGAGTCAAGGCTTGGTTACTTAAGGAAAATGCAATTTTTTAGTTGCCTTCCTCTTTTCCGATCATATTATCTAAGTGCCTTTCATGGAAGTGCAGGAACCCAGTCCTATAAATCCTACCGGGAAATAGATATGGTAACCTTTGTAAGCAGATCCTAGATTGAAAAGAAACTTTTCATACCGAGCACACTGTATTCTCTTATCAAGAGCACGAGCCACTCCAGTGTAAGTTCACTTTGGATTATCCAGAAACATTATATCTAGAGAAAACAGACCTGAGTTCTTGCCTCATACGAACTGGATAAAAACAAGGAATGTTGTAAATCGTAAACCAGCTGCTACTAAAGACTCCCGATTCTTAAGAATTAAGTCCAGCACTTTTTCGTTGACCATGAATGGAGTACCTTGAATCACTGTAACGATTTCACAGAATTGTTTTGAACTCTCGTAATTGTGAAATCTCACCGGGTCATAGTTGTGTTCAGTTAATAACCGATCTCGATGCATTAATTCGGATGTAGCTTTGCCCCTCCCCTCAAATCAGATCAATTTGGTGGTACTTCTTGACCGCTTTAGTTCCAGTGCTTTTTTAAGTTCCAGTTCCGGAGTTCACTAACCTATCAGTGCTATCTTTCGCTGAAGTGCTCTCATAACCTTTAGTGCTTTCGCTCCTAAATTGCATTCCAGAGTAGGAAACAAGGTGTAAAAGAAGCAATCATAAGGGTCTTTCACCTGGCCTTCCATAAAGAAAGTCTTTCTATGAAGGGAAGGCAATTCTATAATGGGGCTACAGAAGAAGATCTTGATAGAGTTGGGCTTAAAGCAAGAGAAGTTTGTTCTCCACAGTGATAGCCAAAGTGCCATTCATCCTCGTTCATTCTTTTGAAAAGTGAGAAAATGCCCAAATTCTCTCTGTCCAAAGCTTCCTCGTTGATTCGAGAGGTCACTCGATTTTTCTTGGTTATGAGCACTTTAGTTGGGTTGCCTGTTTTGGAAGCAAATGAACCTTTTCTTCCCGGTCCTTGTCTTTTGAATGAGAAGTGCTGTGGGCGTCCCACGAGAATGCTTCTTTGTCGAGATGTGCCGGCTTGGTGGAAAAGAGATATCGGATCGGATCTTCTATAAATCTAGTGTCGCTTTCGGTTAATTGAATAGCGGGACCTAATGTATATGTGACATAGCGTTTATGTTCTACTCGAATACTATATGATAAAGGAAATTTTGAGAATGATTTCATCCTTTATATTACATGCTCATATAAAGCAGAGATAATCTCACGGCAAATGGTTTCAACATCACTGGAATTGCATGGTACTAACTTTTTAATGAGACCCTCTAACAATCCATTAAATCGGGTTTTAACAGATATAGGTGGTCCCCCAATGTTATGCTTGAAAGATTAGATAGTGGAATAATTACTATAAAAAAAAGGAAAGTGCTAAAGTTCGAATTCAGGGTAGTAGAGAGTTTACTGTGTTTGAAGGTCCAACGTTCACTAATCCATTTCATTGTGTTGTGTTTCACACTATGAGAGTAAATCAAATGATAAGTATGAATCAGCATATCCCACTTCTTCGTGTACTTGGAACTTCTGGACTTGATCCGCATAAGTAGAAGCATTCAAGAATCACTTGACAGTTCTGATTTCCATTTTCCTACTCTCATCTTTTTAACTGCCTTAACCGCAATACTTATCCAAAGACAGGATTCCCTTCTTTGATAGTTACACTTTCTGTCTCGCGTAAGAAAGAGAGTTTCGAGTCCACCTTAGATAAGAGGATTCCTCCCATTGACTGAGGTGAAGAGTCAACCTTCCACACAAGGCAATCTTCTGATAGATAGGAAGAGGGGAGGGAGAGCACAACCGATTCTGTGGCACAAGATGCGCTGGTATTGCAAAGGCAGGAATGAGTTCACAACCTTCGAATAAGCCGACTAAAGCGAAAAGGAGAAAGGGAGATGACTCTAGTTGTTGAGTACCCAAGCTACCAGATCGACTGATAGTTGTAGCGGATCTTACAACCATCGGTTCTAGCGCTTTCTCTTGATTCGATTTTGGATTTAGGAAATCCTTGCTCTGAGGAATGCCCGCTTTAGAATGATCTCCTTAGCTTTTAGAGTAATCCCGCTTATGCCATGTGCTCCATCAACTTCCTTTTTTCACCAACATCCCATTATCACTCTTTGAACTGGTTCAAGTCCTTTCCCTTTGCTGCAGCTTTCACAGTCCCACTCCTACTCTTTTCTTCTTCATTAAACTCTTAAATAGTGTGTTTTTTGGGGTGTGTCTTGTTCCCATGAAGGGAGTCGCTCTCTGACTTTTTCCCTTCGTTTTTGGTGTCTTTGTTCTACCCTAGATTCTTACACACATTGATTGCCGACCACTTTACTGGGAATCGGTAATCAATGCGGTTTTTGGTCTCTTTGTTCTGGGAGTGTCTTTTTAAGAGAAGAAAGTATGAGTATATAATTATGGAATTTACTCCAAGAGCTGCAGAACTTACTACTCTATTAGAAAATAGAATAATCAATTATTATACCGATTTGAAAGTGGATGAGATCGGGCGTGTAGTCTCAGTTGGAGATGGGATTGCACGTGTTTATGGGTTGAACGAGATTCAAGCAGGTGAGATGGTGGAATTCGCCAGCGGTGTGAAGGGAATCGCCCTTAATTTAGAGAATGAAAATGTTGGAATTGTTGTCTTTGGTAGTGATACGGCTATCAAAGAAGGAGATCTTGTCAAGCGCACTGGATCTATTGTGGATGTTCCCGCGGGAAAGGCCATGTTAGGCCGTGTGGTCGACGCCTTGGGGGTACCTATTGATGGGAAAGGAGCTCTCAGCGATCACGAGCGAAGACGTGTTGAAGTGAAAGCGCCAGGTATTATTGAACGTAAATCCGTGCACGAACCTATGCAAACCGGGTTAAAAGCAGTAGATAGCTTGGTCCCTATTGGTCGTGGTCAACGTGAATTAATCATTGGGGACAGACAAACAGGAAAAACAGCTATAGCTATTGATACTATATTAAACCAAAAGGAATTGAACTCAAAAGGCACAGAGAATGAGAAAAAACAACTACGACCCAACTGGATCGGTATTTTGCTTTTTTTGAGTGCTCTTTTGACCGGCTATCTACTTTTGGGTTTATTGGGGCTGGATTACAAACTTGCCTCTTATGTTGCGAGTAAAGCCGTTGTCCGCTCATTCGTAGGAAAATTGCCTTTTGCCCTTTCACTCTTTTCATTTTGGCTGCTTCCTTTATATATTTTGATGGGGGGGGATCTCTCCATTAATATGATGCAACCCGACCCGGACAACCCGGGGGGACTCCCGCCGGAGGAGGCCCCTAATGAGGCTGAAGCCGTTACACTCCTCAATGAAATTAAAATCGCGGTGGCAGACCGCATTGAGCAGTTAGGGATTATTCTTGGTTGGCCTGTAACGCCAGAAAATAAAGCAGACGCATTGATACATGCGATGGAAGAAATGGAATTAAATACGTATATGGACGATCTGCCTTTTCTAACCGAACTGCGTGACCGGCTCACGGGGGACGAGCGGGGGTTGCTCGATTTTGCACTAGAGGGATTCTATGAACCCATGATGGTGATGGAAATCGAGGAGGGTGGGAGCAGCAGTGGCAGCAATTGACCAAGGGTTTTTATTAGTAATTTTATTGGTTTTTAGTTTTTTGATCGGATCTCTGTTTGTTGGCTTTATCTTCATAGAATTCATTCGGGCTTGTTTGTCTCAAAAGTGCTGGTTTTTGTAGTCATAGAAAAAGAAAGTGAGATTTGGTTGGTGTAGTCTCCCTTAGGCTTCCAAGGCCAACAGGTAGTACGAGGCTCCCCGCAGGGGAGGAAAGAAGAGTGGGTATGTGGGCTTCTTTCACTTGAGTTTGGGTACAATGGTGAGAGTTCTGGTGCGGTGTCGGTGTATCCGTTTGGGCCGTTGGAGCCTGCGCTGGGTCAATTTGTTTGTGTAGGTGTTTGAATTGCTTCGCACCAGCTTTTTTCGAAACAAAGTAAATGCGGCGGCACGAAAGGGGGCACACTATATAAGATAAAACCCAACCGATAACCCAGAAAAAAATACACTCTCGGGTAGAATTTTTGACTGGGCCTCAGCAGGGTAGAGAGCCATTGCCTTTAGGCGGCCTGCGCCAGGAGAAAGTCCCGCCCATGGGCAGGGGCCGTGGCGATATTAACGCGCCGCTGCCGATGCTTCAGCCCGGCGACCCGGAAGGGCCGGGCCAAAGCAGTCAACCCTCGGGACGGGGATCTGCTTCTGCGCGAGGACAGGTGGGGGGTTCATAAGGGAGCCGGCCTAAATCTTTCTTGACGCCCCAGGTAAAAAGACTTCAGTACAGAAGACCTCGACCGACGCGTTAAGGACGTAGTAGAGTTTAAAAGCGCGAGCACCGAGTATCAGAACTTCCGTAGGTTTCTACTCGACATGCCGGAAGAAGAGAAAGACCGCATTCGAAAATCTAAGTATCGGTCCTAAACTCTTTTGTTTCGGGGGAAAGGTGGGCGTGGGCTTTCATCGAAATCAAGAGAGAGGCTCGGCTGGCGAGTCTGTATTACTTTCCTCTTTCCCCCAAGAACCTTCCCAAAATACACTCCGCTGTCTGTCCGTTATAGTTAATACAGGTCTGAGCTCAATAGGTCATCCAATCTATACATTTCGATAGAGCTGCCTTTACCTTTCAGTACTTACTTCAGATACCTCCAGTGCACCATATCATATGCTTTTTTTCGAAATCCAGTGTTATGCTCTCTACTTTGCTTCCTCCATCAAAGGAAGCTATTGCACGAAGCCGTCTAAAGTTCCATAAGACTAGAAGGCGAAAGAGAAAGATAGGAAAGGCGTAGCCAACTTTCATATAGAAAACTTGGCTTTTTTATGAATTGGACTTAGAACTGACTACTTGATTGCTAGACTACTTATTTGACTACTTGATTGGGGGGGTGATCCATTGACCTTCTTAAGAGCACTTTTGACTATTCTTTGCTTTCGAACCTGCTTACTGGATTTTACTTCTGTTCACAACTGTAAAAAATAAACTAGACATACCTACCTATGTTCATACTTATACTTTTTGGACTCGTGCCTTACCACTTAAATAGCAAATGCCCATGCGGTTGTCTACCTCTGCTACCAAATACCTATCCTGCGTTAACAACTACTTTCAACCTGGGCGTACACGCAGAAGCCTTACTTTGTGGAACAAGCTACGAACCAGGTGCGAAGCGAGTTCCCGAGTAAGTAGCTCAAAAGAGGGAAATCAAGCAAGCGATCGTAGGTACGCTATTTAAGCAGATTGGTGTGGAACTCTATTCTCCGCTAGAGTAAGAGTTATTGTGTAGCCAGGTGAACCAGCCCAATTCCAACCATTCTGTTAGTGTGAAGTGTACTAAGTGAGAGTTCTGCTTTCATTATCTTTCTCACTAAAAAAAGGACCCTGCCTACAAAGAAAGTGCATTACTTATGATATTGAATGAGACTCTCAACTTTCCTTTCTTGTAGACTGACCAACAGAGGGCCAAAAAACGCCTATTGTATGGAATGGACTCTTGCATTTTGCATTCTTTCTCTTGCATGCTGCACGACTACTAACGAGAGAGTCTGGAAAGAAAGCCAAACCTCTTAGCTTATTCTAAAGTCCGGCGAAGAAAGTTCTACAAGTTCTACATTACGAAAGAGAGAGTAACTACGGCAGGAGCTAATCTGAAGAGAAGAGCAGCTTTGAACGAAACTTCCTCTTACCATTGGAGTATCGGAGTGAGAAAAAAAAAAACACTATAAGTGAGTCAGAGATAAAGCTAAGCCCTTCTATTGGAAAGCAGACAAAGAGTGTGTGTACGGCGAGTCTTGATTCGCGAGCGAGGATATATTGATGACCTACCTTACTTACTGGACTGGAAACCTTATTACACCCCTGCTAATACCACGGATACGAGCAAGCCAACATGAGAAACTAAAAGTAAATTCTATGTTGGTAATACTCCTTAAACAAGAAGCTGACCTGAAAGCTTCATAACTGACTCCTCTTCTGATAGCTTAACAAGTGAAACGATATGTGAAAGAGGGAATTCACAGCTAGAGGAAAACCACCATTCACAACAGCACTTACTTACTTAAACGCTAGATAAAACTACTAAAAGTATGTAACCGATAAGCGAGCTTGCTATTCTAATTTACGAGTTTCATTCTGATAAGTAGCTTTTTCCCACTATACGAAAGCAATAAACCAAAGAACCAAACCTTCTTGCTCAAACTCCAGATACGACGTTCGATCTTATAACTAGCTTGTACTCTTATAGGTGAGCTGCTATCTTCTATCTTCCGTGGTAAAACACAAGAAACGATAAGGGCCTACCTAATACAAGTGAGACTACATATAGAATTATAAATCTGATATCTGATAAGAAGAATTAACAACTGCTATCGATACGCCCTGCTAATACACCAGGAACGAGAGCTAGGAAAAGCTAATACGAAATAAATGAATACCCGACAAAGCCAGCAACAAATCTGAGAGCTCGCTTTGAAGCTTCTATCTTACTTGCTCAAACTCCTAATACGAGAAAGCAAGCTACTAATCGAATTTCTGCCTTCGATTCTGTAAATCCCTTATTAAAGTATCGGTACGCAATAGCCGTTTACTTTCTAAACGACATACACGGCTTATGGCTTTAATTCTGGTATCCACACTTTCACTCTTATTTGCATTCTGCCTGGGGGTGCTAAAGCTTCATAAGCAAAAGAGAGAAGTAAACTCATCAATTAAAGCTACGTCAAAGAATACGGCTTTCTAATACCATGCCATGGAGACGACACCCGTTCACTACTTTCATGCTTATAGCTAACAACCTGACTCCTTACTTGGAATCTTAGAACTAGCTTTTATTCTGCTAACTAGGAGGCAAAAGCTGATACGAGAGCTCAATTCTATCTCGCTAATACACAAGAAAGGGCATAACTACTTGGGCTCTTCTCTCTTGTTAGCAATCTTACTTTCACTGCTAAAGCTTCATAAACAACAGCTGGCTTTGGGTCTTATAACCGCTATTACAGCTTCTCGCTGGCTTATTTATGAGTTTCAATCCGATAATTGACTTACAAACTTCCTGACACTGGTCAAACTTCTAACTGCTACTCCGTAAACGGCTTTTGGTTTTTATTAGCTGACTGGATTATGTATGTCGGGCCTCCAACCTTACTACTGGAAGAATGAACAAGCAGAATTAACCTCACTACCGAGACTGCTAAGCCCATCCATGGAAACTACAATTAAAATCTTAACTTCTTAAAGGCAAGATACGATAGGCACATCACAGCTTGCAAGCAAGGAATGGGTGGTGAGAGATCTGGGCAACCAGAAAATAGCTAATCGACACGTCATACTTTGATTGGGGAAGAGATCGACTAAAAGATGGCTTCCTTCATACCAAGACCTGGGTGATCAACAAATATGTCGGAAAATCGTGGAGTTATGGTGTTCTTAAGATCCTGAAGCTCGACAAACAAATTCAAATCAAATCAATATCACGCTGCGCGCCTTGGCGGCCTCTCGATTTCGTCAGCTCTCTATCTCTTTTTTAGAGGCCGGAAATCGCCCTTACTTATAAATCTCAGAAAATAATATAATCATAGCCCAGAGCTCGTCATGGAGTGAATAAATCAAGGCCCGCCCATACATAGAACTCTCTAATCGTGCACCGGGACCGTAGAGCCAGCCGACGATCGTGATCCTACCTTGTGCGTGCTTTTGCTTTGCTTAAAACATGGATGGGAATGTTCGATCATCAAATGTTGACTCACTGAAAGCTGCCATTCAAGTCAGGCTTTTACGATTGGCTTGCTTGTACTTCCAGACGGGTATTTGACTCCTCGTGCACCAACGTATGTATCACCGGTTTCATTGTGGCCGGCCTTGTGGCTCTTGAACCTTAAGGTAGGCGCGCAGCGGTGCTATGTTCCCCTGCTCTTTGCCTGCTTATTCGCCCAGCTATAAGAGGCTGATAAGGAGAGGTACAAAGTCAAAAGAGAGGGGCGAAGCGCCGGGGTTGCCTAGAGTGAAGTCGGAACTCACACCAACCAGGGATTTCGAATCCTAGTTTAGCTAGATATTAAAAAAAGGAGTATGATATTTCATATTATATATAAGGTGGCTACTTTTCTATACTGTCTTTCCGTTGGGAAGCTCTACCAGAGTCAGTGCGCGAGACAGGAAAATAAAAAGAAGTTTTGTTTTAAAACTGACAAGTACCAACTCTTTTTTCGCCATAGTCATAGTTTTCTCTCTTGGGGAAGAACGGCTTTTACTTTCTTTCTTTGCTACTTTAGATAGTGTATAAATTTATGTTTTAAAGAAAAAAACTTGAGCTTGGTCCTGCCTGCCATTTTCTCAATAGAATTAATTAGAGAAGCAAGCTTACTATAGATCCGTGTCCAATTCTTATTGATTTTCCTTCCATTAAATATAACGTATATATGTTTTTTCTCATAAGTAACGAAATACTTCTTGAGTAACGGAGCTTATCCACACAAGTACACGGAACAAATCTTCCCTGCCAGGTAGCAAGCTACTTACCTGCAATAATGGTCCGGGCTAAGCTAGGAAAGAGGATTTTGGCCATGTGCCCCGAGAGAATTTTTAGGCAAGACCTTTTTTTGGGGGGATTTCTTGGAAACAGCGCCTTTTACCGACCTACCCGTTAGTGCAGCAGGATGAAGTTCACTACATTTCCTGAAACAAACCACGGAAAGCTATATAAAACTTGCTTCAAGGAAGCTTGTCTCTCACCGTTGAGGAGCGGAAAAAGAAACATAGTCCAGGCGAACTCATCCAAGAGTGGGGCCAAACCTCATAAACCCTATCAGTGGAAGACAGGAAATCCTCACCCAGACCACTTTTCTCCTTCTGTACCTGCCTAAGGTCCAATTTAACTATGTGTTTCTCACTCAATCATCTTAGGATCAGACTCCATACTCCTATTACTTTATGTAAATTCTTTCTGACTTCTTACCATCTGGCCACTCACTTCGATCACAGGGGAAGTCGACGATCTATGGGTACGGATTTGCTTAGCTTTCTCCATCGTTAATTTGGTCTGCTTTTTTTTTCATCCTGTCTGGAAGAATCAAAGCCCAAAGCCCCTCTTAAACCGGGGTGTTGCCCTTGCTTGCTCGGGCGGGTTGCGGAGGCTATTATAGAGTAAGGCCAGGCATGCGAATTGGATTTTTCCAAAGTGAGTGGAATCCATTTCACGAACAAGTACGCATGAAATCGAAAATGTCTCTTTCTTTAAACCATTCTTCTGAAGGAGAAAGACGTGACAGGTTCAGGTGTGGGCAGCCCTTACTTAATCTACGATCTACGAGAATCGTGTTGAAGATCACAGCCGCTATTGAAAGCTAGGGAGCGAGTTTAGCCTATTTGACTAGTTTAATGAAACATTTTTTCAGTTCCTTGGGAAAGGAGCGTGTAGCCATTCTCTTAGGGCGAATCCTAATAAATCTTAGAAAAGAGCCCTGCCTCTTGTTGAATCAGGTGAATCTGCTTTGGTGAAGGCTTCTTCCCTAGCCAGTCATCAAGTCGGAGACGGAGCAACGTAACTCGCTGGGATTAGTCATCTCTTTCTTTCTCTATATATACCAAAGTTGATATGGTCTCAGAGCTCGTTTAAAGGCAAAGGCCTCAAAAAAAGCAAATTTATTGCAATCCGCCAGAAAAAACACTTTTCCTTCCAATTAGCCACAGCACGAAAATCCAAAGAAATTGCCAAAACCCCTCTATCTCTCCGTAAAAAGCGAGTTCCCTGAGGGTGAGAAGAAGTTATTAGAAAGCGAAAGCGTGAACGTGGCGAATGGGATAAATGCGCGCTTCTTTAAAAGGAGCTCTTAGCAAGATAAGATCCCCCGCAATTGCTATTGAATCCACTGCTGCTGTTACGGGGGGAGCTGATCTAGAATGCCCTTTTTTTAGGTGCGATGAGGTGGAGGAATCGGTTGTGCCCAGTTTCCATAGGTAGGTATATTAGTAAAAGAAGAGCAAGCACATTCATTGATGCCGTCGACTCTTACGATTACGGTGATCGTATTCCTTGTAAAAGTAAGTGCTGCTTGCTAGAACTATAAGACCGCTATTTAATTAGATCTTGGCTGTTCCTGTGCTCCCGCCTTAAGCTCTTGTGCGCATGAATGATGATCTTTTCCCATTCCTTTCCCCAGCGGGGGCCCGGGGCATTTGTGTCAAGGCGCAAAAGGGTCCAATCACTTCATAGAAGGGGAAGAAGATGAATTGAAGAAAAGACCCGCACCAATAGATTCTGGTGTATAATATATGAGCATATGTGAGGCGCGCAGCGTGTTTTTGATTGGCAAGAAGTAGTACGGGAGACAGTTCTTCTTTGTTAAAGGAGTCGAGGTAGCCACCACCGTAAAAGGGAGGATAAAGTGCCGGGAGCAGCAAGCAGTGGGACCAACCACCTTAGCGGCCTCGATTTTTAAGAAGAGCTGGTAGATGTCGGAACTGCCAAAAGCATTTCCCTATTGTGCGGGATACGGCATCGAAGTGAGAATGAATAGACTTCGATAATCTGGATAATATCCCAGTTGTAAGGCACTCGTGAAGAACTGTATAGCTTTGGTTATAGATTATCCAACAGGCAGAAGGGTTGTATGTATTTCATAGAAAGATAGGATATAGAGAAAAAAGGGTGGGTTTTGTGGTAAACAGAGCTACAACTCGAAACTTAATAAGTGAGAAGTTTCAGCATACATAACCTATGGAAGAATTTATTTTTCTCTTTCGTAAAGAGCCTTACTACCCAAGCTAAAAGATAGAAAAGTGCTTTTTACCAATCCGTAAGAAAAAGAAAGACGAAAACAGTGTCCATCGAGTCTAGTTGATAGAGGAAGATGCTTTTTGAAGTCTAAGTAAGAGTCAGAAGAGATCTTTCCTCCGTTCCTTTACCGTACCGCTGTTTTCGTGTTGGATAAAGTATCTTACCATGGTCAATGCTCAGCCTTGCTAAGGCCTAATATTCCACATCTTGCTCTACGCGATGCCGATTCCTCTCGCGGCTCACTGGTATGAGATCAATCCTTTCGGTTGCGGATTCTCGAACAAGAAGAGCACATGAATATGAGTCAAAGGACCTGATTGACAAAGATTCGACACTCGCCCGGCAAAAAACACCCGCATTCTGCCTCAAACTCTCCTGGCCCAAGGCTTGCCTACGGTGCAATTGAAGCGGAGTCAATAACATCAGTGCTTAAACTAGCCAATCCAACTAGGCGCGCAGCGGTAAGATTGAGCCAATTAGAAAGTCAATGTTCAAGCCAGGCAGGCGCGAAGTGTCAAAGTATAGGGTATACCTATGAAAAGTGAGTGGTCAAGAAAGAGATCCCTGGGGTGGGGCAAAAGTCACACACTAAAATGACAATGCACAAGTCCCATACATCCACATCCAGGAAATGAAAAAGTTGTAGAGGCGCTCACTTTCATCGGAAATGAACACACGCGAACTTACTTTATTTCTGATAAAAAGTTTCCCTTCGCTTCGTAAGTGCAAGAATATCGCCAATGTGCGCGCAAAGACCTCGATGCTTATTGAGGGGAGGGAAGGTAGGTCTCTTGGTCTATATCCAAGCAAGAAGGGAGGGAGGCCGGCGGACCATCCATTGGTTAAGTTGGGGCAGTTTGGGCCACATAGGTCAGGTAATGTTGGAGGAGAAAAACTTTTCTCTATACTACGTAATTCTTTTCATATGACATAAGTAGCCCGCTTCACTCGATAGTAGAAAAGGCTTATTCATCGAAGTAGGATCTCCCTCTCCAACAACAAAAGAAAGCAATCTGTATTGGTTTTTTTCCGACTTACCTAAATGCTCAGCTCATCCCTACCTAAATTCATTTCTCTGGAGTCAACGGTGATTAAGGGATTTTCTTTTGCTCTCAATTCAATATCAATAGTCCCTTATATAGTTTCGGAAACCAATTGACCAATAGGACTCTTAATAGCATAGCTCCTGGTTTGTCTCGTACCATTTGCCTTCATGTGGGCTGGCGTCCTCCTAGTTGGGTTTGGTTTAATAGTATGGAATTTGGATGAATAGTTGGATTATTACCTATTGCATTACTTGCACTGTGCAAAATAGATTAGATTGCTTTCCTCTTTGACCACAGTCTATGGCTCATAACACTTAAAGGAATTCATTCGTGGCCAGGTCCGTGCGTGGTTATTGTGCGGAGATTTGCATGTCGAGGAAGCTAATATAAAGGGGCTAGTAAACTAATCATTAGAGTAATGGGGCATTTCTGACCTTCTCTTTCTAACTTGCTCGCGAAACCAAGAGAGGTACTTATGCTCTTTGGACTGGTCGCAGAAATTTCCAGGTTACATCTTATCATCAAACGTTCTTCAAACTAGCCTTACTTATATAATTGGAAAAAGCTATGTGTAAGTATTCCAAGTTAATTCCTTTTTTCTACATTAGCTAATTCTAAGTTTTCTTTGTCAATTCGCTTTATTGGAGAGTGTAGAATATAAAAGATAGCTATGTCTCCTCTCCTTCTAGTAAGATTAAAGGGGTTAGCGCAATTAGAACTATGGGCTCCTTCATAAATGCCGGATAAGTGTTTGAAGAACTACATGGGCAATAGGCGTAGTAAACCCTGTCACTGTAAATTCACCTAGGTTATTATGCAGACAAACTCAATGTAGATTTTATGTTGATCTGTTTTAGTGAAGCCAGGATTGGGTTGATTCTGATTTTACTTGAATGCCATTGAGAAGAACACGGCAATACCTTTCTTTTCTTTTTCACTTTTGTACAGATGACGTACTACAAAGGCTAGCTGGAAATGCGACAAAGAACTTAGACTTTACGGTACAGTCTTGGGAGCTCTTGGCTGAACCGAAGAATTAAAAAGAAGTAAGTATATTCTGGCTGATGCTTACATGAAGAAAATTGGGGCTGATGTAGGCCACCAAGTGTACCAATTCTTGGTCGATGCAGCTGACCGAGAAGTTGGCATCAGGTACGAAATGAAGCTTATTTTTGTACGGTACCTGTTGATACCTGTACTGGTAAGGTAGGGCCCGTAGGCATGTGAACCGAGACTTGATCTCTAACTTTTACTAAACCGAGTTTCAAAGTTTATGGAGGGCGCGAATTGATACACCTCTATTATTGGACCACTTTATTTTATTTCTAATCAATCCAGATCGTCAAAGATTGGATTGTTAAAAGACCCAAACGTGCGCGACTTGCAATCTTGTATTGCAATTTTTACTTGCTAGAGAGAATGCACAAAGAATTAACGGCAGAGTGAACCATTCAGCTTAATCTTTGGAAGTTCTTCTTATGTAACTATTAGGCAAAATAGGCTAATCTGTTGCAAAAGTCGTGCAATTGGGGCAGATGACGGTTCTGAACTCCGTTCATATCTCTTTTGGAGCTGAGACCACTGAAGAGTTCTATTTACGAGTTTGCTAATGCAACTCGCTCACTTCCTCTCCAACTCCGGCTCAGTTTGGGGCCATTGCTTATAAGTTTAGGCAGTTTAGTTCTGTTTTCTTTTTATATCTACTTCTTTTTTCTTTGCCAAAGCTTTTCCTTAAAACAAGGAGAAAGTAAGTTAGCGTAAGGAAAGAGGAGAAAGTTAGGCAAAAGGTCTCATTGCGGGTGGTACCAAAGCAAGGTAAAAGGATTAGGCCTAAAGAAAATAGGGGCATACTTTCTATGTGGTCCTCAAAAGTGGAGTGGAAGGCTTTGGAAGGCCTCTTACTTACTATTATTTTTATCAGGATAGCCTGGGCGATCTCCAAGTCGTCGGATGCACATGCTGTGTTCACATTCTATCCAGTGAAAGGGAATGGAGGCATGAGACATAATGGTGCGGGCAAGGTCTAAAAGGTGTCGATGCTTACGTTCGGCAACACCTTTTTGTTCGGGCGTATAAGGGCAAGTTTTTTGGGCTGAAAAGATTCCTTGTTTTGGCTTGAAGCGGTATACCGGGGCGGCATCTAGCTTGTAAGAGTCTAGGCTCAAGCAAGGTCAGGGGAAGATATCAGTCGCATAACAACCAATGAGCTACCAACGCTCTAGAAAATGCGCTTTCTTCTATATCAGCGGCGACACTCCATACCCTTGAGAACCAATCACCTTTTGTGAACCTACCTACCAACAGCTGGACTTTTTTGGACAGGAATTTATTTGATTCCTCGATTCCTTTAAAAACAAACCACTTAGTGAAGCTAACCCCCTTCGGGGGGGCAAGTAACCACCTACTAGATCTGTCACACAAGGAGTAACTTTTATATCAAATGTCTCTCCTCTTGTGTGAGGATAAACTTCCCATTGTTGGAAGGCAGTATTCTAGCGAGTGAATGTGTAGTTGGGCTCATTGGCCGAACTAAGTGAGCAAATAGACTAGTAACTGGTCAGCACTAATTGATTCGGATATATTTCCTTCTCCTGGAGCTGGTGTGTAGTTATGTTCCAGGAAGACATCAAAGAGTGTTTGTACAAATAGGTATTCCAGAAAAGAGAAATGTGGAATAGCATCATTCCCCCAAATATAGAATATATTAGGTTTCTAGGATTTACAAAGATTTTGGAAATGTAGGTCTTCCTTCAATGTTCATTGCAATAGAATTCTATACAATATAGAAGAAATCAGGGTATTGCTCATAGATTCTCGGAGTTACTCTGTAATGCTTCCGGACTCATGCCAAGGGTATTCAAACAGGCGGCTTGGTTCATAAAGAACACCTGCTGCATTCACATATTCATTGAGATATACTGAATAGAAAAAATCATTAGAGAAAAAATTCATTGTTGTATTAAAGAGTTAAGATCTAAAGAGGGGGTAAAGTACATCCAAAAGAGCTCGCAACATTCTATTAGTAGTGTATCGTCTGTTACGCTCTACGAGTTCAAAGTAGCACGAAAATAGCTAAGCTATACTTGCATTTCTTAATACATACAGGACTCAAGGAACTTTAGCACTTCGCTTTTGTCCTACTCTTTTCCATCAAAAACTCAGTTCGCTCCCAAGTGCTATACTCTTCTAACCAACTAAATTCACTCTGACCTGCTTGTCCTAGTAAGAATAAATACCTATGCCTGGTAGGGAGCTGTATGACCTAGTTGAGACTGACCTCAGCCATACTTTCCTCATAAACAGGAATTGTAGAAAAGGCATACACTTGACTCAGAAACTATTCTAGATATAAAAAACCGTTTTTTAAGTAGCAACTTTGCCTAAGCTTTCAGAAAACCATAAAGAAGTCATTATTGCCTTCTCAACTACTTCAAGCATTGGAATTCAACAAATGAAATAAAAAAAGAGTAGAGAACTATGCACTAAAGAAAAAAAGAGCATCTCCTTTGAGAGAGAAGTAGAATGAAAGAACCTTTTTCCGAATATGAGAGTAACTGAATTTCATGCTTTCTTCCGGCCGCTGACACGCTTATAAAGAGCTGAGTCAACAAGAAATGGAAATGAGACGACTGGTAATCTCTTTCAAAAAGAAAGAGTAGCAGTATTTTAAGTGCCAATCCTTAAGCTTATTCTACATGTGTAGTTTGACTTGAAATTGAAGTTTGCTCTTCACTGTCAAACTTGTATATGAAGGGTACCTATATGTATGAGAAAGGTTATGGTTTTGAGCCTTTTGTCAGTGTTAGTAGCAGAGCCAAAGCCAAGAAAGAAGGTACTTTCCCGCTTATCCTGCCTTGAAGCAAAGAATCATAGCTGCGAATAGAGGGTGAAAGCATACGTTTTATTGCTTTACACACAGATTCAGTTGGTCTATATATCCGTGGCCGTTCGTTGTTAACATCTAAAGTGCTTTTCGTTCGTAACAGACGAGTAACGTATAATGTAGTCTTTTTGTTCGTAACATGCCTACGTTACTCGTCGGGTAGAAATCTCACGAAATGGAGAGAAATCCTGAATCCAAGATGGCTTTCTAAGGCACAGACAACTTGGAAACATCAGATGTTGTAACTGGGGTAGGTAGTAAAAAATTCGTATCAAAGGTGTGGCCAGATAGCTTCTTTTGAAGAGCATTTCCGGCTTTTGTTTTCTCAGAATGTTCAAGTGATCAAAGACGGGTCCTCATATCCAATTAGATCTTCTTATGCAAGCTCCAGAATTGAATGAAGGACCATGTCGTGAAAGGCACTTTTGAGATTCTTCTTTCTTCCCTCAAGGATCACTCAAATACGTCTCCTATTTGCTAGCTTTTACTGTAGTACGGTCATGTCAAGTCAATGGGGCTCTTAAAGAGCATTCCTACCTATCTACCTATTCGCTTATATCAACTCAGCCGCACGCGCCTTTCAAAAGCTTATCTGCGGCTCTCTTCCTTTATATAGAGTCTGGGCTCTGACAGTTGACTTTTCATTTTGAAAGGCTCGCTTGAATTGGCTCAATGTGAGGTCAGTTGTCCTTGCTTTAACCTACTGAGGCATATCTGCAAATCAGTGAACTTACGGTTGATTCTATGCCTTTGACCCAAGTAGACTCTTTTAAGACAAAGCAAGAAAAGGGCGGTGGAAAAAAGCCAGGATTAAAAGCAAGCGGGCAAGCTCTCTTTGGAAAGTCAGTAACTCACACTCTTCTTTTATTGATGCGTGTCTCTTACTTATAGCAAGGAGAAGGCCACGCAGTAGAAGAAAGGGCCCCTCGTCGACACTGGCAGCTCGGCCGACATATTTACTCTTTTTTAACCTTACTTATGACTGAAACTGCTGGATGTATTTTTCTTCAGACTCGTACGTAGATGATCGCGGATACTCTCGTGCGGGTAGGAGCTTGGAGGACTTTATAGCTGCTATAGTACAGAGCCGAGGACAAATGAAGCCTGAATAACTAGTCTTTATCATTCCCTGGGTGAATTTTTTTGAGAAAGAAGCATTCCAACTCTGTGTGGTGAGAACATAGGACACACCCACCTTGTTGCTCATACAATGAAAGAGCTAGACACATACATTGAGCTTTGTGCGAACGAAAAGAGCTGCTCTTCTAGACGCGAGCTAGCAGCTGATATAATGAATAAAGAAACCTTTTTCTCTTCTGAGCACGCACGGACCACAAAATGGAGTACTTTACTGCCCGAATTCTTAATATGATGAAGATGGAAAGAGATGCTGAGTAAAGACAGAAAAGCACTGTTTAATTTCTCTTCTTTAATAAGAAAGTAGTTTTTTCCAAAGAATAGGTCCCTTTACTACCAAACTTTGCTGGGAGCCAATGTCCGGATTTTCTTCATCAATGAAGTAGGTAGATGGTGGAATGAGTACCAGGGGGGAAGTCGACAATACTGCTGACAGAAGATGCAATTCCTGAGCCGGGAGAAGAGGAATGGGAAGGATAGAAAGTTTCAGGAGGGCTGCCAGACTACGCTCCATGCTCTTCAGGAAAAGAGGGTAGGCTGGAGCTCAGGTAAGTAATAAGCTCTTTCCACCCTGGGACTCTATATATGGGTATAGGTATGGGAAGCTTTACAAGTCAGATCGCTTCGGTAGTTAAGGAGGATAAGTAAGCTGGATCAAGAAAAGGCCAAGAAAGAAAGAGAAAAACTGGAAAGAAACTCTACTGTAACAGAGAAACCACCTAGCTAGAAGAAATCGACAAAAAAGCTCTATCAAATTCAAACAAAGTACACGGCCCAGTCCAAGTGCCAGAAGAACATAAGTTCGGCGGGAATTCCACCACTTTCCAACCACTATGATTAGACGAGAGAAAGGCATTGTTTTGCATCGCAATCAAAGTCAGTCAGTAGTCTGGCTGGCTGGATAAGAAAGAATCAAAAGTCTTAATCATAAGCAACCGTATAACTAAGAAGTTCTTATGTATGTATGTCAGAACCTGCCGACCAAATAGTTGAGCGAACATACCTATTTTACCAGACTTTCCCGTAGTCAAGCTCGAAAGATAGGGTGGAGCCTACACCTCATATAGAACTATAAGCGTAAATTCCCCTTAATTACTACCTATTAAGTAAGTACTTCTCAAAAGAATGACTAGAAAGATAAAAATTAAACACTGTCCAAACTGCTAGGAAATGAAAGAAGATACCTTTCGGTTGACTACATGTAATATACATCAAAAAGTGATCCATCCACATTAAATCATGTGAGTTTGTCGCAAATATCACACGTTAAAGCAAGCCAAATTGTGAGAAATGCCGTATCTAGTGAGTGCTTTCTTTTTATTCTGCTCTTTCGTCAGAAGATAAAGCCCGTTGGTTTGAAGAAACGGCTATCACCTTGCTTGCTTTCCATATGCCACTCCTGCCTCCTGTCTTTCCTTTAAAAATCGCTTTTCTTAAAGAAAGAGAAATTCCAACCGTATAGGTTGGAATGTTTTCCCTTACTTCACTGGCGGGGAAAAAGAAAAAGAAAAGAAGTTCACTGTCCAAAAGAGGCAGACATCTAGCCTTTGGCTCCTTGCTTTGCCGGGGATATATAAACAATATTCGTTGCCTTCCTCCCCTGAGCGGAACTCATGGTCGGTAAGGCTTTCCTTGAGAAAGTCCGGACTCTTCTATATGGGAGGACAGACGGGCATTCTTTTTTACAGCAGCACTGAAGGGAAAGACAGTGACGGCAGCAAGCTCGGTGCGCTATCCGAAGTATTCCATTTTTTCGTATTCCTTTTTCTCGTATCATAGTAAATTAGTATTCTCCCAATAAAGTAACTGATAGGGCCAATGCAGTAGAACTTTACGGCGCCAATGCATTCTTTCGTTACGTCGTCATGTTGAGATTTCCTCCACCTATTCCGAAACATCCATCGTACCTACACCACTCCCCATGCACATTTCTTACTTAATACCGAATTCTCCATATCCGGGCTTAATCCGGGTGAAGGTTTTATGCTTATTTCAAAGAAGCACTGGCTGGTAAACGAGCTTTCTTTTGCTCGTAACGTTAGTAGTTACTCGCTGGGCGTAGCTTCTATGTTATATTATCAGAAAAAAAGAATTGGATTTTCTCTTTTTTCTACAACGAATGATACCTACTGAACAATTGGATAAACTGGCCCTATTATTAGGCTTCGGTATGAAGGTTCGGTACATCGGGGAAAAGCGAAAGGAGCCATTATGAAGTGCCTCTTGTATAGCTAGAACCTCCTCTTTCTAAAGATTCGGGTACTTTTTTTGAGCAGACTCCCACATAATAAGAACCAATTCTACCAATCTTTCAAATAACATTCTCTCTCCTTTGTTCCTTCTTTCTTTTTGTGTTATAAAATAAAAAAGAAATCCACTCCTTCTTCCGAAACAAAGAACTGGCGAGTAGTTGGCAAATCCGAAAGCCGGAGCTACTACGCACCTAGTTGCCATAAGAAAAAAAAAAAAAAAGCTTTTCTGTTATAACTTCACTCTTTTTTATGTAGATGGGATTCCGCTCTTTTATTTCGTTATCATACCACTCGTTCCAGAATAAGGATATTTTTTTCCTGTCCGTGTTTGCAGGTCATCGATAGAGTGTCTCAGACATACAGGGTAGGAGCAGTCAAGTCAATTGGGCAACAATGCTTCCCTCGGAGATCAAGGCAGTCAAGTAGTCAGACCTATACCTTCATTCAGAGATTGATGACCCCTACCTATCACCATCTAGTACCGTGTAAAGTAACTAGGTGGAGGAACTAAGAAACATGTACGGTTATGCGCAAACACATCGATTTCTTTAGCCAGGGTAGGATGAGCTTAAATGTTTCGGGTTCGGTTTCTTGAGAAAACTTGACAACTTGCCAAATCATAGAAACTACATGGCTATATGACTTTTTGTCCCGCGCATGGGACGGTACAGAATTCTCTGGTTTAGCACGGCGCATATAGCACCAGGATGATTAAGACTACTTTGAAGAATAGCGGGGCACTTGGAATAAGTAAGAAAGAGTTTAAGACTTTTTTCTGTGATATCTCAAGAGTTTAGCTTTGAGAGTTGGAAAGGAAATAGGGCGGTGGTTAAGGCTTATTTCATACTTTTTTCTTTGGGTGGTACTGGGTGACTGAGGTCTATCCAAACTGTAGGTGCATGGGTCTAACAGACCCTTGAATTCAAACTGATGGCCTGGATCTTTCTCCTAAAGAAGGAAGACCAGATTCTCCGTAATTCTACGCTGTGCCCTCGTTCAATAAGTGGAAGATTTTCTTACAAGGCAGCAAAGATGCGAATTGTAATATGTGATTAAAGACACATACCTATCAGGAAGTGGATGAGGATCCGGCAACAAGAACAAACTTGATAGGAAGTGGTGGAGATACTATCCATGACCTTGACACCTCACTTATAGAACAACTCAGTGAATACCTCAAAGAGCAGTTGAAAGAGCCACTAGGATAAGTTGTTCCTACACGTATAACAAGAAAACTCATAAAAAGAGTATATATGCCCTTGGTTTACGGTAAGGAGTTAATGAGTGCAGCTAAATATATTTCGGAAGCACTCTCGCATTAGATTAGAACTCTTCAAAACCCTATCGGAAGACTACCAATGCCTTATTGCTGTTGGTAAAGAACTAGTTAAGTATAGATAGAGAATAGGGCCAAGTATAGATCAAGAATGTGCTCTCGTAGGCAAGGTGAACCTGCTTCGTTAACATTCCTTCAGCTATTTTCAATTCAAAAGTGCGGTCAAGAGTTGGTCAATCGATAGGAAGTAACTAACTTTAGAGCTTTTGCCAAGGCAAGTATCGCCTCAGGCATCATCGGGAAAAGAAGGACTAAGGCCCTCCCTATCTATATTTCTTTTCAATTCAAACCGGGGTAGAAGATTGCTTTGTAGCTTTCAGATTAGTCGCTTGCAGTTGGCGCTTCGATAGCATTAATAGTAGTTGTTTGAATCCCAGATAGAAGTCTCAAAGCCGTGACAAGTCGTACCAATTCTCTCTTTTGCTTAGCAGAATTCAGGTAAGAAGGCAGGTGTGTGGTTTCTCCGATTAAAGTAGTTCATTAAGTAGTAGTTTCCTATCTTTAGTAAGCCTGCTAGCCAGCCGTCAGAATCGTAGCTAGAAAGCAGAAGTAGTAAGTCGATTATAAGATTTCCAGTGAGTAAGTGCATCTCTCGTTTACGTGATATTAATTTTACTTAGAAGTTTCATAGGCAACTACAAGAATTTAAGTAAGAAAGAGGGTTTCAAGTCGGACATAAGAATCGGTATCAGCTCTCCGAATAAAAGTGCAGTTATCGGTTTAAAAGCTAGCTATAAGAGTTGCAAGTCATTTCTAAGGTTAGGCGGCTGTCGTTCTCATATCAGTGGTTTTAGAATTGAGTAATAGAAAGCCAACTAGAAGGTTGAAAGTCACAAGTCAGCCTATAAGTAAGTAGGGCTGAACACAATTAATCATACTGGCCAGTGCCAATTTATTTAAGCAAATGCTGAGTCTGCTTCTGGTGAGGATAGAAAGAGTGAAGAGTTTTATCTTTGTGAGATCGATGGGAGTTTTATATGCTGTGACGGGTGCCCAAAGGCGTTTCACTCCAAGTGTATTGGGGTTGCGAAGGATTTATTGCCAGATGGAGATTGGTATTGTCCTTAGTGCTCTGTGAGGACAAATGAAGAAGATGCGAAGCCGGAACCAAAGCTTCAAGGGGAGGATAGATCGTGGGAATTGATCCACATGGACGTATATACTTCTCAAGTTTCAATTATTTGCTTGTGTATGCCATTTTGCTTTCCTTTGTTCTTGCCTTTTCTGTTGTATCATACAATCATGCAGTCACTTTATAAGCAATGCATCATTTAAGTAAGGATCTTGACATCCTATGACTGCAACAGATGACACGAGGTCATTGCACAACTAGGTTTGCTTGCTTGCATGCGTGCTAGGCCGTAGGACGACTTCTATTAGTAGTTTCTTGACTAGTAATGCAACTTTGTCCCGCCAACGGCAAATCCAATATGAAATTGGTGTTCCAAATTAGTCGCTACTGAGTATATTAACATAAACTATGCTTGGTTTTCAGATTCTGCACCTGTAGTGTACCCAAATGTGGGCATACTCAATCAGAGTTTGCCCGCCAGCATATTTGCGGTAACTGCCATACTTCTTTGTTAAGCGAAAGCTGGTCATTTACTGCTTTATTTTGAAATTAGCTTTTAGGAAGTACTATCTATAAAGAAAGTCAAGTTGTTTAAAGTATTCAACTAGGGGAGTTAGTTCCTGTTTGGTATGGGCCCTTATGTGTGTTCTGGTTGGGTAAAGAACAATAAATTAGCTGCAAAAAAGCACTACTCTCAATGCAAAGAAGGAACATATTTCTTATAGTTGCACAAGACTCTCATTTCTTCTTTGATTCTGACAATTGCTTCTCTTTCTTATTATTTTATTGCTAGCAAGCTTGTTGATACACTACTAGAAAGACTACTACTGAGCCTAGCTATCTCCTTTCAGAAATGGATGTGTGGCCGATCATAAGGCTGACGTAATCCAACTACCTTTCAAGAAGCTAATACCAACCCAGTGTGGAGAAAAGCAATGTAAGAAAAGAAAAAAGCATTAGAAAAGAACCAAACCTGGACCCTGACTACCTGAAGGTAAAAAACCTGTAGGATGCCAATGGGTATATAAGATAAAAGAGAATAGTGATGGAACTCTAGAAAGATAGAAAGCCAGATTAGTTGATAAGGGGTTCGCTCAGACATATGGCATTGAATACACACGGAGACCTTTGTCACCACGCAACAAAAGCAGAACGAAGAATTGCGCACCCAAGCGCAGAGTATGAACGATGCAATCAGGGCCTTTACAACAAAAGTAGATCTCCTTACCACGCAAAACAAGATGTTGGAGACCCAGATCGCGCAGCAAGCGAGTTCTTCGGCGCGACAAAGTGGAAAGCTCCCGGGCCCACCCGAGATCAATCCTAGGGAGCATTGCAAGGCGGTAACCTTGAGGAGTGGGACGCAGTACGAAGGACCCAAGATGCCGGATGACACCCCGACTCCCATCAATGACGAGACCGATAAGGAGTAGAAGGGCACATGAGTCTGTGTGTAGCTCAGGTTTTTCATTCAGGTCTTAGAGTTGTAAGTTGTCAATTTAGTAAGAATAAAACCAGGAAAAGAATCAAGGATGAGGCCACTTAGGACATTCTCAATTTGAACCCTCCTATGGAACGTGATTTGCCAAGGCCAAACCCAATACGGGTTCGTGTTCTCAACAGCGGATACGTCCGACTTTCGAATCGTAAACCCCCGACAATGAATAAGGAGTTTACCCATTTAAGATGAATTCTTTACTTTAAGTTTAGACAAGTCCAGCAGGGTTTACGGCTGGGTGGCCCTTATGGAAATTTACAATGATCAGACTCCATATTCTTTGGAAACACGTGGGGGGGAACAGTGGCTTATAGAGCAAGCTAACAACACCCGAGACATCCATAATCCCAACCCCTACTTCTCAAAGTACTAATAAAAGAAGAAGCAATCGTTGACCTTCCTTACGGCTATAGCTTACAAGTATCGGTCTTATTCCCGGCGAAATAGCAAAAAAATCAGGCAATCAAAGTCTCTGTTCATGGGTACTCCGCTACTAATAGGCTCAAAATTAGCTTCAACCGAAAGGGCGCCTCTGAGGCATTAAGCAATCGATCTAGTTTCAACGAGTTGAAACAGGTGGAAATAAACTGACCACTACAGCACACTTCGTGCCTTCCTTCTAAAATAAATATTATTATCACTTTTCTTCATACTAGCCGGTTGGTGAGCTTTCTCTGCAGCCGTAACCCGATGAATCCATCTCTTTTCGCTACGCCCTCAATCCCTATGTTTCAACTCACGTGGTGGGTAGCTCCACCTTTAGTTAGCTATGAATCTGACATTCGTCACGCTTCCCTTAGGCTTTACTTTAGAAGGGAGATGCCCGCCAGGAAAGCAGCAAGTAGTAAGCGATCTACCTGCAACGCGCCCTTGTTGACGTGAATAGAAATTGGCATTGCTTGGACCAATAAAGAGTTTACCTAATTTACTGGAAGTTGAAGTCAGTGGATCTCCGAACGTTGTTGCTACAAGAACTAGAGGGCGCTAAGCATGACTTTAATATAGTTCTTAACCTATTTTAGGAAGAGTTTCCTCCGGGCACGGCCTCTAACCTTTGGTAAATTCAGCTAATCCAATAATGGAACTCGGGGGTGAAGGAAGCCCTCTTCCTAACGGGATCAGCCAGCCCTACGCTTGCTTGAACTCGCCGCTGCTGTCTACAATGACCGCTATTATAAAGATAGAAGTTCCCAAATTGGTATCTGGTCTTAGCTCGTAAGAGATGATCGAACCTGCTTCAGTTTGCCCGCCCGGGATATCCAGTCGTATCGTACAACTTTTTATATTTCTTTATATAAGGTATAAACACATATTCAATACCAACGTTGTACACAATCAGTTGTTCCGCTCCTACTCTGGCTAGTACTATTTACCTCGCCTCGGAGGGAGAGCATTAAATAATATTGCTGGTAGGGGTAGGCTAGTTATGGGCCTCCGGCGTGTTGTTGGTTTGGAATGGAGTACCTATAGAGATTACATAGAATGAATGCTGGGTATACTGGCTTTCGTAAGTAAGCGAATCTGAACACACGCTTCATCCATAAGAAAGAAGCTGAAGCGAAGCCGGTTGATACACAGATATGATACCCAGTGAGATAGGGGTCAAGTACTCCTTCTCTCTTACGCTGCTGCATACCATCTTGTCACTTTCCTCTCATGCATGCACCGCGCGCGGCCATAGGTGTTGTAAGGTTTCCTGAAGGTAATGAGCCAAAAGGGTTTTGAACTGCTTTGTTTGCCACAATAAAGTTCAGTAATCCACGGATTTAACACAAACAATTAGGTTGGTCGTGGGAAAAGGGATCGAGCGAGCGGCTCTCTCTTTAAGCAATGTGATACAGCAAAAGTGGAATAAGTGATCAGGGTAGTCTTTTTGTCAGCAGTTTGAGGAGTTTATCCTGGGTGCAAATGCTGAAGAAGGAAGGACTACTCAGGGAGGAAGGGCTTATCACTGCTGCAAACAGAAATGGAAACCGTTACCCCACGTCAGCGGAACTCATGTTATCTCCCGGGACCCTGTTGTCTTCATGCGAGCGCCATGGGTTAGCATTTCACTCTTTGAGAGGCACGCACTGGTCAATAGATGTATGTGATCTTTTCTAGCTAATGAGGCTCGACAAGAGGACGATACGTATATGGAAGCCCTGGTTGAGTCTTGTGCTAGAAGCAAGCACTGAGAAAACATAAGTAAAGGCCGGCCTAAACAAGCAACGTAATGAACCGGACTAGGTGTGACGGTATAAAAGAACCACGCCGCTAAGGTTGCGATTAGTACTTTGAAAAGATCAGCATGAAAGTAGGCACAGTGAGAAGTATGCTTTCGATAATACAAATAGCAGCTATTTAGTAGTAGGACAAGTGAGTAGTAGCGGCGCAAGAAATGCTTTCCGCAGTACCGAATGTCAAGTAATAGGCATGGGAAAGAATACTTTGGGCTCTCTCTAGTAAAGATGTAAGTGAGAAGAAGGTGAGTGCTCTGAATGATGAGTTGCTTGTTCCATTGCTTGTTTGCGGCACGCGCATCCAGTGATACACGTATAATTTTACGAGTGAAAAGGCGAGTACCACTACTTACTTCTAGCGAATAAGATGGGGCCAGCATAGGTAACGAATAAGATGGGGCCAGCCACACACGCCTACGCCTAGATGCGGAAATGAAAATGCACACAAAAGGTATGTATGCCCGTACTTTTGAATTTGTAGCTTTCATCGCCTATGTCTTTTTGCATATTGAGGGGATCGATCTGGAATAAGAAGTCGAAAGAATATTCCAAATTCATGATCTGTATCAGTACTCCCTCCAGGAGAAAGAAGATCGGTTGAGACAGGTCTTGCTTTTTTTCAATCCTGCTTGCCTTTGGAGTCAGAGCCGTGCTTTGTGAGTCAGAGCCCTTTGGCTATGAGCCTTAGTAGTAAGTATAGATAGTAGGGCGGGCAGTGGTCAGTTCCAGATGCTATTGCTTCACTACTTTTATTAATAGCTTTTCCATGAGCTGAGAAATCTATTTGGTTGGTAAACCATCCTAGTAAGGTCCATGGTCTCCAGAGATACGGAACTGAAAGTGGAAGCTCATTCAATGTTCTCCCTTTTCCACCCTTGACATTCTCTTTCCAACCAAGGCTTGGTCTTTTCAAAACTTCTCTTCTAGATGGTCAGAAAGTACTCTTTTTGTTATTGCTTACCCACGAAAGAAGGGTATTTCTATTTTCTTGCTTACCTACGAAAGGTATTGATATGTGAAGATTGAGCTAGGTAGGCAAGGAAGAGCCCTTTCCACCCTATGAACCAACACTATACCCTCCGGCACTATCTATACCGAAAGGCAGGACCTATATATAAAGAAAGTCTAAAGCGCTTTCACTAGGTTATAGTTTAGGTAGGCCGGCCCCAATCCCGGAAAAATATATTATTTAAATATCCATCCGCACTTTAGTATTTGATCAAGTTAGTGATGCCTCGTTGACTTGCTTGCTTGAGATCCCTCTGTGAATTCAGGGGTTTATCCCATTGGAATACCTGCTCCTGGCTTGTTCATTCCACTATAGCCAGTGGATAGCATTTCCAGTGAGTGACTTGGCTGCCATTTCCAAACTAATTCATTTCTAGCTTCCTTACACTCAGGTAGCTGGTAAGAAGAATTAACAACAGAAACGACCTGGTTGGTACGGGCGATACCTACTTCCTAATACTACTGAATAATAGCGTGGATACGACTACTCCTGATACCAGAGAACCAACAAAGCAAGCAAAGAGTGGAAACTACTTTGAATTCTTCTGCCTGGGATATCTGCCTTTTCATCTGTCTTGGGCGGATAAAAGCTATTTATACGACAGCTCCATACAAGAGTTACGAGAACAACTGCCTAATCGAATACCTGCCGGGGAAATCTGATTTGTAGTTATCAAGCTGATAATCGACTTACAATCCTAGCTTTTACTGATAAAACTATCTAAACGATAAACCAAACATGAGGAACGACATCACTTCTTGGAGTCTTCTAGCCGACTGTCAATCTGCTTTCTGGAATGAAATCTACATAAACGACTACTCAATCACTGCTCGCAACCTTATATGTATCTTTCAATTCTTATAGTTGGCGCCTTATATCTATCTTACGGCAAGTCAATTCTCTCTTTTCAAACTACGTAAACAACAAGGCAAGCTGATAAGCCAGCCTTAAACTACGACTACTCCGGAAACGCCTACTCAATTAACTACTCCGATAGCTGCGCTTCAAACTAATACCTGTCTTTAACCCAGCCTTGCTAAGACTACTTAAACTACAGATCGAATAAGAAGAGGGATACGAACAGCTAACTCCAATTCTTATATAGTGTTTTTCAAACTTCCATTGTAGCAAGCGAAGCGCCAAAGCCAGAAGGAGAGGCTACTTCCTAACATTAGGAGTATAGATAGGAAAGGCAAGCAACAACGACAACTGCCTTCTAAAGCTACTGAAACGATAAGTAATTCTGCTGCCCGGCTTTCTTACTTCACTTCGTACTTTGAACTTCCTTTTCCTGCTACTACTTTCGATACGAACAAGCAAACAACCAGGCGGAACACCCATTCAAAGCACTAATTAAAAAGCTGATACGAAGGCTACTTGCTTGTTGGGAATCTGGTATCTGTCTTTTAGTCTGATAATAGCCAAGCAAGAATTCCTAAAGCAAGGGCTGAAGAGAGATATGAGAGAACGAGCCCAGCATAATAGTATGGGACAACAAGATTTATAGCTGACTTCGATTCTGTAATTCACTTATTAAAGCTATAGAAACTACCTGCCGGTATGAGAAAGCAAGAAGTGAAATGACAACCCCAATCTCCACTACTTTATTCCTAACGAGGATAATCCAACGCTACCCCTCTTCCCACAAGAACCTGGATTTGGCTCTACCTCTACACCGCCCTCAAGATCTGACGTCCCACCTACTCCACCAGTGAGTTCCCAGCCAGAAGATCTGGAACGCAAGCTCCAAGAAGTACTTACTGTGGCCCAAAATAAAGTAGATACGAGTTCGGCATTTGCGAAACGGAAGTATTTTTTCCTGCCACCACAGCAAGAACGCATGCAAATGAATTGGAATCTTAAGGACACGTTTAAGGCGGGGTACGGACTCCCCCCTTCTTTTGATTTCGCACCAATTCCCAAGAAGATAGCAGAACTTTACCGGTATAAGGCTCAGCTTGAAACCCCCCGCATAAAAGTAGATGCCTGCGATGTATTTAAGAATTGGGATTGGTGGGTTAAAGACTCAAAGGCCTAGAAAGCCTGGGGCACCGGATTAACGCGTGTCTTTCTTCTCGCACCTTTTCAATTTATAAACTTCTGCTTCTCACTGATTTTATACATCTTTTCCCCGAATCATTCCTTTTCAGCACCTTCATTACCTTCCTTGGTGGCTTCTTACGAAACTTTCCAAACAGGCTCTTTCAAACTACCTTTTTCAACCTGCTGCTTGGTTGCATACCATCACCAACTTGAATTAGCTCTTCCCCTTCGTAGACCGAGTGCATAGAAAGGTTGTTCAAATCATTTGTGACATGATTTGTAGCCCCTGAGTCCACAATCCAGTCAGAAGTATCCTGAGGAGGTTGCTTGAGCTGAGTATTAAATGCCTGACGTGTGGGCCTTGGTTTCCATGCTGGATCTGGCTCATAACGAAAGTAACACAGCTTGGCAGAGTGATTTGGTTTGGTACAAATCTGACATGGACCAGTGGTGCCAGAATTGTTTTGACCAGAAGATTTTGAGTTTTGTTGATTGTTATAGGGCTTGGAAGAAGGCCTGGTAGTGTCAAAGCCCTGAACAGAGTTGTGATTGGGATAGTTGTTATTGGATCGGCCTTTGTTGAAGGAAACCCGACCCGTTTGAAAGGCTGAGGGATTTGTTGTGGCCATACTGGCATCATGCTGTTGAAGCACAGATTCATGTGTTAGAAGCATACCATGGAGTTCAGAGAAGGAAAGGCAGAAAAAAGCTCAACGAGCGTCCATCTCCAAACCTTATACGGAAAATTCAACCTGAAGAGCATGATTCTATACTGGGAAATTCGTCCAAGAAGTTTCTGCTTTTGCGGAGGCCCCCTCATGGAGAGCCACTTAATCCACCGTTTTGTGTAGGAGTAGGTCAGACATCGTAGGTAATTCTCTATGCATTGGTTCACTCCTCTCTCCTCTGTCCACGGACTGAATGAGGAAAGGGCTGAAGTGAGCCTATTCGGTGATTAAGTAAGGAAGATAGGGGCCGCATCCTGCTAGTCAAGAAAAAACTCTCCCTGCTACCTGATCTCCCTATCTAGAAAGTATCGCTTCTTCCCCTTCTTCTCCTTCTTCTTTGATTTGTAGGAAAACCTTAACACATATATATAGATATTGGCATCGTAAATGACTAGCAATGGAAGGGACGCAGGTTAGCAAGAACATCATAGTCGGCTGGCAGCTTCTCCGCCCGCTCTTCTCTTTCTTCATGGGGTCTTTCTCTCATCCCAGGACGAGGTATACTCCCCAGGGCTATCCCCAAAGTAACTCTGTCCCGAGGCATCTGAGGTCCGGGCAGGACCTTCTTGGAGCGCTGCAATATGTTTTTTGTTGGAGGACAGGTAAGGGCAGGGATTTGTCACTATTCATATATTTTCTTTCAATCGATCAGCCCTGTCTTCTATCTATGTTCTTTCTCCTTGCTTGAGAAAAAGCCAAGTCAGCCATTGAAGACGAAAGCCCGGCGGCAACTAAGTCATACCTTACCGCGAGGGAGGCGCGCAGCGGTGAAGACGACGGTGCTTGAAAGCCAAGTGAGGCTCGTGACCCGGGCTCGTACACCACCAATTCGTGTTAAGTGCACAAGGGAGGGGCTACTGAGATAGGGCGATCAGCCAATACAACTTATAGCCAAGTCTTTCCACTAGATTGAATTTATATTGGATTGGACCCATGACCCATAGAGAGGTTGCCATTACGGCCTGTGTTCGGAGTACTGCTCCTCCAGAATGGTTCGGTTCACACGTGAAAGTGCTGAGAAATATGAAGTTGAGAAGACCAGCCAGGTTCTGTATCAGTGGATAGGAAATCTCTATCGGCAAGCAAAGGAGAACTTAAAAAGGCGCGTAGCTTCTTTGTTCGTAACAAAAGGTAGTGTATCACTGGAAAGCAGGCTTGTCTTATGTATTTAAATTTATTATGAATTCACTCTATGGACGATTAGGTATAAATCCTAAGTGTACAATCACAGATATTTGCACGTACGAGGAGTTCAAGAAGATTGATCCTAACCTAATAGTTTCTTATCACGCTGTGACTCGTACTGGTATTATTTGTTTTTACTGGGATCTACCGGATGAGCTGTCAGGTGACTGGTATCCAAAGTTGGCAGCAGTGCAAATAGCAGCAGCTATAGCAGCGAGTGCGAGAATATACATGAGTCCGTTTGCAAGTAGAATGGATTTTTACTATAAAGATACGGATTCAGTTGTGTTCAAAAATCCCCGCCCCGGTGTGTAACAACACGTTAGGAAAGTTCAAGTTAGAGTGCAAAGTCAAAGAAGGAGTATTTCATGCTCCTAAGAGCTACTATATCCGCACGGATAAAGATGAAGAAAAAATCGCTCATAAGGGTCCAGCAAAGCAACATGTGACGAGGGAGTGGTTCTATGAACAGTTGTTAGACGAGGGAATGACAAAGAAAGTAGTAGTAACTACTCCCTGAAGAGTGGATAAGAGTAAGATGGTCATAAGAGAAGTTACCACCGAGTATACACTAGCGTTTCCTAGCTCTAAGAAGAGAGAAAGGGTTTACAAAAAGATTAACGATAAGCTGGTATGGGTTGATACCAAGCCTGTTCGGAAAGAGTTGAAAGATTTGGATGAAAAGACTCGTATACTCATTTCAAGTATAGAACCTTTAATAAAAGATCAATGAGGTCACCTACCTCCTAGCACGAAGACAAAGAGAAATTATCAGAATGGTGTTCCTTTTTTACTGTCCTTAGCGAGTGAGTTACCTAGGCATGTTACCAACTAAGATGAGTTGTCCTATTTTAGCTACTATGTTTTCGTCCTCCTTTGAACTCTTTTATATCCCTAGTTTTTTTCTTTGCTGCGCCCTAGTGTTGGAACCGGGCATGTGTGCTTGGCTTTCCCCCTCTTTTCCTTATGGACTAGATGGGCAGCAATCAAACAGATGCGCAAAATCACATTCCTTTTTCTCAACTCTACTCTTCTAGTGAAGCAAAAAGACAGGCGCGCAGCGAAGAGGATGTGCACTCTACTGTTGTACTACTATTGTCATTGGAAAAAGCCTTCCCTAGAACGTACGATTGAACTCAAGGCGCGCAGCGAAAGGAAATCCGGGATCGAATAATGCTCGTGTTAAGCATTAATTTAGTTCCGAAAAATGCTCGTGTTAAGCAATAGGAATCGGTAAATGGAGCGAGAGGAAGCCCAAACACCTATAGTGCTTTTTGACCGAGAGTATGATTTGAGACCGGAATGAATGAAGGAAGCCTGACCTATGTTTTTATTAAATAGGTAATAGAAGAGTAGGCACCAAGACCAAGCCTGAAGAAGAGTTAAATGCTGGCTGCTTTTATTAAAGTCGAAGAGGTATTCTCATCACAGTTCTCGTTGTGCATCGTACTCGAGTTAATAATCATGTATGTCCGGGTCTAATAAGACAAGAACATGATGTATATAGTGGTTAGATAGTGGAATCTCAGAGAAGAACATAATATAGTGGAATCTACCCATACATAAGGCTATCCCTTAGCCAGCCCGATGCAAGCAAAATTCGTCTGCTTAGGCGCCAGTGCTATTAAAATTTCTATCTATGATAACCGGAAAGCACTGATTCAAGCACCAATTCTTGTCTTCTTATTAGAGCAAACAGGGAATGTAAAGTTCTCTTGGAGAACAAAGCGTTATCAGACACTTCGTGCCTTGCTTCAAACTCAACCGAATGGTGGTACTTTCGCTTACGGGAAGCAGCACAAGCGAAGTACTCTCATTAATGAAAGGAAATAAAACAGCTAGTTAAAAGCAGTTAAAGCCCAAAAGAATAACCTCTTTCGGCGGGCGGGACTCAGTCCCAGGCACGGTTGACTGCGGGATGCTTACTTTCATTTCTCTTTCTGGCAATCGCTCCGCGCCTGCCGCTTTACCTTACTTATACTCCTTCCTAGCTCTGGAGCTTCTTTCATTTCTTCTTTTTCACAGCTACCGACTCCTCTCCTCGCTCACTTAACTCCCCCCTCAGGTCAAGAGATAAGAGCGATGGCATACCGTGAGTAACTCGCTTCCCAAACCGTATTTATCATAGCCTGGCTGGCTTATAGCACACCTCCTTGAGAGAGAAGCACCCACGAAGCCATTAATTATATATATGGTTGGGTTGCCAAGCCGAGGAAGACTTTCTTTACGCGAGAGATGTTTTCCGGATCATACGGAGATTTTCTCAGTCTCACCTTTCACCGATTCCGTCTTTTGTCCCACCGTGTGTCATTTCAATTGAATTCCAATTCTGTTCCCTGAGATCAGTACGAACTGAGAGATGTGAAGAACTAAAGCAGCACATATATTTTTATGAATGTGATCGCCGCGTCTTTAACGTACCTTGGGCTAGCCAGATCTTTCCATGCTTCTTCACCCCGGGGTCCCTCCCTGTATTCCACCTCTCGGTAGGGGGAAACCCATTTCTACTAGCAAAGCAATTGCAGCCTCAGAAGGTGGTGGACCCGCCAGACGCGAACCACTGCTACCACTCCCTGTGTTTTTCACCTCAACCCCAGAGTACACATGCCTCATGATAGATGTCAATGCACTAACAAACTCCAAGTTGCACTCGGCACATCACCTCCCCCCGTAGGATTTCATCTCAGTAGGTTGGATTTCATCTCAATAGGTTGTGGTCTTTCTCCAATCGATCTATACCATCCCCGATTACCAGAATCTCCCTCTCTTCTTTCTACTTAATGTTCATCCTCGTCACTGAGCGGATCATCTATCACAACCTCCTTATTTTTATTCTTTTTTTTGGCGCTTGCCGCTAAGGAAGAACTTCTGTCTCAAAGAATTTTTTATAAGAATAAATATAGAAAAATAGAGTCAAGTTTTATTTTATTTGATTGGAAAAAAAATATATTGTATGAACACTCAAATGTGTAATACAGTCGTACTGTATGCGTTTCTAATGTTTTGAATAGAAAAAAAGGATTTCCTGAACTGAATCTCAGTAAAACCAAATCAAGCAACCTGATTTATCTTTTGATCGCAACATCAAATCTAGGTTCAAACAAATGGCAGATTGTAGGTTTATTTATTGTTTTTTATTTCTTATTCTAGGAATTCTTAGATTAAGACCGATCTTTTCGTAGGTTCAATTCCTACTGGATGCACGCTAATGGGAACGTTCAATAAGTCTATCGGAATTGGCTCTCTCTCTATCAATGGGATCTCATCATCCATAACGAATTGGTATAGTATATTCATACCATAACATAGGAAGAGTAAGAACTCAAATCCTGATCGATACTGGGACTCATGGGTAAGAAGGAGGAGTTCTGGTATGATCATAACGCTTCCATCGGGTTATTCTATTCCACCTCTTTTTATTTCATTTTATGTTAAGAAAAGGAGATAATATGGTTTCAAAAAAATTAAGTAAAAAATATGAAATAGAATCCGCTGACAAAACAGAGTGGAGGTGTGTTTAATCATGTATAGATAATAAACGCTTGCATTATAGTCGTTTCATTCTATTTCCGCTTAAGAAAGGGAAAGCTGATATTATCGGTATTGCCATGCGAAAAGCTCTTTTAGAAAAAAAAAAGTAACATGTATCACATGTGCGAAATTTAATACGATGATACCTTTTCAATTTAGTCGGATAAAAGGTATCGAAGAACGTGCCCATTACATCTTAGTAAATTTAAGCGAAATTGTATTGAGGAGTTTTACCAATCAAATTAGCAAAGCATCCATTTGTGTGAGGGGTCCTATTATTGTAACTGCTGAAAATATAAACCTACCGCCTTATGTAAAAGTAGTAGATAAAGACCAGTATTTGTTTACTGTAGAAGAACCGATAGATTTCTCAATTGAATTAACACTCGAGAGAGATCGAAGGAACAAAGTAGCTATACTGAGAAGTTCCGGAAAGCGATATCTGTGGTTCATTCTCGGCGAATTTGCTCATAGATATATAAGTTTTTATGTGCATTTACATCCTCTGACTTCTTTCTTTTCTCCGTTAGGGCTTCCGCTTTATTGGGTACTTCCTTGAAAGCCGAGTTGGCTATACCAACCTGCCTACTGGCTGAGAACTAGCACTCGCAGCATATGCGGGTGAATGAAAAAAAAAAGTAAAAGAGCATAACTAGAGAGAGAGAATCCTACTTGCAAGAAAGGATATTACTATATATAAAATGCAAGCACTGAATCCGAATATAGAGCATTAGCACTTGCAAGTGCTGAACTAATATGGCTTCAATATCTTCTTCAAGAACTGCATGTTTGTTGCTCTTCTCCACCGATTCTCTATGGTGTGATAACATAGGGGCGACGACGTTCCTAGCATCTAATCCGATGTTTCATGCTAGAACAAAGCATGTGGAAATAGACTATCACTTCATACGAGAACGGGTTCAGACAAAGCAACTCTTGATTCAATTTGTTTGTTCTAAAGATCAGTTAGCGGATGTCATGACCAAGCCGTTAACTACTCCACGGTTTCTTCTGATTCGTGACAAGCTCAAGGTGTCAGCAGCCCCTTTCGCTTGTGGGGGGCTTTTAGAGATAAATTGCACACTCCAGTTATACCAGCTGACAAGCCAATTGGAGAGGAATAAAATGCTGTGCTGTTAAAATACTTATCCTACTGACTGCCAACGCAACACTGTGGTCCTAATGGTCCTCACCAGAGGAATCTTCTATAGACACTTGGCATTATCAGATTGGTTTAGAAAGAAGGAATGATGTGTATCTCGTTTTATATATAGAATGGCATTTGTACACAGAGAGATTTCAACAATACAGAATGTGAAATTGACATTACCAGTATCTTCTTCTTTCTATTGCTTTGTTCTATTTAATAGTCTGGCCCGATAATACATACAATAGTGGGGCTTTGATCTAGAGTAGCTATTAAATCAAGTGTCTAGTAAATAAAGTACTCTTGCTAGGTCAATACCGGCTTATTCATGGATTAGCTAGTAATTATAGATGATAGTATTTATCGCCGGTGACACTTATCCGACTAGGGAAAAAGGCTTTTATGCGTATGCAGCTTGAGAGTGGCTAGGAGTTGGGTAACTATTACATTCTTATCTGATTAGCACAGGCACTGCCATTGAAATTCTATGCATGGCCGAGGATTCTAGACAACTCTCTGATTGCAAGGACCTTATGGTCAACGCTAGGCGGCTCAGATATATTAGTATTAAAAAATGGCTGCTTGGGCAATGGTTACTATAGATCCTATCTTGTTCTTAGGTCTTCGCTTCTTTCAATTGAACCCAGAGATTGTTTGTAATGAAAGTAGTAGTGAGGTTTTTTGTTAAACACCTCTTCTTGTCTTAGCCTTTTGCTTCTGGATTCGCCTTAGGTTTCGTTTTTCTTATTGATCTTTGATCCGCTCTTACCTCTGAGATTTCTTATTCGTACTTGTTCTATGCATCCATCTGTATAAAAAGAATTCCACTTTATGTTACCCGCGAGTAAAAGACAGAACGAAGAGTTACAAGCAGAAAGACAGACAGGAAGTGCTAAATAAAAAAGGACGAAGAATTTGCACAAACAAAAAGGAAGGGGCTCCTTCAAAACTCTGCTTGCCGTTCTCGCTCTTCAAAACAATTCTACTTGAAACGTTTTCAATTCCATGTATTATGTACTTTTACTTCACAAAATACTTTACCAGCCAATTCAGGTAAAGCATCAAGCGGAGAAACTGGTAATATGTCTAAGTGCGCCAGTAATAAAGTATGGAAAGTGCCAGTGCTCTCTAAAAGAGTATTCTTGTCTAAGAGTAAGTGCGTTGTGTAGTTATTAGAATATAAAACCATAGTAAAGTAGCACCGTTCAAAACAAATATTTGTCTCGCCCTCGCAGCACTTATTCTTCTTTTCCTTACACTGGCTGGGATAAACTTACATTAACTCGCTAGCTCCCTAAGCTGCTCAAAGAATGCAGTCACCAATTTTAAGGAGGAAGATGCTCATTTGATTACAGAGATAATAAAAAATAATGAATGTCTCGCGTTTTAGTTCTTTTTAGATAAATTATACACGTACTTAACTTAGGACAAATCTGTGCCACTTTTTCCTGCGAGCCTTGCGGGTATCACCATATTAAAATCTTTACACTGCTTGTAAGTGCTTTTTGTCGAGCACAAAACGGTGTCGGAAAGAAAGGGCCTGGAGAACTCTCCCCCTTTAGGGCTTACCCTAGCAAAGACTGCAATCTGCTCGCATAGGGCGAATCTTTACACTTATTTGTACTTCATTGTAGAATGAGTTTTTTGAATGGATTGCCTTTCGCTATTTGAGCTGTACACTACCAAATGCCTATTTTGACCATAACTCCATATGAGTAAATGTTATGCTCGTAAGCACGATAGAGGCATGAACCGGGCCGTTGGTAACCTATTGTCTGGTTCTGGGTAGGTATGCTACTATTTATAGCACTGAAAGCTGGATCAGTAAAGAGAGTTTTTTGTTTTATTCAATCAACCATGTAATTCACTCCTTGGGTTTTAGATGGCAATTCACTATGATAAGTCTCTAGTGTTTCTCTCGTGTGAAGAGATTCAAAGTGGTATCGAGAAGAGAAAGACTACAAGTAGAATCTTTTTGGCTCTGCCCAATTCGTGGAGACTTCTTACGCTTCTGCACCTGCTTGTTTAACAACAGATGCCTTCTTAACATTTACCTCTTCTGCTCCTATTCCTTTCACATCATACTCAACCACGGCAAAACATACGCGGAAAACCTGACTCCCCGGCCTTTATTCCAAATCTAGTAGATCGTCCACCTCGTACGTGGCAAGGCACACCACTTTCGGCAGCGCCTACTCACGACCATTATGGGGGCTAGCCTAACTATACTTCCTTCGCAGGGCTGAACTCCAACATTTACAGAAAGAATCGAGAACTGCGCGGTCTGGGCCAGGCAAGCGCTATTAACCTTTTATACTGTAGTGAATAAGACATATTAAGAATAAAGGCAAGAAGATGGAGACTAGGAACTACCAACTCAGGAATGAAAGGGAGGGAGTGAAGGCAGTGCACGGAGTGAGCTCAGTCTTTTGTATTTTATCTTCTTCTTGATTCTTGTATTTATTCATTCATTTTTATGGTTGCTCCTACATTGGTTCCTCTACTCGAGTTCTATTTCCATTAGTAAGTAAGAATAGATTCTTGGGATGGTACCAGAGAATCGTCTTATGTTGTCCAAAAAAGTCAAATTTAATTGCTAATCAGGCTGGTTCAAGAATTAGGGCTTTTAGTCGTACGTACCAATAGATAGAAGTTGCTATTTTCTTTCTAACTGGGTTTATTCATTCACGTGCACAACTCTGGCATAGTTGTTGCGCTCAGCAAAGTTAGTTATATATAAAGGGCAAGCACTGGGACGAAGGGTGAGATGCCAGGGCATAGCCGATGGATGATGGAATCTAGGGTCCCTGGTTAATGAGTCCAACACTTAAGCTGCCTTCCGTGGATTGGACTTCCTCTTAAATAAATAGGTCTAGTCTGACTACATCTACGATATGATAAGCAAAAGCTTTCGTGCCCGTCTAGTTTGAAGTAAGTGTGGGAGGGAGAACTTCAAAGGTAAAGTCAAAAGGCGCGTTGGGTTGGCTTAATTTAGACAATGCATAGAAGGGTTCAAGCAGAATTCCTATTTATTTTTTAGCACAACACGAGAAAGAGTCTCATTTGTGGAGACAGACATAAGTCAAAAACCATATATTACGTTTGTACCTAATAAATTCCATTCAGGGAAGTTTTCATAATACAAAAGAAACGGGCAGACTTAGTTTCATCGGTGGGATAAAGCTAATCAAACCGCCCCTAATAAACTGAGCTATGAAAGCACCACGTCAAATTCTCAGAAATAGTGTGCGAAGTAAGCAAGCCTTATCGAAGCGCAGGTACGATTCAGAACAAAATGGAATATCAAGGAATTCAAGTAGATGTGCTTGGCCATGAGTAGACTGCATTACCCTATCTGTCTGTTTTTCGGTAGAGAGTCTCTTGCCCCCTTTAGCTAAGTTTTGACAATAGTCAATGAAGCACGCAGCGAAGTGTATTCCAGCAATAAAGATGCAGATATAAAAGATCCTACCTTTTATAGACCGGTGAAGCTTTCCTATTCTCTTCAAAAAGATCTGTTATTTACACGTCATGTAATGAGAGTGGTTAGAGCTTGTCTGGTGAGATTTTATCTCTTTTAGCAAGCTCTGCTCTTTGAAGCTTATCTAGTTCTACCTGGTCCATCCAAAGAATATGGAAATAATATTGTCAAAAGGAAGATATAAAATCCAAGAGTATGTTCACCCGAGAGCATGCATAAAAAAAAGGAAAGTTCGTTGGTCAATCGAGTAATACTGAGGAATACCCTTTGAGGGCAATGGAGCAAGTCGAATTCGTTCAATGAACAATGACCCGAGGCCGGCCAGCCAGGTATTCATGATAGTGGGGCTATTCCCTATTCCATTCGGAAATGAAAGAGAAAATCAAAGCGAACTAAAAGAGAACAACAAAAGGGAGATCACTTTCGACGATGGAACAGCACTTTGATATCCAGATTTGAACTGGACTTGCACCGCTGCGCGCCAGATTTCATGTCTATAAACTCAACAAACTCTGGTTGCTAAAAGCACAATGGAAGCTTAATTAATAACTATCTATACTACTTGTACAGAAAGAAGCTGAATGATTAATATTATCCTTACATCTATTTAGATATCTTCCTCTGGCCTGCTCTTTCAAACAAGATTGATCTTGATAGCTTGCCTAAGAGAAGAGGCAATCGGTCTTTTTTCACTCCTGTTAGCTCGTGGAACCACAAAGCTGGAATAGCTGTATTGTAGTCTTAGTGAAGAGGGATGGCTAGTTTATTCTTATTCAAAATCATACCGGAAAAATGAAATACTTGACGCTGCGCGCCCCACCAAATAGACTGAAGCATCAAGTCAAATTGCACTCCCAGCACAGTGTAGTTTCTTTTTTACCCAACCCAATCCAACCGGGCTTTCCTTATTCATTTCTGTTTTGTCGTAAATAGTGTGTGTCTTGAAATTGCATTTCTGTTTTGTCGTAAATAGACTAAACTTTCTATGATATATAATAGACTTGACTTTATATGATAAAAGAATAATCGAAGAATGGAAATCTCAAGCTAGAATCCAACTCTCGATACGAGCAAGCAACCTGATTTCTGCCTCTGCACCCGGATATCGTATTTTGATTCTGGCGAAAACAAAGTCATAAGGACCCTTACCCTTTTTTTAAACAAAACCCGCTATAGCTTTGAAAGCCTCCTCTCTGTTCTCGCTCACAAGAGTTTTGTTCAAATCCGCCGGCAGCCTTTGTTGAACAACCTTCAAATAGGAAGAAAAGTGTTCCTTTAGTAATAAGTGCCCTAGTGCGGAAAGAATTAACACATCTAAAGGTTGCATAAATCAAGTTTGATATTCGAAAGAGATACCAAGATCCACCGGATGATATTCTACAATTGGATGTAAGATAAGCTTCATTTAATTTGTACTCATTGTATTCTTTGATCCCCCCGAGGAGGACTACAATGAAAGGCCTGGCAGGCTTAGAATCATCGATGCCGACGAGGCCTGGTATATAAAGCTCTAATATATACTAGAATTCCCGGCTTTCTTTGTTGTTTCCTTTGCTGTCATGCACCCATTCTATTTGGTATACTCGATGCGCACTTCTCCTCTCCGACAATGTTCCCCCTTTTTTTACTAAGAAAGAGGAATGGTGTTTCGGATTAAAGCTCTTGTGTTTTTATTTGTAAAAGAAGCGTGATTCTAAAAAAGATTAATCAGTTTTGCTTGTTTTATGTCTTTTACTCCGGCGCATTTGATTCCCTTTCTCATGATGAGCTTTCTTTAGCGCGTGCCTACTTGGGACTTAGTTCCCTTACCTCCTCTGATAAGCCAAATTGCATCCCCTGACCAGGATATCTTTTATCGTAGAAAGATAAGTCTGGCATAATTATTTGGCTAAGTAAATATATGGCTATAGGCTCTCTAAATTTGAGATCTTTTACCTGTGTGAGATAGAATTAGATCTCTGCTTTGATACCCATCTGCTCTCCGGTTATTACCGATAGATGTCGAGCTAGGCCTCTTGCCTTCCTAAGCGCTTTTCTAGTGAGATGTGAGAAAGCCTCAGTCTTGATGAAAGCGAAAAGACTGTTCCAATGATAGAGTTCCAATGGTAAGAAGAAAAGGAAGTTCCAATTCACTCCGAAAGACAAAGCAGCATGGAATATCAAAGGCTAAATATCACCAAGAGCTCCACAAGGAAATATTTGTTCTTGAGCCAGTGAGTAACTACTAATGTGTAGAACGAAAAGCGGAATGAGTAGGACTTTTCCGGAACAGCTGTCAAAGTGCCAAATCCTTGTACGTGTCCGCTTCCTGAGTCCCAGTCCCCTAGATGGAGGGTGCCTATGATAGTGAGGGAGTATACTTTTCTTCTTGCCATCCTACTGCCGTAAACGCGAGTTCCCTTTTGTTCTAGAGTGAGCCATGCCCAAAGCTGATCCTTCGAGACCTTGTCCTATTCAGTACTAACTGTGTGAGGGACCTCTGTTCCAGAAGGGCGCTCATCTAAACCTTAAACAAGATACTGGGTCTACCAAAGGTCAAGGGGGATAGTTTTTCTTGAATACAGCTGTCGGCCATGTCAAACCAAAATTTCCGTTGTTTTACATGTCCAAGCTAGCTCATTGAAGTATTAGCCGTTCACCGCTTCTCGTATCGATAGTAGTTTAAATAATATTAGCAAGTGCTGCTCTCGAGAGTCCCAGGCTATTTATTAGTTTTCTTAGTCGACCCGCCATGTATTAGTTTTCAGTAGGAGGGGTATTAGCTAGAAGAATAGGAGTCAGCCGTAAGAATGCAAGTTAGCAATTAGGCTTGATCGTTTACCACGGGCTACTCTGAAAAGTCCTATCTCTCAGTAGCTCAACTAGAAGACGGAATCCGGGATATACGAGGCGCCGCTTTTGTTTCTGCTTTCTCGTACCGATTGTTTCCTGACCGCTTTGAATTCTCTTTATCAGATAGAAGATCCAAACCAGGCTATAAGATTCCCTTCGAGTACAGTACGATATTAGAATTGAAATACAGATAGAAGAAATAAGGTAGTCTACCAGAAAAAAAGAAGGATATAAAACCCACGAGTTGTATATAGTCTTTTAGCAGCGAAAGGTGTAACTCGATTACCAGATTCCCAGTTAGCTATCAGCTGTCTTAGTCGTATCAGTAGCTGTAGAAAGGAAGTCAGCGATAAGCATTCTAGTCGTGGCGGTGCTTTGTTAAGAGTATTAGGAGCTCAAGTACCAACTATAAGTTACAAAGCAGGAAATTCGATTAGTTGCTTCCAGATCCTCTGCTTTACGAACCCAAAAAGCCTGTTTCTTACTTCTCTTGCTGTCGCTGTTGTTTCTCTTTTTTTTACTGACAGATTGAATCCAAACCAGCTTTTGTCACCGATCAACCTGAGTTGAAACCGAGATCATCTTATACGAAATTATGCTTCTGACTCGACACAACCTAACGATACATCCAATACCAAGGGGGTGGAAATGAACCGAAGACTTTTCACATACATAGTGGCATCAAAATTTAAGAATGAAGGAGGACGACCTACTATTTCGCAAGCAAGATTCTCTAGTTCCAGAGTTTGAACTGCCATGGCTTTTTGCATAAAGAATGTGTCTTGTCTTTCATCGGAGCTGCAATTTATGTCTTTTAGGAGAGTAATTGCCAGTCTCCGGTTCTTAGGAGAGTAATTGCCAGGTAGAAGCAGTACTGTATTAATGTGCTGCTTCTGTCAGTAAGTAATGTGCTGGTTCTTGCAGTATATTTGGTTGCTGAATGTTTATTTTCCGATAGACGAGTAAGTGTTTCACTTAAGAAGTTACTTTTGGATCAAAACTAAACGAGTTAGAGTATCACATCAGAAGTCAAATTTCGGATCAATGAGTTACCGTTTCCGTGTCCTCTGGGACCATAAGTAGAGAATTCTATGTTCTTGAGATATAGTAGCGTTACGTATAGTCTGGTGGCAAACAGAGGTATGTCAATGCACTTACTCTGTCTGTGTCCCCACCCTCCTAGCCATCTAACAATGTATGGCAACCACGATGAAGACGCTACGAGAAGCCTCGAATACGTCACTGTTATAGATCTATAAGGAACTATATAGTGAGTAATGTTGAGGGTGGTGTAATTACGGAAGAGCGGACGATTAATAAGAATACGTTCAGAAGAAGTACTTCCACCTCCTACATGATAAGTGGTTGTCGACCACTATTCGAAGCATTATTCATTACTTGTGAATACACCCACTCTCAGCTTGTGCTTCCTCAGAAGAAAGCGGAGCAGGTGACTCTTTTAGGGCGGTGGATTTTACGAAGAGGGTACTCCCCCAGCTTCTTGCTGAACAGACTCTTCTGTCCCAGAGTAGAATAGGTTACGACAATGTTGGAACAGAGAGAACGTCGCAGCACAACATTGATAAAATCCTGGTGGTTAATAACCTGTGTTGCAGTAATTACTGCATCACTAATGTAGGGCGTAGCTAAGCCCTATTCCCAGCTTAAGACTAGTAGTAGTAATTCCTAGGGCCATACCTATTGTCATAAAACTCGCAATTGGTTACTGTTTCATTGTACCGATTGATTTATAAGGGGGTATATCTAATTAAGTAACTAGCTACCCCCCCCAGTATAAAGATACGAACAGGAACAGCCATACCACATCTACGAAATGCAAATAAAGTCAAGATGCCTTGAATACTGAGATGCAGAAGAATACCTCACTTAGGATGACTAGAGCAAGACCCAGAGGGTTTCCTTTTTTTACTCCAAATGTATGGTCCCAGTGAGTAACTACTAATGTGTAGAACGAAAAACTAATTGATTTACCTAGGCGGAGCATTGGAAGTTGGGTCAGAAAGTAGTAAACCTCGGTAAAAACGTCCTACTCATGGATTTCCCTAAGTAAGTGCATTTTACAAATGAACTTTTTATTGCCAGCCTATAGCCAAAGTGATACTTACTTTCTTTGCCAGCTCTATTCATTTCCTTCTTTCGGGAAGTTAAAAAGTGGGCAACCTGAGAGAGGTTTGTTCAGTGCGATATCATCAAGTTTTTCCATCGCATTGATCACGAACTCCTACTCGCCTTAAAACTAGACCCGGGTCTCCCGGCTTAAAAAAATATGCCCTATTTTCCGATACCGGATCAGTTGGTGTGGACAAGTAACCCTGAATCTGGGCTGTCGCTCTATATGCGAAATAACGTTCTTGCTTTCACTACTCACCTTGCCCTGAAAGGATAAGGAATTTGGATAATAGCTCTACTAGACGAGACAGACTCCTTAGTGAGCAGTCAACAGCTCTAGCTCTTCTCTAAAAAAAATAGATAGACTTGTCACCTTTAGTTATGATCTACCTTCGACCCACCCCTTTCCTTTAGGTTAGGGTCTCCATTGTATGGCTATGGCTCTGTTTCTAGCTTCAAAAAGGATAAGTAGGAGTAGTAGGCGGAGCCGGACCGACCCTAGGTGAGTAAGCAGGTTGTGTCTCAATCTATTGACTAGGCCACTTTGAGTGTTTAATCTATGGTTTAAGGTTTCAGGCTTCGGGCTCATTGCTTTTACGCCCGAAGAGGTGCCATATTGATAGCGACCTTCGGCTTCTCATCTAAAGGGGGCAGTGAAAGATGGGGGATAGGGTTTCGCCCCTCGCGGGATGCCTATGTTCCCATTCAAATGAAAGTAGACGTCGCAAGGTTCCCTGGTTTTTCTTATCATTTCATTTCTTGCTAGTTCTTGTGCAAAGTGTCAACTGATTGGAATTCAGCGCATGGCGAAAGGTAAGGGGAAGAGACCTACGCTCCATGTGAGTCTGTCTTGACCGGTTGGCTATAAAAAAAAAACAGAGTTCATTATTGGACCTCCGTGCTCAAATTCTACTTGCTTCTTGGGAACGAGTTACTGGCTTTTTACGGTTAGCGTATGAAGATGCTCGCAGGCTGATCAATAGAAAACAAATGGCTGGCGAAATCCAGAAAAACATTGGATAAGTGGTAGTGCCAGCCAGGTGTTTTGCCGTTGTGTAAGCAATCAGCTCTCCTGAGTTAAATAAGCTTTTACTGGAATTGAGTGCTTGTATTTTGAGGTCCCCTCGCATTGGAGTGCTTGCTGGTTTAAGGGCTAGCTAGTAGAAATACGATTGTGCACTGTACGTGGGTGTAGGGTTTTTATATCTTCGAAGAGCAAGGGCGATTTCGGCACAGGAACCACTCGCACTACTGCGCCTGCTACTTCTCTCCTCCGTTCATTCTTTCTGGAATGAGCAGCCTCCTCGGTCAGCGACTACCTACCAATAGACGCGCTCTTCCATCCATACCGCCCCTTTTCAGTATGGACGAACTATCTATCTCGACTTGCATTTCTCAGGAAGAGGAGCCACCTCCTTCTGCTCTGTCTGCTTGTAGGACAGCACCTCCTATTTTAGGTGTGGCAAGCCCGCACCCAGTGCGCGGGGGATTGGCCCGCTTCGGGAATCCACAGACCAGCATGAACCACTAGTCTGGCGCTGTGCCGCCCTAACAGTGTCCTTGCCTGTGAAGACTAACGACACTCGATACTCATATGAGACCCAAGGAGGTGTTCTTCATATGTATCGCTCGAAAATCTATGAATAGGAAATGAACGACTAAACCAAGTACAGAGATAGAAGGTTAAAGCTGTGAAAGATAGAGATTAGTGGGAGAAGGTGAAATTATAGCCTACTTAGTGGAATGGAAAGCTAGGTATATTTATTCGAGATATTTCGATGATGATGGAGAAGATCCGTTCTGAGATTCTTATTATGGTACTTATTTTTAGGGATGTGAAGCTACTCCAACCTCGGAAACAACATCTCCCACGACACACGACCGCAACGAGTTCACTCTTCGCCCCTACTACCTGAATAAAATCCTCTGTGTAGAGGTAACTCTTTATGCCTCCTCAGGGCCTAGTGAACAGCTTATGAATGAAATATTCAGAGTTCTGGAAGAGCCGATCATAAGTGTTCAATGTCTCTCTTTCCCTAACGTCGTTTCCGGGTTCAATGTGACCGACAGACACCTTCAGTTAGAAGGAAAGCTTTCGGCCATGCAGTGGTATTGCAACTTACTATACCATTACTATTCCTTCTCTTACTACTTTCCATTTCTATTGACAGCTGTTGGGACAGGCTTGGATCACCTCAACTCTTTTATTTAGTAAAGGAAGTCTGGTTAAAAAGGTAATTTGGTCCTGTCTTTGACATGTACGCCTCCCTGGATGTTTGCCCTGGCTTTGCAGTGATTTTAGTTTAGCTCTTTTGGGATTACCATACTTAGTCACCCGACTCCCTTTTACTATCTTTTTTCTAACATTAAGAGATTTCAACTCGTTGAGGATTGACTGTGGAGGACCCAGCAACCTTACTAAAGAGGCAGGTATACTTTATATTGAGGAAAGTTCTCGTGTACAGGTATGAAACAATAAAGCAGATTTTTTACTACACTGGGCTCTTCTTTATGAAGTTGACGAAGGACCTAAACTACTCACTTGGCAAACTTCCTATTCATATGCCCTTTCCTATTCCACTTTGCTAGTTATAAACACCCAGATCTTCTTGCTTTTTACATAAAAGTATATCCGCTATACAGATTTATTAAAGGTTTTGTATCTATCCTAGCTATTTCGCCTATACCCTACGTTTCAAAAAGCCCACTCTACGAATCTCAGACTTGTTGGCCTGGCGCTTTGCATACTATTGCCAGGGAAGCGAAAACGTTTAGTTCCGAAGTGAAAGCTTTCTTGGGTTTTCAGTTTATTTAAATGGGTGCAATTTCAAAGCAAGTCTCGGATCGATCGTACATCCAAATTGAAGTAAATAGGGGCGAAGATAACTCCAATCACATACCCCGAAAACAAAAAGTATAACCCGCATCTCTCTTCCCACAGGGGTCCCCCTTCAGTCAGGCTCCCCGGCCTTAAACCCTTGAGTAGCCACAGGAAGTACCCTAATTTTTGAGTGAATGAAGGAAGCATAATACCCGGGCTACCAAGCCTAACAACCAAACAAGGGCGTAGCTAGAAAAAGGAATACGCGGATTTACGCAGATACTTGACTTCAGATATCCCGCCCGGACTCCGATGCACAGTTTCGAGGCAGCTGTACCCAACCATCCTTCAACACGTCCTCCATTCCAACTACTATACCATAAGTAACGCTCTTCCTAGCAGTGGTCAACGAGAGCACCCGCGTATAAGCTTCTCCTGTAGCCTCGTATCGGAGGACTCCAGAACTAAAAGCAATTCGAACACATGGCAAGCAATGAGGGACTAACTGATGTGATCAAGAAGAGTGAAGACGCCGTTAGTCAAGTAAGGTAAGGTGTCTATACCAAATCTCGTAGTCTTTATATAAAGTTCCTCTTTGATCCAAAGAACCTTCCTATAAAGATGAGCTGGTAGCAAAACCTGTGCCTTGGGGAAGGTTTTAACTCTTTCGGAGGGGAGGGTAAGCTCAAGGTGGAGCCCGAACAAAAAAGAACGAATTGATGAAGATCTGAAAAACCCCATAAAATCGATGTCAAGCTCCTTGCATGGCTTTATCAAACCATGAGGATGTATATACATAGTATTTACTATAAGAAGAATTCCTATGCGAAATTCAAAAAGAAATTTCTTTTTTGTCAATATGACCAGCCAAGAGATTGCAATCTTGGTTTTTGCATACCAATCTCGGGTTATACAGGAGATGACCGCCGACGACCTATCGAGCTCTTTTGAGGCTCACGAACAAAGCAAAAAGAAGAAGAAGCAAGAGTTGCACAGTGTAGTAATTCATGTCCAAGGTATAGGCAAGCGCGGGCATGCTCCCGTATATAGATATTTTGGAAGCAAAGTGATTGCGTGGATACGTTTTTTGGTCCCTCTCTCTATTCTTACCTTCAAAGAAGCAGAGTCTTGCTAATGGTACTAGTCAAACTAGCACTTGTCTGAAACGAAGAAAAGCACTACTTCTACTCCTATCAACCATGTGAGGTCTTTTCTTTATCTAGCCTATGACCTACCCCTAGGGAATAAGTGAATGCTACCCACTCCGAATTAGATAAGCCTTACTTCTCTGATTTACTTATAAAAATGGCTGGCGGGCGCATATGGACTGCAGTTCGAATCGATGATGTAGCAGAGATTTGTCGAATCTCAACACATCCACCTTTGGCTTTGATTAGAGCGAGCCTTCTAGTATTTGAACGGTAAGTATGGATGGAAAGGATCTATACTGTTTGTTGTTATTTTGAACCAAGAAAATAAATAAACAAACTGCTTTACTTGCTTTATTTTGAGAAGATCTCTCTCCCTCGTCGATTGCTTTTCACCACGGCCGGCTGCGCGCCTAGTAATTGCTTTTTTGCTTTTTCCTAAAAAACCCACCTAATATTCAACAACGAAAAGAAAGAAAATGTAGCCTAAACAAATGAGCACGCACCATGTTATGTTTCAGTTTATTGTAAATCACTTATCATTTGAGATATAAAAAGCAAGCTCGCACAGAACTTCTCTTCTCTTTCCAATCTATGTGGGGAGTCCAAAAATGCTTTAATAATGAATTCTTTTCCCAACTCCTCGACCTGTAAGATATGTATACCTCTCGAGAGTAACTTCCCCGCTCACTTTACCTAGCTAGCCAACTACGAATGCATACCTTGCCGAGACAACTTTTTCTGTGACTTAACCAACTACTTAACCTTTCCAATATTAGTATCCTCCGTAACCTATGATATAACTACGAAATCACAACCCTATAAAGCCCTGTTCATTCCACTAAAGAAGTAGTACCTCTATTCCTGGGATTTCTATATGACCACTAATCGTTACCTGTGACTTGTGATGCTTATCCAGCCTTTCCAGAAGCCTACTTTGCTTAGCCAACTAACGCTGGGAAGAAAAAAACCTATTCACCTAGGACTATGTTCTTTTAAAAAATCTGTGTTTACTACTTACTCAATTTCTTATCCTCAAACGTCGACCTATTTATTTTACCTAAGCCTCTCATTTTTATTACCCAAGCTATTTCGACTCATCTTTGGCCAATTCCGAATCTGGGTTTTCCCATAATATACCCTTTGACCAGAGTTCTATTGCTAGTGCTTACACGCCTATTCTGGTATTTCTACTTTTACCCTGAAGAAGTTGGAGCTTTTTTTACTTGACTTGTGACTGATCTTGCCTATAAAACCAAATCTTTGACTGATTATTCGTCTTCTTGCTTTGTTGCTATTCAAGATGCCCGCCTTTCCCGGTTACCTTGTACTAGTGCTCAATCTGTTACTTCCGATACAGAAGCTTACCTACCAGTATTTGCTTACCTAGCAGATGCTTTTTCCGAAGTTTCCAGTTCATATTCACCTAGGCCAGCCTGTCTTCCAGGTTACCCAAGCCAGCTAGTAGCCCGTGCACACCGCTCAATCTTTTCCCGCTTTTACCGTGTCAAGCTATTATCTAAAAGCTTATTCTTTTGAAACCGCGCATACTTGCCTTAAACACCTATCCTAATTTATAGCCTATACCTGAATACCTTGCTTCTGCTTCAACTAAACCAGTTACTGAATCGTTACCAGTGACTGTATCCTCTCTTTTTCAATGTTTAACACAGAAGAAACCTGTTCAGCTACTAAAAGCTTATCTTTCCCTATTAATCCAAACAAACCCTATCTGTTTCAGCCTATTTTGCTTTTTTTTATGCATCTATTGCCTATTAGACTTTCCCTGGGAATTAGAAAACTAGCCTAGCTTAGACAACCTGTGACTTGGCTTAAGAAGTAAAAGACCTTTCTTAAGAAAAAAAAGCCTTTCCAACGTGATTTCTTCTGTTAAATAAGTCAATCTTAGGTTGAACTTGGAATTTCTTTTTCCACTAGGCCCAGCAGCTGTGGCCGTGATACCTGTTGGATGGGAATTCTTCCCTTTTCCTATCAACTTTACTGTAGTAACATGATCCTCATAGAGAACTGCTTCGATTGCATTGACCACAATCTACTACTTGTTTTTTTTAGTCAGAAGTTGGGTTTCGAGAACACTGGTTTCGTTGATCGCCTTTTGGTCAACCCTTGACCAGTTCCAGTTATGGTTGAGGTAGCTCAGCTACTTCTCTTCTTACTTTTTGGTCTTATCTCTCGCTCAGATACTATATTATATCTAATGAAAGGCTCAAATCCATGCCGTTCAAAGCCAGTGAATGTTCCGCTCGCTCCTTCCTTTCCCGGATCGCTGCTGCTATTGATCAAATAACTTGCTTGGTGGGTTGTTTGCACTGCTTTTGCAATGGGGGATTGAAGGGCTGGCTTGCCTTCCTGGCTGGGTTTCTGTATTTGGGACCATACTAACAGTTCTTTTCAGTGAATAGGCTGACGAGAGACGGTCAATTTATCTCCATTTGCCGCCTGCTTCTTGTCTCTTCCTCCCATTTTCACTGGAGATGTCCAGTCACGAGGGAATTCGACTGTGACTGCATCAGAGGCTTCATGTTCCTTCTGTACGCGCTCCCTGCTCGAGACGAGACATGATTAGTGCCTTTCATTAATACATTGAGGCCTTCTCCTCCACTCGTGTGCTCCGTCGCCATAGCCCATCACAGAAACAACTTCGAGTGCCTTTTTCAAGGTTCAGCTGCCCAATTTCCATTTAAGGTATGTTGTTCATCGCCTTGAGACGCTGCATTGCCACTCAATTGCTTGATTTCACTTGCTTCCTTGTTGAATTTCTCGAATCTTCTGACAGGCAGTAAACCACCTCCTCACCTAATTGAGCTCATTTTTCCTCCGATCTCCTTCGAGTTTAGTGTCGTTGGAGTCGTGAGACCGTCGCCTATCCAGCGGTACACTTGGTTTGGACTGAGGTGGCCTGAGACGGTGACGGGGACCATCGCAACGCCGGGGTATCGAGTCTGACAGCACTGTACTGTTCCTTCCCTCCTTTCTTCATTTCTCTTTCTTTCTCCTTGGCTTTCTGATTTATGGTTTCCTTCGGACGGTTATTGCAGTATCTCCCGCGCTTGAGGCTCAGATGACACCTTTTTTAGAGGTAGTTCAGGGCACAGAGGAGATTGAGATGGAGGAGATTTTGGTAGAGGAGGTTCCTGACGAAGAAAAGGTCAAGATCGTTGCTATCCGACTCACCAAACATGCCTCGATCTGGTGAAAGGCAATTCAGTCAGAAAATCCAATAGGCAGAGTATGCAACTCCTACATCTTTCTCGATACCAAAAAACGCACCAAAATGCTGTGTTTGGCTATCATGAATGTTCAATGACCCATTAGGTTCCAAAAAGCTCTAGATAACCTTAGGTTGGCAATCCGCATTATTTTATTCCAAATAGAATTGGCTTAGGTCCGGACTTACACACACTTACCTAGAGAATGTGGTAGGAACTCTCACTGCGCGGATGCCAATAGCCTTCTCAGATGCTGACTCACACCTTGGTAAGCTATCTTACCATATAAGAGCCCTAAGCTTAACTCTTATTATCGGCTATCGTTCTATCTCTCGAGTTAAAAAAAGCCTCAACGCATGCTCTCTATCCACGCTGCGCGCCCTTGCTCTTTCCTTGCTGCGGAAGGAGATACCCTCTTTCTTTGAATCACCGAAAAACGCAGGAAGATAGGCCAAGAGCCGTACCAGAGAGCTCCCCCCGGGAAACCTGGGCCCATGCTTACTTTATTTCCTGCCTTCTTGGGTGCCCACTTCCACTCTATCGTAATACTCGCTTAGCTTGTCTCCCATGATCAAATTCTCCCTCTGTGAAAAAGCAGATCATAAAGAAAGCTAGTGTTAAGCTAGTCCTACTCTGCATCTGCTTTACTAATTCTACGTTTCCCTCTTATTTGACAACGTGAAAAGAAATGCTGAGCGAGAGCATGTATGAATCGACTTTTGAAAGCAATGAGAGTAGACTGGTAAGATTGTACTTAAAATTTGGGTATTGGGTCAACCCGGTTCAACGTTCTCTCTTTCCAAAGTTTATAAGTACCTTGGATTGGCATGCTTTACGGGGGATTAACCCACATACTACTAAATTACGATCTCTTGTACGAGACGGAAAAGGAAACTCAAGCAAAAAATAAATAAAGCTAGAGGAATATTCATTGGCAAAATCGCCGACAATGAGAAATCGCCGGCCGACGAAAAGCTTCGCTAACGTTGGCTTACACCACACACGCTGCTTTCTTTTCACAAAGCTCTCTTTCTCTGGATCTTTCTTCTGTGTAAGCTCCGCTCCCGTCTTCGGCAAGCCGCCTTATTTATATGAGCCTATGCCTATGTCACCGGAGTTTTACTAGTAAATTTTAAAATCTTATTATCGCGTAAATGCTTGTTCATTCGCTCCGGCTAAAGGCGATGCAAACCCGTGTCTTCGTTTTCTACTAACACACACACGAAGCTCGCTCTCTTTGCCCGGCAGCAAGGTCAAGTAGGCACACTAACTAACGGCGTCTTCACATTTGCCGTTGGGATCATGCATACATACATAGTCTTCCTTCATCCATGATGAAAAAGGTGCTCGCTCAAAGGCTAAATTTTGGCTTTAGTATATTCCAAAAAAGCAATCTACCCCTAAGAATACAGACCCCCTTTACATCGTCTAGCGGCCTATGAAATGCGTTTTCCCGAAACATACTAATCTTTCTTTTGAGGTCCACGACCAGGGATAATCTTCGCGAATCACCCCTAGAAGCTTACGAGGAAGATTCTAATGAAACCTCAAGAGAGGCTCTAAATAGATATATCCCACCGGATGAGAGATATCACAATCACTAGAAAGAAAACACTTCAGGCTTTCTTTCCTAAAGTTCTCTCATGAGCATTTCTTTCCATCCAACGTGTTTGAGTGCTTTATCATTATACCATACTAATGAGTAGCTTAACACACTCCGGGCGATGTGGAAGGACGCATGACATACATCTTTTGGTCATTTCTATAATGTTGAACTTGAGAAGTGGTTGATACCTGGAGGGGCCATCTTCTGATGAAACTCTTCTATCTATCTAGTATCCTTCCTCATTCTTCATCTTATCCTCCTGGCGCATCAAGCTATCCACTTCTTTCCATCTGATTATGGAAAGCTCTATTGGTCAGACGGCGTAGCCGAATCGATGAATTGGCGGGAACTCGCAGGAAAGCATGGATTGACTAATGCCCCCCACAGGAAAGGGTGGTCTCAAAAGAACGATTTGAAGAAATTGAAACCCTTCTTATTGAACGATCATAATACTTCTCAAAGATTGGACGATCATAATACTTCCCAAGGATCGAAATTATGGATCAATGAAGAAAGAATATTCCCATTTTATTTCAACGAAATATCAAAGTGGATGATTGACTCATCCCATAGTAGAAAGAATCGCATGAAATCCTTTGATAACACGGATTCCTATTTCTCCATCATACCCCATGATCGAGACAATTGGCTGAATCCCGTGAAAGCATTTCATAGAAGTTCTATGATATCTTCTTTTTATAAAGCAAATGGACTTCGATTTTGGAATGATCTACATCACTTTTGGTTCTGGGTCTCTTGTAAGAAAAGATTTCCCTTTTTTGTGGAAAAAATTCGTATCAATAATGAGGATCTTACATATCGAAAATTCCTCAATATCTCATTTATTCGCAACAAAATAGTTTCTTTGTACGTCGGTCAAAAAAAACATTTTGTTTTGAGTCTTTCTGCAAGGGTATCTGACATAAACATACCTCAGGATCAGGATTTTCCAAAAAGTAGCGACAAAAGAGAGAACTTGTACAAATCTTTCATGTATAAATTGTATCAAAAATTCTATAATAGATTCTATACATCTTTCATTTTTCCAAGAACTCTTTATGCAATTCAATCCGATCCAGTCGTTTTTAGAGCTAGTTCCTCGATCGCGGACCTTTTAAGACCAATTCAATCTGATCCAGTCGTTTCTAGAGCTAGTTCCTCGATCGCGGACCTTTTTAGATTGGAAAAAACTTTTTGGCAATCTTTTTCAGATATGAATCGATCTGATTCAAAAATGAAGAACTTGCATCAGTATCTCAGTGTCAATTCAAACATGGACTGTGGATCAAATCCATGTTCTGAGAAATCTTTACCATCCGGAAAGAAGGAAAAAAGGAGTCTTTTTGGTTTTCGAAGTAAAAAGAAATACGTTAAAAAAAGAAATATCAAAATAATCAATAAAAAAAAACTTTTTTCTGTAAAACTTTTCGAAGGGAATATTGAAGAAAATATTATTTACTTAGAATGGACTATTTACAAAGAATGGCTGCTCACGATCTTTACTACGAGCGGGTTCAAATATTTCAGATTCATCCTTTCCGAGATTTTTTCCTATTTTATATTCCCAACCGTGATATCCAAAATTCAAGATATTCTGGATATACCATGGGTATATCTTGAGAAGATTTTGATGAAATGGACTCTGATAAGTGAGAAGATTTTGATGAAATGGACTCTGATAAGTAAGAAGATTTCAAATCTTCATTTAGTACAGCTACTCCGAAAAAAGACTAATCTGTCTCGAACAAAGACTGATTCTTTTAATGGGTCTTCTCCTTTTCTTTCTTGTACATTTTCATTATTCTTCTCATATAGGAATAAGTCATTTATATCGGCTGAGTTCCTCTTTTCAATTATTTTCCTTCTTCTTTTTGCTGGATATCTCGCTTGTAGAGGTCTTACCTTCATTTGCAAAACCTGTCGTCAGTTATTTCTAGATTTTGAAAAGATCAAATCTTGGGCAAATCCATCATGCTTCATGGAGTTGGAAAAACTTAGGGATAGGTATCCTATATCTTCTTTCAGGTCAGAGAATTTAGAGGATCCCTTTCCAGTTATTTTCCAGGATCCCATTGGATTTATAGAGAATCCCCGTCCAGTTATTGCTATTCTGCAAAAATACTATGTTATTCTGGAAGAATACATAGGAGAATTCTTCAATTTTCTGATAGAACTAGGATACCTACTACTTTTTCAGGAAGAATCTGAGAATAGAAATCGGATCGATTTGCTCATCTCTTATCTCACCTATCGCATAAGTTCTTTCATAAGTCTCATCCCAAATAATTTCATCAATCAAATCATTTTTTTTATAAATACGAGACATCTAAGTCCTACAAGTATAGAGATGTATTCATTGATAAGGAAAAGAAAAAAGGTGGGGAACTGGGATGATGAAATAGAATCCTGGGTGGCGGACACCGATTGGGTTGATGATGAAGAAAAAGAATTTGTGGTTCAGCTCTGCACCTTAAGTACAGAAAAAAGGATTAATGAAATTCTATGGAGTTTGACTCAGAGTAATCTTTTAGATGAAATAGTGGAACAACCTGGATCCAATTATTTACGGTACTTATTTGAAATGCAGCAAAAGGATCTATTGAATTATGAGTTCAATAAATCCTGTTTAGCGGAAAGACGGATATTTCTTGCTTATTATGAGACAATAACCTCGTGGGGGACTTTTCATTTGTCATCTCGTCCAACCCCCTTTTCGCTTCGCTTAGCCCCGTACCCTTCTAGGAGTGTTTTAGTGATAGGTTCTATAGGAATTGGGCGATCCTATTTGGTCAAATCCCTAGCGAAAAATTCTTATCTTCCTTTCATTAAGATATATCCGCTCGAGTACCCGTATTTATACGATTACGATTGCGATTTTTACGAGGAGTCTTTTTGGTCTTTTTTGGATGGTGAATCATATTGGGTTGGAGGTGAATTCGAAGAATGTGAGGATGAGAGTATTACTTCTATTCCTTTTGATGTTGATGATTTTGATGTTGATGATAGTGGCGATATTGCTAAGAATATTAATTTTGATAAGATTCTTTTCAATATGACACAGGATAGGCTAACTAGCAATAACCCATTTTATTGGGATATGACCGTGCAATTCGATTTGGCAAAAACAATATCTCCTTGTATAGTATGGATTCCAAACATTCATGATCTGGATCGGGATGAGTTGAGGTATTTATCCCTCCATCTAGAAGAGAGCTCTCTTTCCAATTCCAAGGATCGTCAAAGATGTTTTACTAGAAATATTCTAGTTATTGCTTCGACTCATATTCCCCGAGAAGTGGATCCCGCTCTAATAGGCCTGAATAAATTTAATACATTCATTAAGATACGAAGGCTTACTATTCCAGAACAACGAAGGTACTTCCGGATTCTTTCATATACTAGGGGATTTGGCTTGGAAAATCAAATATTCGATAGTAAGAAATTTGGGTCTATAACCATGAGTTCGAATGCACAACATCTTGTAGCACTTAACAATGAGGTCCTATCAATTAGTATTACACAGAGGAAATACATAATAGAAGAAACGAATTCAATTCGATTCGCTTCTTTTAGACAGACTTGGGATTTTCAAACTCACATAAGATGGTTTCAGGATCATAGGATCTTTTTGTATCAGATAGGAAGAGTTTTTGCACAAAATATATTTCTAAGCAATTTTCCCATAGATCCTATATATATCTATATGCAGGACCCTATCGCGAGGAATAAAATATGGAGTTCTTATTTGTACAAATGGTACGTCGAACTTGAAACAAATTTGAAGAAAATAACGATACTTCTTTATCTTTTGAGTTGTTCTGCCGGATTGGTCACTCAAGATCTTTGGTCTTCACCCGGACCCGATGTCAAAAATTGGATCACTTCTTCTGAATTTCTTGAGAATGATTCTCAGCTAGTTCAGAACCTATTAGAATTAGAAGGCTTTCTGGTGGGATGCTCATGGATAGAAAAAAATAGCAGTGAGACATTACTTCTTCGGTCCGAACCAAAGAATCCGTTAGATATGATGCAACAGAATTCTTTTTCTACCCGTTATCGTAGTAGATTGAGAAATGAAATAGAAATAAACGAATCGGAGTTTGAAGAAGAGCATGAAGCCGTGAACCCGCAGAAGATAGAGAACGATTTCTTCAATGAAAATCAAATAGAAATAGACATAGTCCGGTCTCCTAGAATATTTCGCTATATATTTGATAATCTCGAAATTGAGAATATCAAAAAGCTTATAAAATCGGGACTTCCTTATTGGGCCGAGTCATTTCAGGGCAACTGGCCTTTTTATCTTGAGGAAGATCAGCTTCAAGAGGAGGAGCTTCAAGAGAATGATTCGGAGTTCTCGGAGAATGAAACAATTCAGCACCAGAAACAAGACAGATTTTCAAAAGAACAAAGCTTTTTTATAATAAACCGATTTATTTGGGAACCTTCGGAGCCATTCTTTCTCGTAGTCATATACCTGTACTTTTGGCTTTCACCTCGAGAATTTTTTTCAGATGATCATTTAGATGAGAAGAGTCCTGACCTAAATAAGCATCCTTCTTCATATATAGAAGAAGACAGTTGGTTCCATAAGGGAGAAAAGTACTACGAATTGTTGGGGCGTCGTCAGAGATGGCAAAGAAGACTTAGAATCAATAGTTCCTTATCTAAAGGATCTTTCTCCTCTCATATTCTGTTCGAGAGTTATCAGTATTTAGCGAATCTGTTCCTATCTAACGAAAGGCTATTGGATCAAATGACCAAAATATTGTTGAGAAAGAGATGGCTTCTCCCGGAGGAAATGAACCATTTGATTTGTGGAACAGGAGAAAGATTTCCCATTCCTTATCCGTAAAGATATGTAGCCATGAAAAAGGGAAAAGGCCTAGCGTGGAAGAGGATTGGCCGGGTGGTTGGTAGAGTCGTGGAAACACTTGTTTATTCGATATTTTGGACCTTAGTTCATACAAGCATAAATTTCAATCTTAGATCAAAGCACTATGTACGGATGATATAAACTGCCTAAACAAGAATTCCTTTCTTGTTTAGGCGAACAACCAGAGTAGAAAAACAGAGTAGAAAAACGGATTCATTCGGATCGACA